TTGTTGGGTTGGAGTTTGTTGAATAACAATAGTAAAATTTTTAAATTTATGAAGATATTGATATGCCCCAGGTGGCTCATCCCGCATAATAATTGTATTATCTTCTAATAAAATAACATTATTACCAGTATCTAATGCTGTTTTATAATTATGAGTGATTAGAACTGTAGATATCGGGGCTCTCATATGTTGACGACGAAGCCATCTCGATAAATGTTTACGCAATGGAGGATCTAATGCACTAAAAGGCTCATCGAGTAATAATAATTGTGGATCACTAGCAAGACAGCGACCAAGGGCGACTCTTTGTTTTTGCCCACCTGATAACGTTCTTGGGTATTCTTTTGCAACATCATTTAAAAATAAAAGATCTAAAATTTCTTGAACCCGGTTTGCTTTTTCAGCATCAGTGACTACTCTTCTTTCATGAAGTATAGTTTTTTTTTCTGAATCAGGAATTTTTAAAAACCGCATATGTAAACCAAATGCAATATGTTCATATACTGTTAAATGTTTAAATAATGCATAATCTTGAAACATAAATCCAGTCCTTCGTCGGAGATCAGCAATTGGAATAGTGGTTGCATCGATATCATCAAACCAAATAACGCCCTCATCCGGGTGTTCATAACCAGCAAGAATACGTAGCAAGGTAGATTTTCCTGAACCAGAAGCCCCAATTAAGGCAATAGTTTGACCAGGCTCAATATTAAAGGTAACATCTCTAAATAGTAAAGTATTCCCAATACTTTTCCCAATATTTTGAACATAAATAGTCATTTTTTTTTAATCTAGTTTTCAACTAATTTTACTAATTTTGTCCAATCTAAATTTTCAAGATTTTGATTTCGTCGTAAGGGTCGTGTTACTAATTCTAATATATCACGGGCATTAGTAAAACCATGTATTTGAGCAAAGGTAAACTCAACTGACCATTTTGTACTAATTCCCCGAGCTTCTAAAGGATTAGCATGCGCCATTCCGGTAATAGCTAAATCAGGTTGGAATTCACGAATTCTTTGAATTTGATTATAATTATCTGGTTTTTCTACAATTCTTGGCATTGGAGTATTCATATGTTGACAAGTCTGTTGTAAAAATTGTAATTCAGCAGATTGAAAACGTTTATCCATATAAGGAATACCAATTTCATAAACAATCATACCACATTTAATTAAAAATCTTGCTAACGAAATTTCTAAAAGATTATCTCCCATAAAAAACACAGATTTGCCTTTTACTAATTCAAGGTAATCTTGTAAATTATCCCAAATTTGTTTTTCTCGTTGTTCAAGACCAACTGGAATAATATTAAAAACTGAACAGATTTTTTCAATCCATGCACGAGTCCCATCGGGCCCAATTGGAAACGGTGTAGTTATTAATTTACATTTTCGACGGCGCATCAGTGCAGTTGCAGTTCGACTTAAAAATGGGTTTACACCACAAACGAATACATCTTCATTTAATACAGGTAAATCAGCATATCTTTGAGCTGGTAACCACCCAGAAACGTGGACACCTTGTTTTTTAAGTTCTAAATTAAATTGGGAGGTAACAGAACTTGAGACCGAACCAAATAAAACTATTTGCTGAAGACTTTTTATTTCGTGGTTTGCTTTTTTTTCCTGGTCTTTTTTTTCCAGAAAAACAGTTTTTAAAGTTTCTTTCTCTTTTTTTTTTGGTTGAATTTTTGGACACCGATGAACTAAAGCGGCTAATACAGTATCTTCACCTTGAGTAAATGCATAATCAAGACCATTTGCTCGTGCAACCACAATAGGAATTTCTATCTCTGTTTCAAGTCGAGGAGCTATTCCTTCTAGATCCATTTTAATAATTTCTGTTGTACATGTTCCGATCCAAATAATAATAGTAGGATTGCGATCTTGCTTAATTTGTAAGCAAAGTCTTTTTAATTCTTTATAATCATTTAGTTGTGCCGAAACATCTCCTTCTTCGAGCTCAGCCATTGCATATCGAGGTTCAGCAAAAATCATAACTCCTAGAGCATTTTGAAGAAAATATCCACAAGTTTTTGTTCCAATCACTAAAAAAAAGCTGTCTTCAATTTTTTGATAAAGCCATGCTACACAACTAATAGGACAAAAACTATGATAATTTCCAGTTTCACATTCAAATGTAATATTTTCAGATTTAAGGTTTAACATAAAAAAACATAAAAAAACATAAAAAAAAAATGGATAAAAAAAAAATTAACAATTATTTTTTTTTTTCGTGCAACATATACACATACTTTATACAGAAATAGCTTCTTTTGCGGCATACATAACTTCGCCTGTAATTTCAGTTATATTATTTTCTCGAGCAAATTTTTCTGTATTTCTTTTTACTTTTCCTCGAACAAATCCCGGAATTTTCTTTAACTCAGCTAATCCCCCCGGAGCCCAATTTAAATTTGAATCGGTTGATAAAGATTTTGTAATAACCTGTTTTGTATCGTGCCCACCAAAAATTTCTAATAAATGATCTTCCATACCTAAAGTAAATGAATTATAGATTAAATCAGCAATTTGATTTGTTCCTTCATACCCTAAGAAAGGTCGATATCCAAGAGGAAAATTTTGAATATGAACTGGAGCTGAAATAACACCACACGGTATATCTAAACGTTTTCCAATATGTCTCTCCATCTGAGTACCAAAAATAGCAGATGGTTCCATTTCAGCAATCATATCACCCACTTGAGTATGATCATCCGTAATTAATACTTGATCACAAAAACCTTGAATTTGTTCTCTAAACCAATCTGCATCATGTTTACAATATGTTCCTGCACATAAAACACGGACTCCCATTTCTCTCGCTAAAATTTTTGTTATCAGAGCAGCATGAGTTGCATCACCAAAAACTATTGCTTTTTTTCCTGTTAAATTTTGACAATCAATTGATCGAGAAAACCAAGCAGCTTGAGAAATAAATCTTGTTTGCTGGTCAATATACTGCTCACAATCTATCTGAACACCATAGTTTTTTATAATGATTGCAATTTCTCGAATACATTCGGCAGTATCCACAATGCCCATTGGAGTTCGGGACACATACGGCATATTAAATTTTTTTTTTAGATATTTTGCTGTAATTAAACCAATTTCTCGATATGGTACCAAATTAAACCATGCTTTAACTAAATTTTGTAAATCTGAAATTGAACTCCCTTCTGGAATTACTTGATTTATTTCGATACCAAGATCATTTAATAATCTTTTTAATTCTCGTAAATCATGTTGATTATGAAATCCTAGAGTAAAAATTCCAATAATATTTGCTGATGGTTTTTTTGTTTTTGTTAAATCCAGTGTATTTTGATTTTCAGCTTTCTCAATATAAAAACGCGTAATTTGATGAAGAGTTCGATCTGCAGCTTGTAATTCATTAACTCGATAGTGATTAACATCGGCTAAAATTACATCTGATTCCGATTCACCAGCTGCACGATTTACAAAATTTTGCAAATCTTCTTGAAGAATACTTGATGTACAAGTTGGAGTTAAAATAATTAAATCGGGCTTTTCTTGTTTATCTTTTCGAGTAATATTTTTTATTACTTTTTTTTGCGAACCACGTGTTAAAACATGTCTATCTACAATGCTTGTTGTTACTGGGGTAAAATCTCGTTCTCGTTCCAGCATTGAACGCATTACATTAAAATAATCATCTCCAAGAGGTGCATGCATAATTGCATGTACATTTTTAAATGAACTAGCAACCCTGAGTGTGCCAATATGTGCTGGTCCAGCATACATCCAATAGGCTAATTTCATAGAATTCTCCTTATATTCTTACATATTTAGTATAGATCAATTAAATTTACTAAAGATAATAACATTTATTTAGTTTTTATATTCTTTTGTGTGTTCATTTAAAAAAAAAACAAGAAAAAACTATTTTTTTTTTTTTTAAATAAAACAAAAAAAACCGTAGAAATTAGAAATAAAAACAAAAAAAACCGTAGAAATTAGAAATAAAAACAAAAAAAAAAAACATACATATACTATTAATGTACTACCACTTTTGTTTTCTCTTTTTACAAAAAAAATAGCAAAAATTCAAAACAAAAAAAAATATAGTATACTATTTTTTTGTACCATTATTTTTTTTTGTTTTTATATTAATTATTTTTCTTTTATGACCCCAAATTATATTGCATTTTTCATTGTTTTCTATTATGTATGTTTTTCAACTAATCCTGCACTATATATTTACTTAATTTCATGTATGTTCTTAACTTTATGGGTATATAATGAATTTTATGGAGAGATCCCTTTTTCTGTTTATAGAGATGTTGGAATATATTTTGCACTATGTCTAGCCTTATATCTTTACTTAGGTGCCTAGCTTTATATTTTTACTTAGATTCGATGTAACTATTTTTTTTCAGTAATAGTTTTATTTACTAAATAAGTATATGGCTGATTTTTTTTATCTCCAAAATTGTTAAGAATACTGGAAAGAATTTATAGATTTTATTTAATGAATTACTCATAGTATATAAAGAATTACTACTAATTTTTTCTTTCACTATATATTTATTTAAGTTAGTAGTAGCAATAGATAATATCGAAGTAATTACAGTAAATTAGTAGTAATAATACATAGTATTACATTAAATTAATAGTAATAATACATAGTATTACATTAAATTAATAGTAATAATACATAGTATTACATTAAATTAATAGTAATAATACATAGTATTACATTAAATTAATAGTAATAATACATAGTATTACATTAAATTAATAGTAATAATACATAGTATTACATTAAATTAATAGTAATAATACATAGTATTACATTAAATTAATAGTAATAATACATAGTATTACATTAAATTAGTAGTAGCAATAGATAATATAACAAGTAATTACAACTAGCAATACGTAGTATTGCGTTAAGTGAATAGGAACAATACACAATGTATAAATAATTACTATTAGTGATGCATATAGTATAAGTAATTACTATTAGTGATGCATATAGTATAAGTAATTACTATTAGTGATGCATATAGTATAAGTAATTACTATTAGTGATGCATATAGTATAAGTAATTACTATTAGTGATGCATATAGTATAAGTAATTACTATTAGTGATGCATATCGTATAAGTAATTAAAAGTAGTAATACTCTATATTTCTTTACATTAAAAGTAGTAATACTCTATATTTCTTTACATTAAAAGTAGTAATACTCTATATTTCTTTACATTAAAAGTAGTAATTTTTATTTTTTCAGTATATCAGTAATTATTACTAGCACGACTATGTATTTATTTAGGTTAATAATAGTAATGCATAGTGTATAAATAGTTACTACTAGTTTTTTGTTTCACTATTTATTTACTTAAATAAACAGTAGTAATTTTCTTTTCAGTATATATTTACATTAATAGTAATTTTTTTTTAGCTAAATAGTGTGTATTACTACTGCCAATTGCTTAGATACTTTGAGTAGTTCGTTAGAGAATACTATAAATTCTTTCCAATATTTTTAGTAATTAGAAAAAACTAACTATTACTTAGGTACTATGAATAATTCGTTACACATTACTATGTGTTGTTGTTGATATTCTTAATCATCTTGAAGACAAGAAACTAAGCATTACTTAGGCACTATGAGTAATTGATTACATATTATTATACCTCGTTTTTGCTATTCTGAAAAAAATTATATTTGTAAAAACTACCAATAATCCGTTAAAAACTATTATTAGATACTTAAATAGTATGTATTACTACTTTTAAAAAAGTAAAAAAATAACCGTTTAGGTAAATACTTAGTATTTTTTACCTTTTTAAAAGTAAAGAAACAAGCAAGTGGTTTTTATTTCTACGAAGTTTCTAAAACTTCTAACAACTTTTAAGAAGGCTTGCTTGTTTTTTTTTACCTTTAAAAGTGCAAAATAAAAGCCCTAAAGTTCTATACTTAGTTTCGTATCCCGGGTAGATACTTGGTATCCTTAGAATTTATTTATTAAACTTGCTAATGCAATGCTTACTGTCTAGTTTTGTTATTGTTATGGTAACCAATCAAAACTTATTAAAAATTCCTGACACTAAAATAACCGAAGCTAATGATACTGGTAATAGTAGTTTCAAGCCTAAACGCGTTAATTGATCATAACAATATCTTAATTTTTTTTAGCTGCTTTTTATTATTTTTTTTTAGAAACCCATATAAAAAAAAATAATAATATTTTTAATTGAAATTAAAAACTCGCTAGAAACAAAAAAAACTAATATTAATTCGAGCAAACTATTCACCAAAAAAAGAAACAGCAAATAGGAAAAAAAACATAACAATTATGTTTTTTTTTCCCTTTTATTTTTTTAAATAAAGCAAATCCCATTGATGAAGGTTCTATGTTATAACCTGCAACAAGTTGTGTTTCAGCTTCTGATTTTTACTTTCACAAAAAAAACGATGACACATGCACCATTAGGATCATTAAATTCCGTTAGTGGTGTAGCAACCAAAATTAATGCTGTTAATGATTACTTGTTTTTAAAATTAATCCTAAAAGCACTTTATATTCTATGTAATAAAGCTAATTAGGGTATAATCCTAAGCAAATGCAAGTGTAACAAGATACGGGATCCAAGTTGCGAAGTATCATGTTCTCACTTTTAAGTATTGGTCTTTTTCTTTCTCCTTTTACTTTTTTTTTTTTAGAAGGGTAGTTGATAGTTCTCTAAGAAAAGAAGATACAGGTATTATCTTGTTGTTTTTTTTTTTTTTCACCCTAGTTATTTATAAGCTTTGGGAAATAATGGAAAACTTTCTAAATTTTGTAGGAATCTTTACAAGTTTGCTGTTTACTTTTTCTCAAAAACAATACCAAGTTCTGTTAGACCCGATTTAGCTTTGAAAATAGCCATAAGGCGGTCACCCGTCCAGTGTACTTTTTTAAAAGCTTTTACTATACGTGTTCTGACAGAATTGTGAAAAAAAAAGCAATAAAGATATGTAATCATTATAAATATTAAAATTAAATGGCTTGTGTGGAGTTCTTAGTAGTAGATATTGAGTGTGATTAGTAGGTTCAGGGGCTTTTTTTTTAAAAAAAGGCTTTACGTCAATAGTCTGACTATCGCCGATTTTATAACTCAGTTTTTTTTTTTTAAAAAAAACAACTATTTATTGCTGGATCCATTCTGCCATATGGTTAACACCTTATTTAGTGCCCCTAAAAGTTTCTTGGAAACTAGGAATCTGTAACGTACTTAAAATCTTGTTTCCGTATTGGATAAGCCCAATTAAATATTGAGGTAACTTGATCAAGCAGAACTCCTTTCCATAAATTCTGGGAAAAAAAAAAAAATAACTGGCTTTTAAAAAAAAAAACACAAAAAAGAAGTACTGTCTGAAAAACTCGAATTCTTCTAATAATAGCATTACGTTGATTGCTAACAAAAAAACCAACAGGTTAATTTCTAACCAGACCTTTAGCTCTGACTTCTATTGTTTTTTGAGCATACATTCTTGTTGCACGTATGCTATCATTTCCAGTGTATACTTTGACAATATCCATATTTTGGCTGTAATCCTGAGTAATACTAAGTTTAAAAAAAAAACTTGAAAAAAATAATTACTATATATTTTATTATGTATTTTTTTTTTTTTTAATTTCAAGTTTTTTTTTAACTCCTAAACTTACTCCACCTATATGAGCTGGATCCCTAAAAAAAAAAGTAATTGTAATAATTCAATTATTCTTTTTTTTTTTTTAACGTACGGTTCTTGTTTCTTCTTAAAAAGAAACTTAATGCACTTGGTAGTGTTAATAAACAATTAAAAAGTCTTTTTAATTAAATAGGTAGAATGTAAACAGTAATTTTATATATTATATATAAGTGATTATCTCATAACTATTATAATGTCAAACTTAATCAGCTAAAAAAATAATAATTTTATTAATCAATATCTTGATTTTTAGTCACAATAATTTTTTTTTCTTTTTCTTTTTTTTAAAAATACTTATGATTTTTTTACTTGCAAAACTTCCTGAAGCGTATGCACCTTTTGACCCTATTGTAGATGTTTTACCTATTATTCCCGTTTTTTTTATCTTATTAGCATTCGTTTGGCAAGCTTCAGTCAGTTTTCGATAAGTATTTTGTAAAATTATTAGTACTTTAACGATGACAATTTATTTTTATACGAGGTAAAATAATGAATTTTGAAGTTTTTTTTCAACTAGGTGCTCTTTTTTTAATCTTAGGAGCAGGTCCATTTGTGATTATTTTATTAGCTAGTCGTAGTGGAAACCTTTAACAAAATTACTCTCGTCTTTTTATAATTAAAATTAAAACTTATGGCAATTTCTGATAGTGAAATTTTTGTTGCACTTTTTGTTAGTTTAATAACTGGTATATTCGCTGTTCGATTAGGTCTTGCACTTTACAAGTAATTTAAAAAAAAACAAGATCATATATTTTTTTTTTCTTGCTTTTTTGTTTATAGAAAAAAAAAAAAAGCATTTTAAACTTTTAAACTTTTAGATAAAAAGCAGCGAGGGAAACGAGTACGATCATTCATATTTTTAATTGGTTATCAGAATTGTTGAAGAGTTTATATCAAATTGTTTTAAAATTTTTTTCTCATAATAAGAAATTACTTATAAATTCTATAATAAGTAAAAATTTGGGACAAATTTTAGGGAAGCAGCTTATTAAGTATCTTGCTGGTGGTACTATTGAAGAGTGGGTTGTTCGGTGGAGTATAAACAAACTAAAATATCCTATTTTACAAATGTTAACTTGTTTGTTGCCTCAAAAAACAGCAGTTATTTGGTTTTTTTGCAGCAACAATTGCGACGTTATATTTTATTTTAAATAAGGTACTAGAAGGCAAGACTAAAACGTTATCCTGAAAACAAAATAAATTTTTGAATATAGCACCAATGCGTCTTATACAGTTTTTGAATACCATGCGTTTTAACTTATTTCGTTTTCTTTTGCCACGAATTGTTTTTTATGCTAGTCAGTGGTGGTATTATCAAGACTCTCCACCGGAATTGTCTGACGATCAAGTACGTGTCTTTCAGCTACTGTTAGTTGCTATTCGCATTTTTGTGGTCTCAAACTCTTTGCTACACAATTTTATTTGTTAACAAAAAAAAAATAAAAAAAATTTAGTATAATTGAACATAACAAATACAAACAAATTTTTTTTTATTTTTTTTTAAAGAGAATGGACTATCACTTTTTTTTAAATTTAGCAGCATTATTATTATTAATTGATATCGAGATTTATAGATATGCGTTCTGTGAATGTATACAACAATGGTTATTATTACTATTGTTTATTTTGAAAAATTTTTGATATAAATTTATTTGATTTGGGTTATTAATAGAGGCAGACTGTATTGATTAAGTAGTGTTTATACTATATACTATATACATTGAAGAAAAAAACTGTTAACTATGTGTTTTTTTCTTTTTTAGAAAACTCTTAAAAAAAAAATATTGAATACTAGGGAGTATAGCTCAGTTGGTAGAGCGTCGTCCTTGCACGGCGAATGTCAGCGGTTCGAACCCGCTTACTTCCACCAGTTATTTATAGTAACTGCAAAATACGATCAAATGAAATAAAGCTTATGGTAGATTCCTAGGCATCTAGAGACGACGAAGGGCGTGAAAAACGAAATGCTTCGGGAAGTATAGAATAATGATCCGAAGATCCCCGAATAGGGCAACCTTTTAAAACTTCCTAGTAAATTCATAAATAGGAAAGAGGCAACCTAGTGAACTGAAACATCTTAGTAACTAGAGGAAAAGAAAGCAAAAGCGATTTCCGTAGTAGCGGCGAGCGAACTGGAACCAAGTCTAAACTAAAAATTCAAATTTTAGGGTTGTGGGAGAGAATAAAAAGATGCAAAAAAACAAAAGCGTTTGCTTTTGTTTTAAAAATTAAGAGAAGCAGCTGAATCCTGCACCAGAGAGGGTGAAAGTCCCGTATTTGAAAATAAAAAATTTGTTGATGTTCTTGATCCCGAGTAGCATGGGGCACGTGAAATCCCGTGTGAATCTGCGAGGACCACCTCGTAAGACTAAATACTCCTAGATGACCGATAGCGAAAAGTACTGTGAAGGAAAGGTGAAAAAATCGGTAACTCGATACATGAAATATTATGAAACCATAAGCTGTCAAGCAATGGGAGGGTTTTTGAACCTGACCATGTGCCTGTTGAAGAATGAGCCGGCGACTTATAGTAAGTGGCGTGGTTAAAGAAAACCATCTGAAGCCATAGCGAAAGCGAGTCTTAATAGGGCGATAAGTCACTTATTATGGACCCGAACCCGGGTGATCTAACCATGGCCAGGGTGAAACTTAGGTGAAACTAAGTGGAAGCCCGAACCGACCGATGTTGAAAAATCGGCGGATGAGCTGTGGTTAGGGGTGAAATGCTAATCGAACTCGGAGCTAGCTGGTTCTCCCCGAAATGCGTTGAGGCGCAGCGATTAATGAATATGGGCTGGAGTAGGGGTAAAGCACTGTTTCGATGCGGGCTGCGCGAGCGGTACCAATTCGTAGCAAACTCAGAATACTAAACATAAGCTTTCCATTAATCAGTGAGACAGTGGGGGATAAGCTTCATTGTCAAGAGGGAAACAGCCCAGATCACTAGCTAAGGCCCCTAAATGAATGCTAAGTGGTAAAGGAGGTGAAAATGCTAAGACATCCAGAAGGTTTGCTTAGAAGCAGCCATCCTTAAAAGAGTGCGTAATAGCTCACTGGTAAAGCGTTTTCGCGCCGAAAATGAACGGGACTAAGCAATCTGCCGAAGCTGTGAGTTGAAATTCGAAAAAACGAATTTTTGCGGTAGGGGAGCGTTCCGCTCTAGGGTGAAGTATTTACGGAAATAAATATCGACGAAGCGGAAGTGAGAATGTCGGCTTGAGTAACGCAAACATTGGTGAGAATCCTTTGCCCCGAAAACCTAAGGGTTCCTTCGCAAGACTCGTTCACGAAGGGTTAGTCAGGTCCTAAGGCGAGGCTGAAAAGCGTAGTCGATGGAAAACAGGTTAATATTCCTGTACTAGTTTTTAGTTGATACCGAGGGACGAAGAAAATAAAAAATTAGCCAGATTCGGATGGTTGGCAGAGCGACATGTTCAAGTTTTTCAAAAAAGAGATTAGAAGAAAAACTAATCTGACGAACTAGTACACGACTTACTCTCACTAGTGGAAATTGGTAACAAGATCCATCAAGTGTAATATTTTATTAAGCTTCCTAGAAAAGCTCGTAGTATTGTTAAAATAAAAATTACCTGTACCGTAAACCGCCACAGGTAGGTAGGTAGAGTATACTGAGGGGCGCGAGATAACTCTCTCTAAGGAACTCGGCAAAATGACCCCGTAACTTCGGGAGAAGGGGTGCCTCTGGAGAAATCTAGAGGCCGCAGTGACCAGGCCCAAGCGACTGTTTACCAAAAACACAGGTCTCCGCTAAGTCGTAAGACGATATATGGGGGCTGACGTCTGCCCAGTGCCGGAAGGTTAAGCACGTTGGTTATTCTTTATTGAAAAAGCTGACAACCGAAGCCCCGGTGAACGGCGGCCGTAACTATGACGGTCCTAAGGTAGCGAAATTCCTTGTCAGGTAAGTTCTGACCCGCACGAAAGGCGTAACGATTTGGGCGCTGTCTCGGAGAGAGACTCGGTGAAATAGACATATCCGTGAAGATGCGGATTACTTGCACCTGGACAGAAAGACCCTATGAAGCTTGACTGTAGCTTGTAATTGAATTTGGGTTTTTTTTGCGCAGACTAGGTGGGAGGCATTGATTCTGTTTTTCAGGAAATAGAGGAGCCGCTTTTGAGAGACCACCCTTAAAACGCTAGAATTCTAATAATGATCCTTGAATCAGGACATTTGACAGTTGCAGGTGGGCAGTTTGACTGGGGCGGTCGCCTCCTAAAAAGTAACGGAGGCGTGCAAAGGTTCCCTCAAACTGGACGGAAATCAGTTTAAGAGTGTAAAGGTAGAAGGGAGCTTGACTGCAAGACCTACAAGTCGAGCAGGGGCGAAAGCCGGCCTTAGTGATCCGACGGTACCGTGTGGAAGGGCCGTCGCTCAACGGATAAAAGTTACTCTAGGGATAACAGGCTGATCTTCCCCAAGAGTTCACATCGACGGGAAGGTTTGGCACCTCGATGTCGGCTCATCGCATCCTGGGGCTGTAGAAGGTCCCAAGGGTTGGGCTGTTCGCCCATAAAAGCGGTACGTGAGCTGGGTTCAGAACGTAAACATCACTGCGTTTATTAGCAGTAATGTTAATATAGTATCGGCTTATATCGGTGAAACCTTCATTAGTAAAAAAAAACTGGCTAATATGGCAATACCGAGGGAAGAATTTCCTATCATATCTTTTTTTCTAAAGTAACTAATATGCAAGATACAAAACAAGTTAAATTAGCCTGGTTAGCAGGATTTATAGATGCTGATGGCTCTGTAAATGCTCAGATAATTCCGAGAGACGATTACATATTAAAATATCAAGTACGTGTTAGTTTAACCGTTTCTCAATCCACAAAAAGACATCATATTCTTTTATATATGCAAAAATTACTAGGTAAAGGAACAATTCGAAAACGAAATAATAGTATGTCTGAGTTTTGTGTCGTTGGAGCAACACAAGTTAAACTTTCTCTTGAAAGTATTTTACCGTATCTTGAATTAAAAAAACCACAAGCTAAACTTGTATTAGAAATTATACAAAAATTACCTTATACCAAAGATGCTAACACGCTTTTACATGCGTGTGTTCTTACTGACAAGATCGGAATGTTAACAGACGGAAAAAAACGTGAGATAACTTCTCAAGAAGTTCGAACTACTTTACAAGCTCTTGGACATGATGTGTAATATGATAGCAAATTCCCCGTAGAGACTTCGAGATGTATATCATACACTCGAGATACCAATTTGTTTAAATTGGTATAACACGCCGACTCCTGATAAGAGTACACTTATTTAAGGATGAAGATATAGTCCATGCCTTATGGAAACATAAGGATTTACTAAAAGGAATTTTTTTTTTTTTTTAAAAAAAAAAAGCAAAACTTTTAGTTTTCACATGCGTGAGACAGTTCGGTCCATATCCGGTGGAAGCGTTAGAGTATTGAGAGGATTCTTCTGCTGTACGAGAGGACCCGGAAGGACGTACCACTAGTGTACCAGTTCTTGTTCCAGCAGGAAACGCTGGGTAGCCAAGTACGGAGTGGATAACTGCTGAAAGCATCTAAGTAGGAAGCCCACCTCAAGATGAGTACTCTCATTAAGGTCTCGGTAAGACAAACCGTTATATAGGTATCAAGTCGAAGATTAGTAATAATTGCAGCTGAGGTATACTAATAGACCGTTTGATTTTGATCACTACAATTTTTATTTTTTTTTAAAGTGTATACGGTATATATACCGTATATACCTATTTCTTAGTGTACTAGTTTACATGGAACCACTCCAACCCATCTCGAACTTGGTAGTGAAACATCCTAAAAAGTGAAAATACTTATACCGAGGGGTTAAGGGAAAATAGCTTTATGCTAAGAGAAATGGTGGATTTGACTTTTTTTTTTAAAAAACTAAGTACTTATCAAAAACTTTTTTAAGTTTTTTTTTTTTTTTTAAAGAATTTACTAATTATTCATTAAAAATGATTTCTTTTTACGGCGGGGTAGAGCAGTCTGGTAGCTCGTGAGGCTCATAATCTTAAAGTCGCAGGTTCAAATCCGGCTCCCGCTAAAATTTTGTTTGCCCCCATCGTCTAGAGGCCAAGGACATCTCCCTTTCACGGAGGAAACGGGGATTCGACTTCCCCTGGGGGTACTATAATAAATGTATTATTTGTAAATATATAGTCGGGTGAATAGCATGATTGGAAAAGTATTTAATAAAAATTTAAAATTAATGGCCCCACAAACTGAAACAAAAGCTGGTTCTGGATTTAAAGCAGGTGTAAAAGATTATCGTTTAACGTATTACACTCCAGAGTACGAATTAAAAGAAACTGATATTCTTGCAGCATTCCGTATGACTCCACAATCAGGTGTTCCAGCTGAAGAGTGTGGAGCTGCTGTTGCAGCTGAATCTTCAACTGGTACATGGACTACTGTTTGGACAGATGGATTAACAAGTCTTGATAAATATAAAGGAAGATGTTATGATATCGAACCAGTTGCTGGTGAAGAAAATCAATACATTGCATATGTAGCTTATCCTCTTGATTTATTTGAAGAGGGGTCAGTAACTAACTTATTTACATCAATTGTAGGGAACGTTTTTGGATTTAAAGCTCTTCGTGCATTACGTTTAGAAGATTTACGTATTCCACCAGCTTATGTTAAAACATTCCAAGGAGCACCTCACGGAATTCAAGTAGAACGAGACAAACTAAACAAATACGGACGTGGCTTATTAGGTTGTACAATTAAACCTAAATTAGGTCTTTCAGCTAAAAACTACGGTCGAGCTGTATACGAATGTTTACGTGGTGGATTAGATTTTACAAAAGATGACGAAAATGTAAATTCACAACCATTTATGCGTTGGAGAGACCGTTTTCTATTCGTAGCTGAAGCAATTTACAAATCTCAAGCTGAAACAGGTGAAATTAAAGGGCATTATTTAAATGCAACTGCAGGAAATGTTGATGAAATGATGAAACGTGCAGCATTTGCAAAAGATCTTGGTATGCCAATTGTCATGCATGATTATTTAACTGGTGGTTTTACTGCAAACACTACTTTATCACATTATTGTCGTGATAATGGTTTATTACTTCACATTCACCGTGCAATGCATGCGGTAATTGACCGTCAAAGAAACCATGGTATGCATTTCCGTGTTCTTGCTAAAGCATTACGTTTATCTGGGGGAGACCATCTTCACTCAGGGACTGTTGTAGGAAAATTAGAAGGTGAACGTGAAGTAACTTTAGGATTTGTTGATTTAATGCGTGACGATTTTATTGAAAAAGATCGTAGTCGTGGAGTTTATTTCACTCAAGACTGGGTATCACTTCCAGGTGTAATGCCAGTAGCTTCAGGTGGTATTCATGTATGGCATATGCCAGCATTAGTAGAAATTTTTGGTGATGACGCATGTTTACAATTTGGTGGTGGTACTTTAGGACACCCATGGGGGAATGCTCCAGGTGCAGCAGCAAACCGAGTTGCACTAGAAGCATGTACTCAAGCTCGTAATGAAGGTCGTGATCTTGCTCGTGAAGGTGGTGATGTAATTCGTGCAGCTTGTAAATGGAGTCCAGAATTAGCAGCTGCTTGTGAAGTATGGAAAGAAATTAAATTCGAATTCGATACTGTTGATGTATTATAAAAAAAAAACTTTAAAAAAATAAAAAAAAATAAAAAAAAAATTACTTTAAAATTACTTTAAAAAAAACCTCTTTTTTTCGAGACGTAGCGCAGTTGGTAGCGCTTCTGTTTTGGGAACAGAAGGTCGCAGGTTCGAATCCTGTCGTCTCGATTTCTATTTGCGTTTTTAGCTCAGTTGGGAGAGCGCAGGTTTCCAAAACCTGATGTCGAAGGTTCAAGCCCTTCAAAACGTGAACGTGAAATACGTCGGGTGAATAGCATGATTGGAAAAACGTGAAATAAGTCGGGTGAATAGCATGATTGGAAAAACATTTAATAAGTCGGGTGAATAGCATGATTGGAAAAACATTTAATAAGTCGGGTGAATAGCATGATTGGAAAAACATTTAATAAGTCGGGTGAATAGCATGATTGGAAAAACGTGAAATAAGTCGGGTGAATAGCATGATTGGAAAAACGTGAAATAAGTCGGGTGAATAGCATGATTGGAAAACATTTAATAAATTTTTAAAATTAATTATTTAATTTTACAGTTAAAGGAGATTAAAATTATGAATATAATCGGAAAACCCGGTAATGGAAAACCCAATACCAATTTAAGATTTGAGTGGACTGGAGATGTCTTTAAAGACATTGAAAGGTTAACAGGAGTAAATCCTGTTAACGCGAGATTGATTGAATATATGAAGATGAAGGAAGTAGAGCTAGCTAATAGAAGGAAACCAAAAGTGTCAAACCCGATTTTGGCCTCTAATGTTTGTGTTGCATTTTTTAGTTGTATGTTTATAGTGGGACTACTTAGCACAGTCTATGTCGCTGTCTATTCAAACAGCTCAAAAGATTTTAAATTGTTAAACAAACAATTTAAATTAGAAGGAAAAAAAAAACCTCCTTTTCATCTAGAATACGTTTTTGCTTATAACTCAACTAGCTCAGATCTAATTAGCAAAATACAAAAAAAAAGTAATTTAAGCCAAATAGAAATCGAGTCGGCTTCAAGTTATTATAGAATTTTTATTCTAGTGTTAGCAGACGAAATTAGCAGATCTACTCTGTTTCTAAGCTTTTTTTATTGTTATACACAAATGTATAAAAAATTCGTTACTTCATTAGTATTAACTCCAAATTCACCACCGATAATTTGGGTTGTAGCGTTTATTGGAAGTACAAGTTTTAGCTTCGCTTTAGCGATAGTGAGCGTTAAATGGGTCATAATTTTTTCAAATTCGTTAGTTGAACTGATAAAAAGTAAAAAATTCTTAAAATAAACCTAAATTTATTAAAAATTTTTTTTTAGTTTTTTTTTATAATTAAAAAAATTATAAGAAAAAACAGTATTTAAGCTTATTAATTAATTATAATTTTGACAGTTAGCAATTTTAATTGATATTAACTATAATAATAAGTAACAAATTACACATTTTTAAAAACAAAAAAATTCAATTTATTTGGTTTTTTTATTTTTAAAAAAAGCTTAACTTTTTATTTTTTTAATTTTTAAAAGAAAAAAAAAATAAACCGTTGTAATTTTGAGAAAAAATTTTAATTTTGAGAAAAAAAAAAATTTATTATGACTGCAATTTTACAACGTCGTGAAAACGCAAGCTTATGGGCTCGCTTTTGTGAATGGGTTACTTCAACTGAAAACCGTTTATATGTAGGATGGTTCGGAGTGTTAATGATCCCTACTTTATTAACAGCTACTTCTGTATTTATTATCGCTTTCATCGCTGCACCTCCTGTTGACATCGATGGTATTCGTGAGCCAGTTTCTGGTTCTCTATTATACGGAAACAACATCATTTCTGGTGCTGTAGTTCCAACTTCTAACGCAATCGGTTTACATTTCTACCCAATCTGGGAAGCTGCTTCTTTAGACGAATGGTTATACAACGGTGGTCCTTACCAACTTGTTGTTTGTCATTTCTTCTTAGGTATTTGCTGCTACATGGGTCGTGAATGGGAACTTTCTTTCCGTTTAGGTATGCGTCCATGGATCGCTGTAGCTTACTCTGCACCAGTTGCAGCTGCTACTGCTGTATTCATCATTTACCCAATCGGTCAAGGTTCTTTCTCTGATGGTATGCCTTTAGGTATTTCTGGTACATTCAACTTCATGATTGTATTCCAAGCTGAGCATAACATTTTAATGCACCCATTCCACATGTTAGGTGTTGCTGGTGTATTCGGTGGATCTTTATTCTCTGCAATGCACGGTTCTTTAGTAACTTCATCTTTAATTCGTGAAACTACTGAAAACCAATCAGCTAACGCTGGTTACAAATTTGGGCAAGAAGAAGAAACTTACAACATTGTAGCTGCTCATGGTTACTTTGGTCGTTTAATCTTCCAATACGCTTCTTTCAACAACTCTCGTTCTTTACACTTCTTTTTAGCTGCATGGCCTGTAGTTGGAATTTGGTTCACTGCTTTAGGTATTTCTACTATGGCATTCAACTTAAACGGTTTCAACTTCAACCAATCAGTTGTAGATTCTCAAGGTCGTGTAATCAACACTTGGGCTGACATTATCAACCGTGCTAACTTAGGTATGGAAGTAATGCACGAGCGTAACGCTCACAACTTCCCACTTGATTTAGCTTCAGTTGAAGCTCCATCAGTAAATGGATAATCAAATTAAAAAAAAAAATTAATTATTTAAAAAAAGCTCTAGTTTTTTTTCTTCCGCCTCGTATATTTAATATAGTTACATTTACATCTTTTTTTTAAAATAAAAAAGGAGGTGATCCAGCCACACCTTCCAGTACGGCTACCTTGTTACGACTTCACTCTCGTTACCAGCCCTGCCTTAGGCGCTCTCTTCTAATACATTTAACAGTATATAGTTAAAGTCACGACTTTGGACCAAACCAATTTCGGTAGTGTGACGGGCGGTGTGTACAAGGCCCGAGAACGTATTCACCGCTGTATGGCTGACCAGCGATTACTAGCGATTCCAACTTCATGTAGGCGAGTTTCAGCCTACAATCCGAATTGAGACCGAGTTTTTGAGATTTGCCTAATCTCACGAGTAGCATCCCATTGTCTCGGCCATTGTAGCACGTGTGTCGCCCAGAACATAAGGGGCATGCCGACTTGACGTCGTCCTCACCTTCCTCCGGTTTATCACCGGCAGTCTTTCTAATTTCCACATAAATTGCAATTAAAAACAAGGGTTGCGCTCGTTGCGGGACTTAACCCAACATCTCACGACACGAGCTGACGACAGCCATGCACCACCTGTCACCATCTTCTACAAGAGAAAAGTATGTCTTTCGACTTACTAAATGGGATGTCAAGTTCTGGTAAGGTTCTTCGCGTTGCATCAGATTAAACCACATGCTCCACCGCTTGTGCGGGCCCCCGTCAATTCCTTTGAGTTTCACCCTTGCGAGCATACTCCCCAGGCGGGATACTTCACGCGTTAGCTACAGTACTGAGTAGTATTATTACCCAACACTTAGTATCCATCGTTTACAGCTAGGACTACAGGGGTATCTAATCCCTTTTGCTCCCCTAGCTTTCGTCTCTCAATGTCAGTATCGGCCCAGCAGAGTGCCTTCGCCATTGGTGTTCTTTTCGAGATCTACGCATTTCACCACTCCACCGAAAATTCCCTCTGCCTCTACCGTACTCTAGTCTAATAGTTTCTATTGCCTGACCAGGGTTAAGCCCTAGTATTTAACAACAGACTTTTCAAACCACCTACAGACCCTTTACGCCCAATCATTCCGGATAACACTTGCATCTCCTGTCTTACCGCGGCTGCTGGCACAGAATTAGCCGATGCTTATTCCTCAGATACCGTCAATTTTTTCTTTTCTGAGAAAAGGAGTTTACGGCCCATAAGCTGTCAATCCTCCACGCGGTATTGCTCCGTCAGGCTTTCGCCCATTGCGGAAAATTCCTCACTGCTGCCTCCCGCAGGAGTCTGGGCCGTGTCTCAGTCCCAGTGTGGCTGATCATCCTCTCAGACCAACTACTGATCATGGCCTTGGTAGGCCATTACCCCACCAACAAGCTAATCAGACGCAAGCTCATCTCTAGGCAAAAATATTATTTCACTCCTCAGCATATGGGGTATTCATACTGTTTCCAGCGAATAAACCTTTTAAATTTATTCAAATTTTGTCCCCCTCCTAAAGGTAGATTCTTACGTGTTACTCACCCGTCCGCCACTAAAAACTTTAGTTATAAATAAATTTATAACTAAAATTGTTTTTCGTTCGACTTGCATGTGTTAAGCATACCGCCAGCGTTCATCCTGAGCCAGGATCAAACTCTCCATGAAAAATTTTTAATTAAAAATATAAAATTTTTAATAAGATTTTGTAGGTTATATTTACCTACGTACTTATAAGTATATCCCCAATAAACTGTATGGACAAACCAGTCCACCTCTTTTTTTAAATAAAACAAGTACTTTTTTTATTTAAAAAAAAAAAAAGGTAAATACTTTATACTTAAGGTAAGTAGTTTTTTTTTATTTTCTTTTTTTAATTTTTGTAATTTAAAAAAAAAAGGTAAAAAAAAGGTAAAAAAAAAAAGCGGGTGACGCGATTTGAACGCGCAATCTTTTCCTTGGCAAGGAAACACTTTACCATTAAGTTACACTCGCTTTACATGCCTTCGGTCGGACTCGAACCGACATGCATGCAATGCACTAGCTCCTAAAACTAGCATGTCTACCAATTCCATCACGAAGGCATAACTTTTTTTTTTTCTGGTAATATATAAATACAGTATATATGTCTATTTTTTTTTTTTTTTTTGTATTTTTTTTTTTAAGTACTTATCTTTTTTTTTTTTTGAAATAAAAAAAAGTACCTGTGTTTTTTTTTTTTTTAATGCTTGGAAAAATTACAATTGTTCTTCACTTGCAGTTTTAACATATAATATTAATAAAAATGCTGTTGGAATAATTATAAATAACGCAGTTGCAATTAATCCAAGAATATTAACTTCCATAATAAATTTCCTTTAATTGTAGGGTTTTGTTGTTTGCTTTAAAGACTTTATACAGCCATTTAATATGTATAGTTTTGTTACCATGATTTATAAGTATTTTTGATACTAAATTTTTGTAAATAAGCGGCTAAAAGGCGAACGCTCACAATTAGAATTGTGGAAAAAAATAATAATACACTTCCAACTACCGAAGCTCCTATATAATTATATTGTTCCAGATGTTGAAAAATTAACACCGGAGCAATTAAATCTTTAAATGGGGAATTAGATGAAATTATAATAATTGATCCAAACTCACCTATTGATCTGGCCCAAGCTAAAGTAATTCCACTAATAAATGCTGGAAATAAAGAAGGTAACAAAACATATTGTAAAGTGTCTCGTGGTGATGCTCCTAAACTCCATGCGACTTCTTCAATACTATCGTCTATCCCTTGTAAAACACCTTGAACTGTCCTAACAACAAACGGTAATGATACAAATAGCATTGCCATAAACACACCTAAACGGCTGAAAATAATTTGTATCCCCAGTTTAGAAAGCAGAGGGCCCAATGGTCCTTCAGGATTATATACTGTCATTAAAGTTAAGCCAGCCACAGCAGTTGGTAAAGCAAATGGTAAATCTATAAATGTATCTAATACGTTTCGTCCAAAAAATTTGAACCTGGCTAACACCCAAGCAGTTAAAAATCCAAAAATTCCGTTAATAATAGCAGCATAAAACGCAGTTACAATTGAAATTCGATAAGCCGATATAGCAATCGGATGTTTTGCTAATTCCCAAAAAATCGAAGGATTCGTATTAAATAATTGAATTGCTGGTGTTATTAAAGCATATACGGGACACAGTATCATAAATATAAAATAATAAATTGCAAGGTATCTGCTTTCATACCATGTAGATATAGGCCACATCTCTTCTGCTACTTTATTAATATGATTTTTAATTTTTTTCATCATCGTCTTCCTGTTTATTCTCGGCTTCAGCCTGTCTTTTCTCGTCCTCTAACTTAGAGATACGAATATACTTAGGTACTAGAGTACAAAAAAGCGTGTTAGCGAGTTTTTCAGCTTTTCTTTTCCAAATTGTTTTTCGGACTTTAGTTTTCGTTTTTGAAGTTTTTTTTTTTGGGACGGCCATAAATTCTCCTTTTTTTTTTTTTTTATAATACGTGTATTTTAGTAAAATTTTATAAATAAGTCAAACTAAATTTTTATAATTTTTTTTTTGGTAAGTACTTTGTACCCTTTTTTTTTTTTGACTTTTTGTTTTTTTAAAGTAATTTTTAAAGTAAAAGAAAATAAATAAAAATAAAAATTTGCAAAACCGGTGTCTTTTTTACTAAAATACAATTATAAATTAATAACGCTTAGAAAATATGCCTATTGGAATTCCCTACGTACTACACTTTTTCCCAGATTTATCTGAAGAAAAAATCATTGAAAAACAAAAAAAACTGGAGAAAGAAAAAATTAAAAATTTATTTAAGTTTGATAAGGATTATGTCGAGTATTTAAAAGCTCAAGAATTTTTTGAAAATGAAGCTGCCATAGAAAAAGCAGAGGCTGAAAAAAAACAACAAGAAGCTCGAGCTCTAGCTGAAGGGTTTGAAAAGGTGAAGTTCCTGTATGTAGGTGAAATAGATGAGCGATTATTATTTCTTATGAAGCCTGATGTAATTCCTGACGAAATTTTACGACCTTGGGACAATTCAAACTTTTTAACAAGAAGTTATGACCCTATGCAAGACTATTATAGAAAAAAAGAACGGGAAAGGCTAGAACAACGACAAGAAGAACAACGAAGACAACAAGAACAGCAACAAGAAGCTCGTAAGACAGGTCCAGGAGAGGGACAGGACGGAAGTGCTGAAACTGAGGTAGATCCCGATAAGAAAGAGAAAGACAAAGAAAAAAAAGCCGAAATAGAAACTGATTACATGGAGATATTTGACTCATTAGCCAGACGACGAACGTTATTTTTGGGCCGTGCCATAGATAACGAAGTGGCTAATAACTTGGTGGGAATGTTGCTGATACTGAATGCTGACCCAATTTTTAAATACGAGGACGTAGTGTTTTATCTTAATTCACCAGGAGGTGAAGTTCATCAGGGAATTATGCTAGCCGATGCTGTTATGAATATGAAAAGTTCTGTTATAACAGTTGGATTTGGAGAAGTTAGCTCAATAGCTACATTAATTCTTACATGTGGAAGTTTTGGAAAACGATTTGCTTATCCAAATTGTCGAATAATGCTGCATCAACCTGAAACTGAAATACGCGGTTCAACGACTGAAATAGTTAAAGAAACAGCTCATCTGCTAGAGATGCGAGCAACAATTGGAAGAATTCTTTATCAGAAAACAGGGCGAAATGTAAAGAAAATCGCAGAAGATCTAGATCGTGATACATATTTATCAGCAGAAGAGGCTGTTGACTATGGTCTTGTAGACCAAGTGACTAACGTGGTAGAAGTATTTATGGTAGATATAGGTGAGAAATTTATGGATGAGGTCCTAGAACCACGCCCACCGGTTCCACTAGAAGAGCGTACATCTATCATGGATCTGGGATACGATTTGAAAACAAGCATAAATACCAAGCAGCATTACACAAATCAACAACGCGACACACTATATGAGAGATAGACAAATCTTTAAGCCTAATTGTGATTTTTTTTATCATACGTTTTCCGTATTTCTGCATAGCTTTTTTTGAAATAAAAAAAAAAAAAGGATAATTTATTTATGAGTAAAGTTTACGATTGGTTTGAAGAACGTCTTGAAATTCAATCTATCGCAGATGACATTTCAAGCAAATATGTTCCACCGCATGTTAATATTTTTTACTGCTTAGGTGGTATTACATTTACTTGTTTTCTTGTTCAAGTAGCAACTGGGTTTGCTATGACTTTTTATTATAGACCAACTGTAGCAGAAGCGTTTGCTTCTGTCCAATATATTATGACAGATGTCAATTTTGGTTGGTTAATACGTTCAATCCATCGCTGGTCAGCTAGTATGATGGTTTTAATGATGATTTTACATGTTTTTCGTGTTTATTTAACAGGTGGATTTAAAAAACCTCGCGAATTAACATGGGTAACAGGTGTCATTATGGCGGTTTGTACTGTTTCATTTGGAGTAACAGGGTATTCTTTACCATGGGACCAAGTTGGCTATTGGGCAGTAAAAATTGTAACTGGGGTGCCAGATGCAGTTCCAATTATAGGTTCAACTGTTGTAGAATTATTACGTGGTGGTGTTGGTGTTGGCCAATCTACTTTAACACGATTTTATAGTCTTCATACTTTTGTTCTACCATTATTAACAGCTGTTTTTATGTTAATGCATTTTTTAATGATTCGAAAACAAGGTATTTCAGGTCCTCTTTAAAAAAAACTAAAAAAAAAAAAAAGGCATATATGTAAAACGTATGACAAGCACCATTATTATATAGATTGGAGAATTTTATGGGAGTTACAAAAAAACCAGATTTAGCAGATACTGTGTTAAGAGCAAAAATGGCAAAAGGTATGGGTCATAATTATTATGGTGAACCTGCGTGGCCTAATGATTTACTTTATATGTTTCCAGTTGTTATTTTAGGAACATTTGCTTGTGTAATTGGACTTGCTGTATTAGATCCAGCTGCTGTTGGTGAGCCAGCAAATCCTTTTGCTACTCCATTAGAAATTTTACCAGAATGGTATTTTTTTCCTGTATTTCAAGTTTTACGAACTGTTCCTAATAAATTATTAGGTGTTCTTTTTATGGCAGGAGTTCCGGTTGGACTATTAACCGTTCCATTTATTGAAAATATTAATAAATTTCAAAACCCGTTTCGACGTCCAGTTGCTATGTTAACGTTTTTAATAGGAACAGTAGTTGCTATTTGGCTTGGTATTGGGGCTACTTTACCAATTGATATTTCTTTAACACTTGGGTTATTTTAAAATAATACTTTTTTTTTAAAGAAAAAAAAAAAACTAAAAAAAAAATAATTTGACAATTGTGAAACAATATTGTAAAATATATACATAAATCTTTATTCTTTATAATGGGATTGTAGCTTAATTGGTTAGAGTGTTGCCTTGTCACGGCAGAAGTTGCGGGTTCGAGTCCCGTCAGTCCCGTCTAATTTTTTTTATATTTTTAAAATAATTTATAATATAAGCGTATAATCTTTTTATTTTTTTAATAAAACATTAAAAAGAAAAAAAAAAACATATAATATATTTGTAATAAAAAATATTTTCTTTCTTTAATCTTTTTATTTTATATTTTTTTTTTTCTTTTTAAATTATGAAACTAGCAATTTATGGAAAAGGTGGGATTGGAAAATCGACAACAAGCTGTAATATCTCAATAGCATTAGCTCGACGTGGAAAAAAAGTTTTACAAATTGGATGTGATCCAAAACATGATAGTACGTTTACATTAACAGGATTTTTAATTCCAACAATTATTGATACATTACAAGCAAAAGATTATCATTATGAAGATGTTTGGCCTGAAGATGTCATTTACCAAGGCTATGGAGGAGTAGATTGTGTTGAAGCTGGTGGACCACCAGCCGGAGCCGGGTGTGGTGGCTATGTTGTCGGTGAAACCGTCAAACTTCTTAAAGAATTAAATGCTTTTTATGAATACGATATAATTCTTTTTGATGTATTAGGAGATGTAGTTTGTGGCGGTTTTGCGGCCCCATTAAATTATGCTGATTACTGTATGATTATTACAGATAATGGTTTTGATGCTCTTTTTGCAGCAAATAGAATTGTTGCTTCCGTACGAGAGAAAGCACGTACTCACCCACTTAGATTAGTTGGTTTAGTTGGTAATAGAACCTGTAAACGAGATTTAATTGATAAATATGTTGAAGCGTGTCCAATGCCAGTTCTTGAAGTTTTACCGTTAATCGAAGATATTAGAATTTCCAGAGTTAAAGGAAAAACATTATTTGAAATGGCTGAATTTGAATCGTCATTAACGTATGTCTGCGATTTTTACTTAAATATTGCAGATCAACTATTATCACAACCTGAAGGTGTCGTAGCATATGAACTGCATGATAGAGAATTATTTTCTTTATTATCTGATTTTTATTTAAATCCAGATCAAAAAAACCAAGACAATGATGGATTTAGTGGCACAAATCAACAAGAAAGTTTAGATTTTATGATTGTTTAAAAAACTTTTCTTTAAACACGTTAGTGATGCAAGCCTCATTGATGCTGACAATAAATAGCAAAAAAAAATATAATATGAAAAAAAGCCAGTCAAATTTTGGACAATATGTAGCACTAACTCACATAAATAACTCAAAAAATACTTTTGTCAATTCCTACAAAAAAGAAAAAGACGATGATCATTTACCAAAGTCTATGGATGTGCCTGCACTTCCTAAACCTAAAAAACAACAAAAAGCGGCACCGCCGAAAAAGCGTTCAATTTTAGAACATTACTATGATGTTGATATTAATGACGCTATGGTTCGCGACAAAGTAAAAAGACTGCAGACTTCTCCTAAGGCAGAATCGAAGCCAGCCGATACAAAAGCTCGACTTATTCAAATTATTGGTCCAGTTTTAGATATAAAATTTCCTAAAGGTCAAACAACCAATCTTCTTAATGCACTAACTATAAATTCGCGAAATACAGCTGGAGATTTAGTAGAAATTACTTGTGAAGTTCAGCAAATTTTGGGAGATCGGGTTGTTCGAGCGATTTCAATGAATGAAACAACTGGGCTAATACGTGGTATGGTTGTTGTTGATTCAAAATCTCCTATTTTAGTTCCTGTTGGTCCTACTACGTTAGGGAGAATTTTTAATGTTTTAGGTCGACCAATCGATGGTTTAGGGCCAGTTGGTAATAAACAAGCATTACCTATTCACCGCTCTTCTCCAGCATATGTTGATTTAGATACAAAAGAAAGAATTTTTGAAACAGGAATTAAAGTTATTGATTTATTAGCTCCGTATCGTCGTGGTGGAAAAATTGGTTTATTTGGTGGTGCTGGTGTTGGAAAAACAGTATTAATTATGGAATTAATTAATAATATTGCAAAAGAACATGGTGGGGTTTCAGTTTTTGCGGGAGTAGGTGAACGTACACGCGAAGGAAACGATTTATATGCCGAAATGAAAGAATCAAAAGTTATTGATGCAAATAATATTAGCGAATCAAAAGTTGCTTTAGTATACGGGCAAATGAATGAACCTCCAGGAGCCCGCATGCGTGTAGCTTTAACAGCCTTAACTATGGCAGAGTATTTTAGAGATATAAGTAAAAAAGATGTACTTTTATTTATTGATAATATTTTTCGATTTGTTCAAGCTGGTTCAGAAGTTTCTGCTTTATTAGGACGAATGCCATCAGCAGTAGGGTATCAACCAACTTTAGCAAGTGAAATGGGAAAATTACAAGAACGAATTACATCTACCAAAAAAGGTTCAATTACATCTATTCAAGCGATTTATGTTCCTGCCGATGATTTAACTGACCCTGCGCCGGCAACGACATTTTCACATTTAGACGCTACTACAGTATTATCTCGTGGCTTAGCTTCAAAAGGAATTTATCCAGCAGTCGATCCTTTAGATTCAACTTCAACTATGTTACAACCTTGGATTGTAACCAATGAGCATTATGATTGTGCTAGAGATGTAAAACGATTATTACAACGATATAAAGAATTACAAGATATTATTTCTATTTTAGGTCTTGAAGAATTATCAGAAGAAGATCGTTTAGTAGTTTCAAGATCGCGAAAAGTAGAGCGTTTTTTATCACAACCTTTCTTTGTAGCTGAAGTATTTACTGGATCACCTGGAGCTTATGTATCGTTAAATGATACGATTCAAGGTTTTAATGCCATTCTTTCAGGAACTGTGGATGCATCTCCGGAACAAGACTTTTATTTAGTGGGAGCACTTCCAACAAAATAAAACACATTTTTTTTTTTTTTTTTTACAATTTTTAAACACTTTTATTTTCTTAAAAAAAAGGATAAATTAATGGATCTATATATTTATGTTATGACACCTCAAGAGATCTTGTGGGAAGGGTCGGTACACCAAATTATTTTACAAACTAATAGCGGTCAAATGGGTGTATTAAAAAATCATGTTTCCTTAGTGACATCACTTGAGGTTGGAGTGTTGTTAATTCAAGAACAAGAACAAGGCGATTGGCTTCCACTAGCCGTAATGGGGGGTTTCGCTAAAATACACAAAAATAAAGTTTTTATTTTGGTAAACGATGCAGAATTTGCTGCTTTAATTGAAAAAGATGAAGCTGAACAAGCTTTTAATCTGGCAAAAATACAAATGCAACAAGCAATTAGTCGAAAAGAAAAATTAGAGGCAAAGTTTGTTTTTATGCGTGCGCAAGTACGATATAAAGCAATAAAAAAACTAACTGGCTACCCGCTTTAATAAAAATAATACTTTTTTTTTTTTTTTTTTTTTAAGTAAAAGAAAATAAAAAAAATAAACATTATGGTACAATAAATAGTACCATAGTGTTGTACTATATCCTCAGTAGCTCAGTGGTAGAGCAACCGGCTGTTAACCGGTTAGTCGTAGGTTCAAGCCCTACCTGGGGAGATGATATATTTGGAAAGTTTAAAAATTTTTCATAAACTATTTATTATTACTGAAAAAAAAAATAGATAAAAAATTACGAATTATGCCTACTATACCTCAATTAATCCGGTCTGCACGGAAAAAAGTTTCGAAAAAAACAAAATCACCAGCTTTAAAATCTTGCCCTCAACGCCGTGGTGTTTGTACAAAAGTGTATACTATGACTCCGAAAAAACCTAATTCGGCAATACGAAAAGTTGCCAGAGTGAAATTAAGTTCTAAATTTGAGGTAACAGCCTATATTCCTGGTATTGGGCATAATCTTCAAGAACATGCTATAGTATTAATTCGAGGAGGACGGGTTAAAGATTTACCAGGTGTTAGATATCATATAGTGAGAGGGATTTTAGATACTCTTGGAGTTAAACTTCGTACCCAAGGTCGATCAAAATATGGAGTTAGAAAACCAAAATAAATAAAAAATAATATCGGAGTTTAAATTTTATGTCTCGACGAGAAAGTGCAAAAAAACGTTTACTATCACCTGACCCTGTTTATAATAGTCAGTTAATTCACATTATTGTAAATCAATTAATGAAACGTGGGAAAAAATCAGTAGCGTACAAATTATTTTATGATTCAATGAATCAAATTAAAAATAAAACCCAGAAAGATCCATTAAAAACTGTTGAACAAGCAATCCGAAATGCTACACCTATGCTTGAAGTTAAGTCTCGTCGGGTTGCAGGTTCGACTCAACAAGTTCCAAGAGATGTATCAGAAAGAAGAGGCACTGCACTTGCTGTGCGTTGGATTCTATCTTCTTGTCGAAGTAAATCTGGTATAAATATGGTTTCAAAATTAAGCACCCAGTTTTTAGAAGCTTCACGAAATACAGGAAATGCAGTTCGAAAAAAAAATGAGATGCAAAAAATGGCTGATGCTAATAAAGTTTTTGCACGACCAAAATACTAAAAAAAGAAAAAAACAAGATAAGTACTTTTTTTTTTTTTAAAAAAAAAAAACATAAAATAAGTTTATGGGAAATCTACATATTTTTGTTTACAATTTTAAAAAAATACTTTAGAATAGAAAAGATATTAACACATTTTAATTACCTGAAATAAAAAAAAGGAGAAAAAAATAAAATTATGGCACGTGAAAAATTTCAACGTAAAAAACCGCATGTTAACATTGGTACAATTGGTCATGTCGATCATGGGAAAACAACATTAACTGCAGCAATTACAATGGCATTAGCGCCTTGGGGTGGGAAACCTAGAAATTATGCTGATATTGATTCGGCTCCTGAAGAAAAAGCGCGTGGTATTACTATTAATACTGCTCATGTTGAATATGAAACAGAAAAGCGTCATTATGCACATGTAGATTGTCCAGGGCATGCTGATTATGTAAAAAATATGATTACTGGAGCTGCACAAATGGATGGTGCTATTTTAGTAGTATCAGGTGCAGATGGTCCAATGCCACAAACTAAAGAGCATGTGTTACTAGCAAAACAAGTTGGTGTTCCAGATATTGTTGTGTTCTTAAATAAAGAAGATCAAGTTGATGATCAGGAATTAATTGATTTAGTTGAATTAGAGGTCCGTGAAACTTTAGAGCATTATGATTTTCCTGGGAGTAAAGTTCCTATTGTTATAGGCTCTGCTCTTTTAGCTGTGCAAGCATTAACTAAAGATCCAGATATTGCTCCGGGTGAAAATAAATGGGTAGATAAAATTCTTAAACTTATGGAAGTAGTTGATGTGCATATTCGAACGCCAAAACGAGATACAGATAAATCTTTCTTAATGGCAATTGAAGATGTGTTTTCAATTACAGGCCGTGGAACTGTAGCAACCGGAAGAGTTGAGCGAGGAACTATTAAAGTTGGGGAACCAGTTGAACTTATTGGTTTAGGAAAAAATCGAAGTACTATCGTAACCGGATTAGAAATGTTTCAAAAAACTTTAGATGAAAGTTTTGCAGGTGATAATGTTGGTATATTACTTCGAGGTGTCCAAAAAACTGATATTGAACGAGGAATGGTTATTGTTGCACCTGGGACTATGAAAGCGCACACAAAATTTCAAGCACAAGTGTATGTTTTAAGAAAAGAAGAAGGTGGCCGCCATACTCCATTTTTTCGTGGCTATAGCCCACAATTCTATGTGCGTACAACCGATGTAACCGGAACAATTGAAACCTTTCAAAATGATGATGCTAATGATTTATCAGCACCAGTACGAATGGTTATGCCAGGGGATAGAATTAAAATGATAGTTCAATTAATTCAACCAATTGCAATTGAAAGAAAAATGAGATTTGCAATTCGTGAAGGAGGACGAACAGTTGGAGCTGGTGTAGTATCAAAAATTCTTGAATAAAAAATTATAAAGAAAAAAAAAATGACATTGCAAAAACTTATACAAAATATTGAAAATCAGCAACTTTTGGAATTAGTAAAAGAAAAAAAAAAAATGAAACCAATTAAAATTGGTGATACGGTTACAATATATACATCTATTTTAGAGTTGGAACAAGAGATACTAGAAGAGCAAGAAAGAAAAAACCAACAACGATTAAAAGACGAGACCGAAGGAAAAAAAAAAGAAAAAAAAGACGAAAAAAAAACTAAAAAAGTTGTTCAAGCATATCAAGGAACAATAATTGCCCAACATAAAGCTGGTCTTAGAACAACTATTACGGTAAGACGTATTTTTCAAAATGTTGGAATTGAAAAAATTTTTTGTGTTTATTCGCCATTAATTACCTCGATTAAAATTATTCGAAGTGCAAAAGTTCGCAGAGCAAAATTGTATTATTTACGCACGTGCGTAGGGAAAAGCACACGATTAAAACAACGTTTTGTAAAAAAATCTTTATGATAAATCAAACGCAAAATTCAAATTTAATTCGCCGGTATACTGTGCTCGGTTCACGAACATTTAGTAATTATTGGTGGACAGCCAGTATTTTTTTCGGAGCATTAGGCTTTTTATTAACTGGGATTTCTAGTTATTTAAAACTTGAAAAATTTTTTTTCATTTCGTCAAACAACATTACATTTTTTCCCCAAGGTCTAGTAATGTGTTTTTATGGTTTATGTGGTCTAATTTTTAGCTTTTTTTTAGCATTTACTATTTTTTGGAATATTGGCCAAGGTTTTAATGAATTTAATAAAAAAGATGGTATTATACGAATTTTTCGCTGGGGATTTCCAGGAAAAAATAGGCGTATTGATTTATTTTATTTAATTACTGATATTACTGCTATTAAAGTTGAGTTTAAACAAGGGTTTAATCCTAGACGCACAATTTTACTTTGTACAAAAAAAAAGCGTAATATCCCATTAACGCCTATTGGTCAACCACTTACATTACAAGAAATTGAGAAGCAAGCTTCTGAATTAGCAAAATTTTTAAAGATTCCATTAAGCCTACTATCGGATTCGAACCGATGACCTTCGATTTACAAAAACGATACTCTACCAATTGAGTTAAGTAGGCAATAATTGTGTTTATTTACTTATATAGAGTATAAACTTTTTTATTTTTTTTTTTTTTAAAAACAGTTTTTTGTTTTTTTCAAAAAAAAGAAAAATTCTATAATATAAATATAGAAATATAAAAAACTAAAAAAAATAGGGTGTGTAGCTCAGTGGATAGAGCGTGTGGCTACGGACCACAAAGTCGGGGGTTCAACTCCCTCCTCACTCATTCTTTCTTTTTTCTAAAAAAAATAAAAAAAAAAATTTAAATATGGCAAAAAAAGCAGTTGAACAAACCGGATTAATTCCACGATCTATTATCCGAACTTTTGATAGGTTTCGAAACCAATTGTTTCCAGAAGCAGAACAACTGGTAATTCAGGAGTTTAAAATATCAAGATATCAATTTTTAGTTTCTATAAAATGTTTTGCAAGTTTAGTATTTATACCATTATTTATAAACTTAGTTGTAAAAAATTTTTTATTAATTCCTTTAACTGAAAATTTTTGGAATAATTTTTCAAAATATAATCAATCTGATATTTTTCTAAATTCTTATCAACAAGAACAAGCTTTCATAGAATTAAAAAATTTTCAAGAAAAATTATATTTTGAATATTTATTAAATCAACAATATGATAAAAAATTAATTGAAAAAAAAATTTTTGAATTAGCAATCGATTATAATCATCAAAGTATTTTAGCACTTGTAAATTTAATTGGAGATTTTATTACATTTTTAGTTATTATTTTTTTAGTTGTGTATATGAAACCACAGATTAGTATTTTAAAATCTTTTTTAACTGAATCAATTTACAGTCTTAATGACACCAAAAAATCTTTTCTTCTAATATTAGGAACTGATTTATTAGTAGGGTTTCATTCACCTCGTGGGTGGGAAATTTGTTTGCAATTACTGTTACGGCATTTTGGGTTCCCGGAAAATAAAGATTTTGTTTTTTTATTTGTAGCAAGTTTCCCAGTTTTGCTTGATACAGTCTTCAAATATTCAATTTTTAGATATTTAAATAAAATTTCTCCTTCTACAGTAGCAACATATCATAATATGATTGAATAAGTTGTTATAAAGTAAAATAGGGTGGAATATGATCCGTCAAAATATAACAAATTGGCAAATTTTTAAATGTAATGCTTTCATACACTATTTTTTTTTTTTTTTTGTGTAATGAGTTTAAAATTTTCTCAATTTGATTAAACCCTTTTTTAGTTATGCTATACTGTTGTAATAATTGTTTTATTAGTTTCCGTTGAATGTTTATAGGAAGCTTTATTAATTGATTTGTATTTATAATAAAAAAATTTTCAGTTATAGTATTAAAATCTAGCACTAATTGTTTAATCAATATATTTAAATGAAATTGTTCTTCAAATAGTATTGTATAAAATTGAGAAACACTTATTGAAATTTGTCGGTTAAAAAAAAATTTTAGTGTTGGTATTAACTGTTTTCTAATTCTATTACGATAATACAATATATTTTGATTGCTACTATCTGGGTACAGTGGTAAATTAAAAAAGAATAGAAATTTTCTTAAATCGAAACGTTTTAATTGTAAAACTGGACGAATTATCAATATCGTTTTTTTTTTTTTTGTACCCTTTTTCTTTTTAATTTTCTTGTTGTTTTTAAAAAAAAAAAAAAAAATACTGGAAACTTTAAAATTTTTTGCAAATTTAGTATTACATGAAAAATATTTTATAGGATTTAAACATAAAAAACTTTTTGGGCTAGCTCCACGTATCAATTGAAACAAAAGAGTTTCAATTTTATCATTGGAGGTATGGCCGGTTATAACAATTTTATAGTTATAAAAAAAAACAAGCCTATAAAATACTTTATATCGCCAATATCGCGAATTTTGTTCATTAAAAATAGCATTTGCTGGAATTCCATAATAAATTGGAATTTTAAAAAAATACGTAATTTTTACAATTAATGAACCAGCAACGAACGAACTTTTTTGCCATAAATGATTACAATAAATAACTCCAAATGACCAGTGCCATTGCTTTTTTAATTGAATAAAAATAAAAAGCACACAAATTGAGTCTTGTCCACCTGAAACTGAAATTAAAATTGATTGGCATTTTTTAATACCATTGGTATCGGTAATATTTTTATTAATAGTATTTACTATGTGCATAAAAAAAATTATAAATAGTATTATAATTACATATGTAAAAACTCTTTAAGTTTGGGGTGTCGCCAAGTGGTAAGGCAGCGGTTTTTGGTATCGCTATTCGGAGGTTCGAATCCTTCCACCTCAGAACCTATTGTAAAAGTGAACGAAAAATACAAAATACTACAAATGCTATCACACTATACATAGTAGTGGAATCGACAAATTTTTTTGCATCACCATAATAGGAAATTATACGAGTCTCAAATACAAACTCAATCCAAAAATTATGCTCTTTTACTATTTGTGGAATAATTAACATGATAATACACGTCCCAAATACACATTGAATCACATCTACTAATAATTTAAGCCAGTACATCATAAAAAAAAAAAATTCAGCTAGAATAGCTCAGTTGGTAGAGCAGAGGACTGAAAATCCTCGTGTCGCCAGTTCAAGCCTGGTTTCTGGCATATAAAGTATTTAAAAAAGCGGAAATATAAAAATATATATGCTATACTAATAATATCAAAAAATTATTAAAAACATAATTTCTATGTTATTAATTTTTTTATAAAAATAAAAAAAGTAATTTTCTTTTTTATTTTTTTAAAAAAATTAATAACATAGTTTTACTATTAAATTAAGGAATTTCTTTTATGGCTTCTTCTTTTTTACCGTCAATTTTTGTTCCACTTGTAGGTTTAGTTTTTCCTGCAATTGCGATGGGATCTCTTTTTTTGTATATTGAAAAAAAACAAATTAACTAATTTTTTTTTTTACTTTTTTTTTATTTTGTATCCTTTTTTTTTTTATAAAAAGAAAAAAAAATACTGAAAGTAATTAGTTATTAATTACCTGTTTTATATATTGTTTATATATATGTTTATATATTGAACAAATCAGGTATAGAATAATTCTATAATGAAAGTAATTAGTTAGTAATTAAGGAGCAATGTCTGAGTGGCCGAAAGAGCTCGATTGCTAATCGAGTGTATATTAATACCGAGGGTTCGAATCCCTCTTGCTCCTTTTTTTTTTTTATTAATATAATTATAAAACTATTTATAATGGATCAGGAAAAAACCTATTGGCTTCAATTAATAAACCTGCGGTAAAAGTAAACCAAATTAAAGCGATAACTGGAGCAGTTGAAAGATATGTAGTAAAATATTTCATTAAATTTTTTCTTTTTTTTATTTTTTTTTTATAGTTTTTTTTTAAAAAGAAAAAAAAAAAAGAAACTAATGTTTTTTTTTCTTTTTTCTTTTTTCTTGGAAATTTTTGAAAGCAAACCATTAGTGTAAAGATTTCTTTCGTCCTACCAAAATTATAGTATAAAACTCGTTAATTTACGAATGGCTTATTTACTTTAATAAAAGGCACAATTCCAAGCATTCTTCCATTTTTAATTGCTTGTACTATGTTTCGATGTTGTTTAGTTGTTAATTGGGTAATTCGGCGTGAAAGAATTTTTCCTTCTACACTAATACATTTTTTTAATAAATAAACATTTTTATAATCAATAGTATTTCGAAATAATATCGACGTAACTTGATTAGAAGGTTGAACAAGAGGAACGATATCACTTATCCTATGTTTCTTTTTCCTGAATTTTGATTTTGGTTTTTTAGTGAAAGTTTTCATAAATTTAGTTATAAATTAGTTTTTTTAAGGTGAGTCGTTTGGAAATATGTCTGCTAAAAAAGCAAGTGCCTTTGGATCTAAAACTGCCATTTGCGATAGACTTTTTCTATTTACATTAGATTCTGATTGTTTTAAATCGCACGTAGCTTGATTATAATTTAAATCAAGCATGCGAACACATGCGTTTACTCTTGCAATCCAAAGTGCTCTTACAATTCGTTTTCGAAAAAAGCGAGATTTGGAAGCAAAGTATAAAGCTTTTGTTACTCGTTGACTTGCGAGCTTAAAAATTCTCGACGAAGCACCTCTATACCCCATTGCTAATTGTAATATTTTTTTACGTCGTCGACGAGCAATATTGCCTCGTTTTGTTCTAGTCATATTAAAAGTCCTTTATTATAAATATAAATATATATTTATTATACAAATTTTTTTTTTTTTTGGTAAGTAGTTTGTACCCTTTTTTTTTATATATAGAGTTTAGCAACAAATATTTTTTTAAAAACTTAAATAAAACTACATGGACTTATGAATAACCAGGATAATTAGTAAAAATAACGGAAAACTCAATATGAATCTACTAATACATCAAATTCAAACATTCAAATCAAAGCAACTAATTAAACAGCATAAATATGTGTTTCAAGTTGATAGAAAGTTAAATAAGTTACAAATTAAAAAATTATTAGAACAAATATATCAAGTTACTATTGTTTCTGTTAACACTCATATTCCTCCTAGTAAAACTTTATGTAAAAGGGTGGTTGTAACAGTAAAATCGAATGAATCGATAGATTCCAAAGAAGTGTTAGATTTCAAAGAATCGTTAGATATTAAGCCTACGCCTTCGTATCAGCTTAAAATTTCCGAAACACGTGCACTATCTAAAAGATATTTTACAGATATGTAACACAAAAAAATATTACTTTTTTCTTTTTTTTTTTTTAAAAAAATATTATTATGAATATTCGTACTTATCAACCGTATACACCATCGACTCGAAACCGCTCAGTATCAGATTTCAGTGAACTTTCAAAAACTAGACCTGAAAAATCATTAACCTCGTGGATACACTCATCAAATGGACGAAACAATCGCGGTATTATTACTAGTCGTCATCGCGGTGGAGGACATAAAAAATTATATAGAAAAATTGATTTTAAACGAGAGAAAATTGGAATACTAGGAAAAGTAATAAAAATTCAATATGATCCAAATAGAAATTCTCGAATTGCTTTAGTACATTATAGCGATGGAGATAAAAAATATATGCTTTCACCTCATGGTTTGAAAGTAGGAGAAATTCTTTTAGCTGATAAAACTGCTCCGCTTGTTATTGGCAATTCTTTACCGTTATCCAGAATTCCGTTAGGAGTAGAAATTCATAATATTGAACTTTTCCCAGGTGCAGGCGGTCAATTAGCACGAGCAGCCGGAAGTGTTGCCCAATTAGTAGCAAGACAAGGAGATTTTGTAACACTTAGATTACCATCGAAAGAAATCCGCCTTGTTTCAAAAAATTGTTGGGCTACGCTTGGCCAAGTTGGAAATTTAGATTTTAAGAATTTAAAGATTGGAAAAGCTGGTCGTACAAGATGGCTTGGAAAACGACCAACTGTTCGGGGAGTTGTTATGAATCCAGTAGATCATCCACATGGTGGGGGGGAAGGCCGTGCTCCAATTGGGCGCGCACAACCAGTAACTCCATGGGGAAAACCTGCATTAGGTCAACGAACTCGAAAATCTAAAAAATATAGTACATTATTAATTCTTAGAAGACGTCGTAAATAAAAAAATAGAAAAAAAAAAATTACTATCCAGTTATATTTATTGTTAAAATTCGTTATGTCTCGTTCATCTAAAAAAGGTCCTTTTATTGCTGACGCATTGTTCAGAAAAATTCAAAAGCTTAATACATTAAAAGAAAAAGAAGTTATATTAACATGGTCTCGTGCTTCAACCATATTACCTATTATGATTAATCATACTATTGCTGTTTATAATGGGCATGAACATGTTCCCGTTTTTATCACAGATCGAATGGTTGGCCATAAATTAGGAGAATTTTCACCAACACGCAGTTTTCGGGGGCATATTAAAAAAGATAAAAGATCAAAACGATAAACAATTTTTAAGAATTAACAGGTTTTATATACCTTGTAAAAAAAAAAAAAAACAGCAATTTTTATAATTTTATGGGACAAAAAATCCACCCTTTAGGGTTTCGTGTTGGGATTACAAAAAAACATCAATCGCAATGGTTTGCTGAAACAACAAAATATCCAGAATTAATACTAGAAGATTATTTTTTAAGAAAACTGCTTAATGAAAAATTTTCTGATGCTAAAATTGAGAGCATTGAAATTATTAGAGATCCATTTGTTTTACAAATAAAAATTCATGCTGATAATCCTCAAAAGATAACAGGCGCTGAGAAAAAAAATCTACAATTGCTAGAAAAACTATTACAAAAAAAATTACTAAGTCATCGTTTACAGAATTTTAATATTGAAAATATAGTAAATTCTGCAAACTTTCAAATTCATAGTAAATTTGCTTGCTCACAAGCTATTTCGGAACCATTCTCAAAATTTCTACTAGTCAATCAACCACGTGCACAAATCCAACATAGAAGTCGTGAAATAACGAGAGCTGGAAAACCAGAAAAATTAGCAATAATACCATTAAGCATATTTTCTCAAAAAATTATAATCAATGTAACAAAAATAGTAAATTCTTATATGTATGCTAATTTGGTAGCTGATTTTTTAATTGAGCGATTAGAAAAACGTGCCCCGTTTCGCCAAGTCATTAAAACAGCTCTTCAACGTTGTGAATTGGCAAAGGTAAAAGGAGTTAAAATTAAAATTTCGGGTCGGTTAAATGGTGCCGAAATTGCAAGATCGGAATCCGAGCATAATGGTCGAGTTCCTTTACATACTTTACGAGCAGATATTGATTATTCTTACAAAATAGCAAAAACTCCCTATGGAATTTTAGGAATAAAAGTATGGATTTTTAATGGTGACATTAAAAAAAAAAAGTAGTTTTTTTTTTTTAAAAGAAAGTAAGTACTTTTTTATTTTTTTATTTTTTATATTATTTTTTTTTATTATGTTAAGTCCTAAAAAAACAAAATTTCGAAGACATCATCGAGGGAAAATGGGTGGAATTTCTACTAGAGCAAATAAAATAGCATTTGGAGATTTTGCTTTACAAGCATTAGAACCATGTTGGATAACTTCAAGACAAATTGAATCTGGTCGTCGAGCAATGACTCGATATGCACGCCGCGGTGGAAAACTTTGGATTCGTGTGTTTCCAGATAAACCGGTTACGATGCGCCCTGCGGAAACTCGAATGGGATCAGGAAAAGGATCTCCAGAGTATTGGGTTGCAGTAGTGAAACCGGGCCGTATTTTATATGAGCTTAAAGGGATTTCAGAATCAACAGCTCGAGCAGCAATGAGGCTTGCTGCATATAAAATGCCAATTACTACACAATTTCTTATGAAATAAAAAAATAGAGAAAAAAAAAAACTAATTATGATACAACCTGAATCTTTTCTTAATGTAGCTGATAATAGTGGTGCACGAAAGTTAATGTGTATTCGAGTTTTAGGAAAACAAAACCAATCAGCTAATATTGGCGATATTATTATTGCTGTGGTTAAAGATGCTGTTCCAAATATGCCTTTAAAAAAATCTGATATTGTGAGAGCCGTAATTGTCAGAACGTGTAAAGGAATTCGTCGAAGTAATGGTATGACAATTCGGTTTGATGATAATGCAGCTGTCATAATAAATAAAGAAAATAATCCACGTGCAACAAGAATTTTTGGGCCTGTAACTCGCGAGCTTCGAGTTGGTCAATTTACAAAAATTATTTCATTAGCTGCTGAAATTCTTTAATAAAATTAATTAAATAAACTATGGTTCAAAGATTAAACAACTTTTATTTGGAAAAAATTGTTCCTGAATTATCAAAGCAATTTCATTATACAAATGCATTGCAAGTGCCTCGACTTAAAAAAATTGTAATAAATCGAGGCTTTGGTGCTGCTTCACAAAATGCTAAAGCTATCGATTCTTGTTTAGAAGAGCTTTCTATTATTGCGTGCCAAAAAGGTATTATAACTCGTTCAAAAAAACCGATTGCGGGCTTTAAACTTAAACAAAATATGCCTGTTGGAGTGGCAGTTACATTACGTGGTGAACGTATGTATGCATTTTTCGATAGATTAATTAATTTAGCATTACCACGAATTAGAGATTTTCGTGGAATTAGTTTGAAAAGTTTTGATGAACAAGGAAATTATAATTTAGGATTACAACAGCAATTGATGTTTCCTGAAATTGATTATGATAAAATCGATCAATATCAAGGTATGGATATTTCAATCGTTATATGTTCAAAAACAAGAAACGAAGCAATAGCTCTTTTACAACAATTTGGTATGCCGTTTATAAATAAAAAATAATGAAAAAAAAAAAGAGGAGCAAAAATGGTTGATACTATTAGTGATATTTTGACCCGTATTCGAAATGCAAATTTGATAAAAAGTGACATTGTGGTAATTCCATTTACACATGTTAGTCAAGAAATTTCTGCAATTTTACAAAATCAAGGATTTATAGAATCCTTTAAAGTTGTTCCGTTCGCATTACCGATACCATCCAATGCATTTGTTGTTTCTTTTTCAGAAGAAAAAGAAAAAGAAAAAGAAAAAGAAAAAACACCACTAGAAACAGAAAAAGCGACAGGTTTTTCAATTTCTAGTGGTGTTTTAGAAAAAAAAAACTCACGTTTAAAAATTATTTTATATTTAAAATATCACGGCCGTGATAAAAAACCATGTATTACCAATTTGAAAAGAATTAGTAAACCTGGATTAAGAATTTATACCACGTATAAAGAAATTCCTAAAATTTTAGGAGGTATCGGAATTGCAATTTTATCTACTTCACAAGGCATTATGACAGATCGTGAAGCTCGATTTCGTAAGATTGGCGGTGAAGTTTTATGTGCAATTTGGTAAAGGAGGGAAAATGACGATTCATAAAAGAATTGAATTTAAAGGAGAGGTTGTAGAATGTCTCTCAAATGCCAAATTTAAAGTATTATTAGTGAATAAAGTTCATGTAGTTGCTACGATTTCTGGAAAAATACGACGTAATAATATTAGGATATTAGTGGGTGATCAGGTATTAGTTGAATTAAGTCCCTACGATTTAAAAAAAGGTCGAATTGTTTATAGATCACGAAAAAATAAAAAAAATAATTAATAAATAAAAAAAAATATGAAAGTTCGTGCTTCTGTTAAAAAAATATGTGAAAAGTGTAGATTAATACGTCGAAAACGAAAAATAATGATTATTTGTAGCAATCCAAAGCATAAACAACGTCAAGGTTAAAGGTATATAAAAAATTAAAATATGGCTAAGCAAGCAAAAAAACAAGTAAAAAATTTCAGTTCAAAAAAATTCAAGCGTAAGCTGCCTCGAGGTATTGTACATATACAATCTAATTTTAGTAATACTATTGTTACTATTACTAATTTTAAAGGCAATGTTATTTCGTTCTCATCTGCTGGAAATTGCGGTATGAAAGGATCACGAAAAAGTACTCCATTTGCTGCAAAACTTGCAGGGGAAGCGGCTGCTAAAACTGCACTAGACAAAGGATTAAAACAAGTAAAAGTATTAGTGAAAGGTCCAGGTCCTGGTCGAGAGAGTGCGCTTCGTGGGTTATATGAAACTGGGCTGCGCCTTCTTGTAATTCGTGATATTACGGCTATTCCTCATAATGGTTGTCGACCTCCGAAAAAAAGACGAGTTTAAAAAAATATGAAAAAGCCAACCGAAATAAAAGCGGATAAAAAAATTAAACAGGCAACGAAACAGGTGAGCAGAAAAACTAGTCCTCCTGAAAAAAAAATAACTAGCAAAAAGGCAACAAAAATAAAACCACCTGTTGTTTCTGTTCAAAAAGAAAAAAAAAAAGAAGAAAAACCGAAAAAAAAAAAAAAAGGTGTTGAAAAACAAAAAAAAAAAATAATTAGCAAAAAAATAACGAAAATAAAAACCGGATTTTTTAAAGAAAAAGACAATAAAAAGGTAACATTATCTCATATTGAGTCTAGACTCGAATCTTATAGAAATATATATAGTAGTTTTGAAATTGGCACATTTCAGCAAGGTCAAGCTGGGCTTGTTGCAAATTCAATCAGACGAGCATTACTTTCAGAAGTGAGTAGCTTATCTATTGTAGCTGTTGAAATTAGAGGAATTAACCATGAATATGTCAATATTCACGGTGTAAGAGAATCTGCTTTGGATATTCTATTAAATTTAAAAGACATTATTATTGTGTCTGATACTTTGTCTGATATTCCAGAAATTGGTTTTGTAAGTGTGGTAGGTCCAGCAGTTGTAACAGCGGCCCATTTACGATTACCTTCACATGTGCAATGTGTTGATCCTGAGCAATATATTGCAACGGTAGCTGATAATGGAAGATTACAGATCAAGGTTATGATTTGTAGAGGAAAAAATTTTGCAATTCAGCCCTCATTTCACATAATTACCAAAGCATTTAGATCGTATTTTTCTATTTATGATAAATCATTCAATATCGTAGGTTTAAAAAAAGATCCAATGGTTTCTATTGCAAGTAAAAAGCCAGGCAAAAAACCAGCCAAAAAGTTGCGATTATCAAAAAAAATAATTGAAAATTATTGTAAGCGGGTGCCTACCGCCTATGCTCAACATTCCTGGCACTTAAGTGCCAAATCTGGTCACCCTTCCGGGGACTCAAGTGCCAAGTATGCTCACCATTCCGGAGACTCAAGTGACAAGTCTACTCGCCATTCTTGGCACTCAATTACTGCATCTGATTTACAAGAATTACCCGCTTTTAGTAAACCCTGGCCTGTCGGTATTCCATACTGGAAGCAGCCAGACAATCAAATTCTGTTAGTTGATTCAATTTTTATGCCGGTTTCAAAAGTGAATTTTTCCATACAAAATACTTTTACGTATTATGAAATTAAACATAGAAGTTTACGGACAAAATTTCAAAAAAAATTAAAACAAGAAAAAATTTTTTTTGAAATTTGGACTAATGGAAGTATTCAACCAAAAAACACTATTTCTATAGCAGCATACAAACTAATACATCTTTTGATACCATTTCAAAGAAAATACCGACTTATACAACCATTAAATGCAAAAGACACTTTATATTTACCTAAAAAAGCCGCGTTACGAAAAAGTTTACTACGTTTAATAAACAAAAGTACTCGTTTAAATTTTTTTAGCAAAAATCCTGGTTTAAAAAAAAAAAAAAAAAAACCTGAATTACATACTGAATTGCCTACTTTTGCTAAAAAAATCTCATATTTAATAAAACCTTTTTCTTCGATTACTAGTGCTAAAGCCCCATTAAAATTTACAAATTATAGCTTAGGGAAAAATAAAAAATTACCTGCTATTATGGAATTTTCAAAAAAACCAATTGATATAGTGTATCTTGATTTATCTAATAAACATTTTATTTGTTTAAAACGAGCTAATATTAATACAATATCTGAACTTACACAATATTCTAGAGCTGATTTATTAACACTAAAAGGTTTTAATAAAAATGCAGTGTCTTGCGTAGCAACAGCTTTACGTCAACTGAATTTAAAATTACAAAGTTAAGAAAAATAGAATTGCGAAAAAAAAAAATTATTGTAAAATCAAACATGAAAAAGAAAAAAAAAACATATAGGAGGAAAAAAATTGGCGATAATTCAAAAACCTGATACACCTACTTTACATGGCATTGGACGTCGAAAATCAGCAGTGGCTGACGTAATCATAGAAACCGGAAATGGAGATTTTGTTATTAACGGAAATCCAGGGTTTTCATATATGCAACAACATGTATCGCGTATAGCAGTAATCAAAGCTCCATTAGAAATTTTAGAACAATTACATGAAAAAAACACCCATAATTTTATAGTAAAAGTGCAAGGCGGTGGTTTAGAGGCTCAAGCACAAGCAATAAAATTAGGTCTAGCCAAAGCCCTGTGTAAACTGTATCCAGATTACAGACAATCTTTCAAACAAAAAGGATATCTTACTACAGATGCTCGTTGTAAAGAACGTAAAAAATATGGATTAAAAAAGGCGCGTAAAGCTCCACAATTTTCAAAACGATAATATATTAAGGAGAAAGTATGTCAACTAAAACTGATGAAATTATTGAACAATTAAAAAACCTTACTTTACTAGAAACAGTTGAATTAGTCCATGAAATGGAAGAACTTTTTCAAGTAAGTGCTTCACCTTCTATGATAGGAAATCAAGCACCAACCGCAACTCAAGAAGCTGCTACACAGCCAGTTGAAGAAGAGCAAACAATATTTAATGTTATTTTACAAGAAGCGCCTGCTGATAAACGAGTTACTATATATAAAGCTATTCGAAATTTAACTTCATTCGGAATAATTCAAGCAAAAGAATTTACTCAAACATTGCCAAAAGCTTTAAAAGAATCAGTTTCCAAAGAAGAAGCAGAAGATGCTAAACAACAATTAGAACAAGCAGGTGCTGTAGTTAAGATTGAATAAAAATTTTTTTATAAATTAAATAGTTGACATACACACTGTATACACACTATAATTAATTTATACATAAGACAAGTTGTAAGGGCTATTAACTCAGTTGGTTAGAGTATACCCCTGATAAGGGTAAAGTCGCTGATTCAAATTCAGCATAGCCCTTTTTTTTTTTTTAAGGAGAGATGGCAGAGTGGTCTAATGCATCGGTTTTGAAAACCGAAATAGCGAAAGCTATCGAGGGTTCGACTCCCTCTCTTTCCTATATTTATATTATATATACTTTTTCTAAAAATACAAAAAAAAAAATATTCGATATCCTAAAAAAATATTCGATATCCTAAAAAAATATTCGATATCCTAAAAAAATATTTCATATCCTAAAAAAATATTTCATATCCTAAAAAAATATTTCATATCCTAAAAAAATATTTCATATCCTAAAAAAATATTTCATATGACAAAATTAACAGCGTGTATCAGACGGTTTTTTCAATATGTTGCAAGGAAAATGATTGTAGTAAGTGGTAATATTTTTTTGATATTATTTGGTTTTGTAGCCGGGACATTGTTTGGGAGTGTGTTAACTGTTTTTCTTAAACCAGAAGCTTTGATTCAGCTTTCTGTTGCAGTAACTTTGCTTTTTGTAGAAGTTTTAAATGCTTTTACTTATCGGAAATTTTTATTTAAAAATTTAAATTTAGTTAAAATAGGATTTTTATTGGGTGTTTTTATTGATGCATTTAAAGTGGGTTCATAGTTTTTTTTTTAATTTATAAAGCCTATCAAAGTAAAATAAAAAATCAATATATTTTACGTATAAAAAAAAACCAAAAAAAAAAAATAAAAAATAATTATGACATTAACTAGTATTACTCAAATGAAAAAAGCAGAAATGCATTTTGGACATTCTACACGAAAATGGAATCCAAAAATGGCGCCATATATTTATATTAAAAAAAATGGAATTTGTATAATTGATTTAATTAAAACTTATTATTACATACAAGCAGTTAATAAATTTTTAACAACAGCAGCAATGCAAGGACGAAAATTTTTATTTGTTGGAACAAAAAAATCTGCTTCAAAATTAATTAAAATTGCAGCTCACAAGTGTGATTCATATTTTGTAAACCATCGATGGTTAGGTGGAATGCTGACTAATTGGGAAACAATAAAAGCTTCAATTTCCGAATTAAATGAACTTGAAGCCCAAGAAAAAAATAAAGAGTTTGAGAGTTTACCGAAAAAACAAGCTTTTTTTCGGAAAAGACGAAAAGAAAAATTAAAAAAAAACTTACATGGTATTCAAACTATGGAAAGTCTTCCAGATGTTGTTATTATTGTAGGGCAACTAGAAGAACTTAATGCTGTAAAAGAATGTCGGAAATTAAATTTGCGAACTGTTACAATACTGGATACAGATTGTGATCCAGATCTAGCAGATTTGTTTGTTCCCGCAAATGATGATACATCTGCCTCAGTAGGATGTATTTTACAGGAATTGACAAATGCTATAGTTGCTGGCCAAGAAGAGTATAAAAAGCAAAAACAGATATAGTTATTTTTTTATTTTTTCTATATACTAATCATATAATTTCAAAGGAAAAAAATTACTTAAAAAAAAAATATGATAAATCCTATTTTTGATGTGTCGGAGGTTTCGGTCGGTCAGCATTTTTATTGGTATATCTTTGGGTATGCTGTTCATGGGCAAGTTTTAATTACTTCGTGGATAGTTTGTTTAATCATTGGGGTTACCGCATATTTAGGAACTCGTAAGTTAACAATGGTGCCAGATTTTTCTCAAAGCCTTACTGAATTTGTTACTGAATATATTCGTGAGATAGCGAAAACGCAAATTGGAGAAAAAGAATATTTAAAATACGTTCCTTTTTTAGGAACACTTTTTCTTTTCATTTTTGTTTCGAATTGGGCTGGAGCATTAATTCCTTGGAGACTAATTGAATTACCTCATGGCGAATTAGCAGCCCCAACAAATGATATTAATACTACTGTATCTTTAGCACTGCTTACTTCAATAACCTATTTTTATGCCGGAATACGAAAAAAAGGATTTGGATATTTCAAAAGATATATCGAACCCGCATTTTTTTTACTACCAATTAATATATTAGAAGATTTTACAAAACCATTATCTTTAAGTTTTCGACTTTTCGGAAATATTTTGGCAGATGAACTTGTTGTAGGTGTTTTAATTGCATTAGTACCTGTGGTAATTCCAATCCCGTTAATGCTTTTAGGATTATTTACAAGCGCAATTCAGGCCCTTGTATTTGCTACATTAGCAGGTGCTTATATTGGTGAAGCACTTGAAGGGCATTAAAAAGTTTTGAAAAATCATTAGAAATTCTTTTTGCTTTAAAAAAAGAAAAAAAAAAAAAACTAGTATTATTAGAAATGTTTCGGAGTACAAAAAAATTTATGCCTGATGACTTGAAATATCAATTAAAATTGATTATTATTATTAATGCAGGTATAAATACTAAAATTAAATTTATTTAATTTTATATTTAAAAAAGAAAAAAAAAAAAAATCGGAGAAAAATTTTATGAATCCACTTATTGGTGCAGCTTCTGTTCTTGCTGCTGGATTAGCAGTAGGGCTTGCTGCTATTGGCCCTGGAGTAGGTCAAGGAACGGCTGCTGGGTATGCTGTTGAAGGAATCGCAAGACAACCTGAAGTAGAAGGAAAAATCCGTAATACATTATTACTAAGTTTTGCTTTTATGGAATCTTTAACTATTTATGGTTTAGTAGTTGCTTTAGCATTACTATTTGCTAACCCATTTGCAGGATAAAATTTACAAAAAATTACAGTTTGTTTTTGTTTTCTTTTTTTTAAAACAAAAACAAACTATTTAGCTATAACTTTTATGATTAAATTAATTACGCTTTGTGATATGTGTATGTATCTCTGTTCTGATATAACATTTCATTTCGATTTTCTTGAGTCAAATTTATCAAACTTACTTGTAGTTATTATACTTTTAATTAAGTTTGTAATTAGCCCTGGGGTTTCATTTATAATTGATCGTAGAAACGCCATAGAAAAAAGTTTAGAAGATGCAAAACAGGCACTTGAAAGCAGTGAAACAGACCTAGCTGCAAAAATTACTAAGCTAGAACAGGCAGAAGAGCAAGCACGTGCAATTCACGCAGATAAGCCAAGACGGATGGCAGAAGAAAGAAAACGTATTTACGACAAGTATATAAAAAAAGCCAATATCAAAGCGTATAATATGGCACGAGATTACGTAATTCAACGTGAGGCTAGTTACCAAAATCGTATGCAAAAGGTTATGCGAGCGGGTCTCGAGCAAGCTACGGAAAGATTGGAAAAAATTGAGTTAGAAGACAAGCTTGCATATAATGCTTATATTCTGATTAATTTTGGCAAAACTCTGAACTTAACTAAGGCGCAAATAAAATATGTCGTTGATCAGGACTACAATCAACACAGAGATCCATCTGAGCCGGAAAAACCAACTACTTTGTAAATTTTTTTCCAACAGTAAAAAAAAAAAAAGGAAAAAGAAAACACACTTTTATCTAAATTATTAAAAATTTTTTTATGACAAAAAATCAAAAATCCGAAAAGGACTATAGCGATGAATCTTTAAAAGCCGAGCTTGAAGATATTTTAAGTATAAGTAATATTATAAAAATAGCTGACTTAATTAATCCAAATCAAAAAAAGCGCCCTGACCAAGTTGTAAGCGAACTTAAAGAAAAAATGCGAGACGTTAAAGACGTTGTTGTTGACAATGTTGGGCGTGTTTTTCAAGTTGGAGATGGGATTGCACGAATTTTTGGTATTGACAAAGTTATGGCAGGTGAGCTTATCGAATTCGATGAAGGAACTGAAGGTATTGCGTTAAATCTGGAGGAAACAAACGTTGGAGCAGTTTTATTAGGAGACGGTTTCAAAATTAAAGAAGGAACTGGTGTAAAAACAACTAGAAAAATTGCTCAGATTCCAGTTGGACACAACTTTTTAGGTCGAGTTGTTACGCCATTAGCTAAACCAATTGATGGTTTAGGAGCTATTCAGTCAGATGAAATTAGATTAATTGAGTCACCTGCACCAGGAATTATTTCTCGTCGTTCTGTTTATGAACCGTTACAAACTGGATTAATTGCAGTAGATGCACTAATTCCAATTGGACGTGGTCAACGAGAATTAATTATTGGAGATAGACAAACAGGAAAAACTGCGGTTGCTACAGATACTATTTTAAATCAAACAGACACAGGTGTTATTTGTGTTTATGTTGCTGTTGGTCAGAAAGCATCTTCGATTGCTCAAGTTGTTGATACTTTAAAAGAAAGAGGTGCTTTACAACATACTATTATTGTTGCTGCACCAGCTGATGCTCCGGCTACTTTACAATATATTGCACCATATACTGGAGCAGCTTTAGCTGAATATTTTATGTATCAAGGCATGCATACATTAGTTGTTTATGATGATTTATCTAAACAAGCTCAAGCATATCGTGAAATGTCGTTACTTTTAAAAAGACCACCTGGACGAGAAGCATATCCAGGAGATGTTTTTTATTTACACTCACGATTATTAGAACGAGCAGCAAAACTGAGTGATGAACTTCAAGGAGGAAGTATGACTGCGCTTCCAATTGTTGAAACGCAAGAAGGAGATGTCTCAGCTTACATTCCAACAAATGTAATTTCTATTACAGACGGACAAATTTTCTTAAATGCAGATATTTTCAATTCCGGAATGAGGCCTGCTATTAAAGTTGGAATTTCAGTTTCACGAGTTGGATCAGCTGCTCAAACAAAAGTTATGAAAGCAGTTGCTGGAAAATTAAAACTGGAGTTAGCACAATTTGATGATCTTGAAGCTTTTTCTCAATTTTCTTCTGATTTAGATCAAAATACACAAAATCAATTAGCACGAGGTCGAAGATTACGTGAAATATTAAAACAAGACCAATTTAGTCCACTTAAAGTAAGTGATCAAGCTGCTTTTATTTTTGCTGGAACATTTGGTTATCTTGATACAATTGAAATCGACCAGGTTAAAGATTGTTTAGAACAATTCCAAAAATTCTTATTATCAGATCAGCAAGCACAAAAATATGCTAGTCTGCTACAGGAAAATAATAATGTTTTTTCAGATCAAGTAAAAGATGTTTTACAAGTAGGTCTTTCTCATTTTTTACAAAGTGTATATCAAAATAGAAGTGCTTCTGCAAAAAAAGAAGTTAATAACAAATAAAAAAAAATACTAATCTAATATTACTTTATATAAAGTAATACTAGATTAGTATTTTTAATATAGTACCATTTATAACAATCTTTTTTTAAATTGGGTTACTTTGGACTCGAACCCGCAACATTCTAACCAAAAACGAAAAATTCTACCATTGACAACCTTATTTAAGGTGTTACTTAACACTTGAACCCGGGACACATTAGTTAGCAGCCAAACACTTTACTATTGACCTACCAATACTAGCAGATCGGTTACTTGGGACCCGAACCTGGAACATGTCGATTAAGAGCTGAACAATCTACCATTGACAACCCTATTGAATGGGTTACCCGGGACTTGAACCCGGAACACGTCGGTTAAGAGCCGAACACTCTACCATTGAGCTACCAACCCTATTTAATGGGTTACCCGGGACTCGAACCCGGAACACATCGGTTAAAAGCCGAACACTCTACCATTGAGCTAGCAACCCTTAACATTAATTTACTATTTCACTAAATGAAATTATATGTTCTAAATTTTTTTTTTTCAAGTTTCGTTTATACGTTTACACAACAAAAGAATTTAAAATTGCTACAGTAAAAACTAAAAAAAACCATAACCCAACACCAGAAAAAATGCTACCTTTATTTTGTGTCCACCCATCTGGTAAAGCAAAAACGACAGGTACGCTGATTACTAATAAAAATGATACAGCAATAAATGCAAACAAAGTTAATTGAAAAATAAGTGTCATAATTTATATATATATTTGCATTTTGTTATAAAAATACTTTTTTTTTATTAGTTAAAAATATAACTTGAAAATAATACAGCTAAGACAAAAATTAATAATAGTCCCCAGTATAGACTTGTACGATTTAATTCTACAGATTGTTTATTAGGATTAGATTTAGCCATAAATTATTTTATTTACAAACTAGTATAAAAATACCATTAGTATAAAAATGTTAAAAATTTTTTATCGTTGAATAAATTGCATAGCTGTAATTGCGCCTAAAAAAAATACAGTTGGAACAGCTAATGCATGAACGGCTAACCACCGAACAGTAAAAATAGGATAGTCATTATTAAAAGATATTTTTTTTGTTGCCATAGTGAATTATTATTATTATATATGTATTTAAAAAATACTAAATTTTAAAAAAAAATAAAAATTATTCCGATAGTTGTAATACTTGATTTAATGCATTAAATCGATCAGTAACAAGCGGTGCTTCTTGTCGATCTTCAGTAAAATATTCGTTAGGTCTAGGACTTCCAAATACATCATATGCAAGACCTGTACTTACAAAAAGCCAGCCTGCAATAAATAATGACGGAATAGTAATACTATGAATTACCCAATAACGAATACTAGTTAAAATATCAGAAAAAGGACGTTCTCCTGTAACTCCAGACATGATCTACTCCTTAGATGTAATATATAATAAGATAATAAACTTTAATTGAAAAGTTAAGATCTATAATGATAATAGAATTTCTATACTATTCTCTTTTATAGGGTTTTTACACATATGTTTGTTGTAAATTTTCAAAAAATATACGATCTTTATAATAAAATTATAGAGAAAAAATTTATTTTTATGCTATAATATACATAGAAATAAATTTTATGATTACAAATAATGGTGGGTGTCGCCAAGTGGTAAGGCACTGGACTGTGACTCCAGCATTCGCGGGTTCAAACCCCGTCGCTCATCCAATCTATTTTATATAATTAAATAACAAATTTCAGCGGGTGTAGCTCAGTTGGTAGAGCGTGGTCCTTCCAAGTCCAATGTCGCGCGTTCGAATCGCGTCACCCGCTAACAATAACAAACTTATATTAAATAATTGTCTGTATTTAAAAATTAAATATATATAAATTTTTATATATATTTAATTTTTAAAATAAAACGGCTGGCTAGATGGGCGGGGTTTCTAACTATTTTGTTTTATTTTCATTGCTAGTTAGGAATTGTTACAGTGATGACCCTAGGCCTACGTATGAACCGTAAAAAAAGATACTTACTAACCCTAACGCAGCCATACCTACAACTGTACCCACAAGCCATAACGGGATACGTCCAGTAGTTCCAGTATCAGACATTTATATTTTTCCTAAAATATTAAACTAAATATTTACGATATTAATGAAAAAAGTAATAATTAATTTTGTTTAATTATTATAATTGTAAATCATTTTAAAAATTGAAAAAAAAATGTGTAAAAAAAAGATAATCTATACTATTAAATAATTCTTTTCTGTAATATTCCGTGATTTATTATGCACTATCCTATTTGAAAAAAAAAATCAAATTTTCTTTGTTTTATTTTTAGAAAAAAAAAACAAAAAATTTCTTCTTTCTTTTTTTAAAAATTTTTAAAAAAAAATTTCAAAAAAAAAAAAAAAAGTTGTATAATAATAAGTATATACTAGAAATTTAATTCGTCTTTTTGAGGTAATATTCCATGAGTTTTTTGCCAATATTTCAGGGATTTTTTTGTATTTTTTTTTTTTTCTTTAAAAAAAACTTTAAAAAAAAACTTTAAAAAAAGGGTACTTTTTTATTTTTGATAAGTACTTATCAAAAATAAAATAAAAAAAACTTTAAAAAAAACTGTCTACTATATAGTTCACTATATAGTATAATAGTTTTTTCTAAAAAAAAAAAAAAAGAAAAAAAAAAAACAGGCTTTTTTTTTTCTAAAAAAAAATTAATAAAATATGATAAAATATGTAAATATCCGGGGCCATCACATCCCTATGGAAAAACTAGATGAATATCTCGAGCCAATCCGAAGAAAACATCCAAGGTATCGGGATATCCTAATAGCAAGAGAAAAGTTAGCAGTACACCGTAAACGAAAAGAACGGGGTGATCCAATGCCGAATTGGAAAATTGCGATCGGGCAGTGGGTTCGGTGTGAACAGTGTAAAGAAAACACTTATATTAAGGTGCTTGAAGAAAGTTTCTTCGTTTGTAAATGTGGGTTTCAGCTTGAAATGGGGCTGAAGCACAGGTTTGGTCAGATTGTCGATCAAGGCACATGGCGGCGACTTGAAAAACGTGTGTCAGCCTGCAATCCGATCAATTTTGTTGATCGAATGCCTTATTCTCAGCGTTTAAAAGAAATTCAAGATTATACTAAATGTCAGGACGCAATTGAAACTGGTACAGCTCGTATTGGCGGGATTCCAGTTGCTCTAGGAATAATGAATTTTTCTTTTATTGGTGGAAGTATGGGATCAGTAGTTGGTGAAAAGGTTACCCGATTGATTGAGTATGCAACTACTAAAGGATTGTCGCTGATAATTGTGTGTGCTTCCGGAGGTGCACGAATGCAAGAAGGGGCTCTCAGTTTGATGCAAATGTCGAAAATTTCTGGTGCATTACATGTTTTTCAGAATTGTGCACATTTATTGTATATTTCAGTATTGACTTCACCAACAACTGGAGGAGTGACAGCCAGTTTTGCATCTTCCGCAGATATAATGATTGGAGAACCAGAAGCGTTAATTGGGTTTGCTGGCAAACGCGTAATTGAAACAGTAATGATGGAAGAAATACCCGAAGAGTTTCAGACTGCCGAAATTGCCTTCAAGCAGGGCTTTTTAGACATGATTGTTCAGCGAAAATTTTTAAAACCAATGTTATGCAAACTGGTAACACGTCATAAGTCTCCTGCATACAAACGTGTTGGAAAAGTATGGTATGGATCACAAAAAAGTTTCTATTTTAATACTGAAGAAAAACTTCGACGCTCATGGAAAAAAGTTTGTCATGTATCTAATCGTATTGTTCGGAATTTGGCGAATGAGATGATTTTGGATATACTTGAGAGCAGCGGCCAGTTGGCTATTGGAATAAAAAAAAAAAGTAAAAGGAATTTCACCGATATAATTGCTGATATCATAGTGAAGGCGAGTAAACAACAGCAGCGTTTCTTTCAAAAACCAAAGGATGATGTTAGCTGCTTTATTAAAGATGTAGGTCTTAGAACTCAAAAACAGCAACAAATTAAACAAAAAATACGGGTACCCGTATTTTTTGAAGAGCAAGGTGTAAGACTTAACGAAAAAAGCGATTTAAAAACGCACCCTACCATCACAAAAGGAATCAGTTATTTTAGTTTGGAAGATTTACCTGAACCGTATAAGCAGGTTAAATATTTAAACATACTGAATTTATATATTGACCAAGTTGTTGAGATGTTAGTGAAAAATCAATATATGCTGGTCGGGCAAGTAAGTGATGTGGTCGAAGATGACCTTGATGAGCTGAAGCTCGAGAACGAACGAGACCGGGTTGCGTGTAGTATTAATCAAACTGATTTCAATATTAGTAAAATAGGTTGGTACGATTCTTTAAAAAAAAAAAACCAGTTTTTCTTATTTAAAGGTCTGTATCCATAAAAAAAAAAAAAAGTACTTGGTACCTATCAAAAAAAAAAACTTTTAAAAAAAAAACACTTTAAAAAAAAAAACACTTTAAAAAAAAAAAAACTTTAAAAAAAAAAAAACTTTAAAAAAAAAAAAACTTTAAAAAAAAAAAAACTTTAAAAAAAAAAAAACTGAGTTTGCTTTTTTTTTTATATATTTTAAAAATAAACATATGACTTTCTTTAATCTGCAGATCATATTTCCATTATATATACCGGCGATCCGGGATTATCTGAATGTATTAGACAATGTGATTCGGCTGGCAGACAACCATCCGATGTTCTCGGACTTTGCTAGCTCAGTCGAATTGGGTTCCGGTTTTCTTATCCAGACTTTACTGTTTTTATTTGAAAGTGCAAAATTTTTCTGTATTTATACGATTTCCTTTCAATGGCTTAAAGATTTAATTTATTTACCGACAATCATACCACAAATGACGTATAACATTTTCACGGAAAATGTTTTTCTACAATCTATTGATTCATCGTACTTTAGCTTCTTAGAATTACCACAATACACAAATAGTAAATTTTTATTAGGAATCATTAACAGCTTTTTTTTGTGTTTACCTGTATCTTTATCAAGCTGGGTGGTTATTAGGGCAGTCATTCTTGAAGGGATGGCGATAGGAATCTCGTCAACTTTAGTTACGATTATAGGCCAGTTCTTATTTATTGCGGCAATTATTCTTGGGAATCGATTTTTTGTTATACCTTGGGCACATTTCCATATTACTCAATACGTGCTAGGATTATTTTTAGCTTGGGTCGGTATAACCACTATCATTCGTCAAAAAACATTATACGACACTCAAGGTTATCCAATTGAGAAAGCAATGAAAAAGCATAGAAAGTCGGTAATTTACTCTAGTTTTTTAATTGCTGTTTCGGAAAAAGCTATGCTATTTCTGTATTTTAGTAATTTAACGGTAGGGGCTGAACCTTCTGCCATTGAATCATTTGCAACCGTTAATCAATCGAGTTCAACGATCAGCACACTTACATATCTGCTTGGGTTATTTTTAGGTTCGTTTATTTTTTCGGCGTTATTTATGTTTCCACTGCTATATTTTCGCCGTGTCGTTTGGAGATATCGATTTATTGTTGGGAATGCTGGTTATGGAATCCTTTCGTTTTTTTTTAACGGCGTTTTAATATCCTGGTTTGGCCTGGCTTGTTTATTTTACAGTGCTGATTATTTGGTATTAAGCAATTTAGGCATTGTCCAGTCAGAAAAATCTGTTGTGAGCACTGTATTTTCTCATCCAACTACTTTATATGAATTTGATCCCAAAGATGACAATAAAGCACATGCACATTTATTGAGCCACCCATACGAGTATAGGGATAGAGGTTTTTTATTAAATCTAGATTTATCCAGATTTAGCAAATCGCGGTATTTACTATTTGAAATGCATGACGCATTTGAAACTTTAAACTATCGTTCGGAAGCTGCATTGCTTCAGTATATGCGACGCATACCTACGGCGTCTCAACCACCAGCACGTTTTCCGCTTGTGCAGGCTATAAGAAATGCCTATGTCAGGCTAAGAGACACAGCTATCGATCCAGATACAACCGCAAAGCAAGCAGTACGGCCTAAGACTAAAAGTAGAAGAAGACTGTATGAAGAACAGCATGCTGACGAGTTAGAGGTGCTGGGAGTTACAGGAACGTATCCAACCGAAAACTTTGACTTTGACTATTCTCTTCGTCGTTTTTCTCCATTGTTTATAGATTACTCGAGTTCATTTAAATTTTTAGAGCACGAGTTAGAAAAAAAAAGTGATGTTATAAGACCATTTCGACGTCGTTACTACAATAATCCAATTTATCGAGCACTGCTTAGTATCGATATTGATAGTTTTTTAGCACGACAGCCTCGTGATTTTCGATTAAGTCCAACCCAAGAAGTGGATCTGTTTACAAAACGTCGTGTTTTAGGCAAGTATTATGATACACTTCGATATTATGATATTAAGCAAACACTTTTTAATAACCAATTTTTTAGCCAATTAAACGAGAAAAAGAGACAAGCGCTACACAAACGTAGCGTAGTGCCTGTCTCTGAAAAAAACGAAGCGCCTTCTTCTTCTGTTTCTGACGAAAAAATAGAAAAAAGAAACCAATTGCCTTCTTCTTCTTCTTCTTCTTCTTCTTCTTCTTCTTCAAGAGAAAAAGAAAAAGAAAAAGAAACTGAGCAGCCAATTCCAAGGGGTTTTAGAATGGGATCGAATCCCAACCTGGTTGGGTCTCAGCGCAACCAACCACTGGACAATCACCCGATCCAATTCCAGCGGAGCAGGCTACAACGTAAAAATAAAACGAAAAGACCGGCATATCGATTCCATGGTGCAGTTGATGGGTCGAGAAGTTTTGCTGATCGGGTGTATAATCATCAATTTAAAGGCACATTCAATATGGTTAAGCGTTTATTTTCGATAAATGTAAAACTTCCAGATTTTACTAAATATAGGCCAAACGTAGCGCACGAAGACGCAAACAATATATTCGGGATCAATAGACCTTACAATGAAGATGGCAAAGAAATTCCTAGTTTAATTACTAAAAACAATGTGTCAAAATTAGTAATTACGGACCCAGAAAATCGAGAAAAAACCTCGGAGCAATTAATTTTAAAATTTGATCAACCATTATACGCTAAAAACAGGGCAAACCCGCCAAAATTCAATCGGTTTCTTCATGAAGAATTGGCTGAAAAAGATCGTTCTTTTTCGAATCCTGATAAGGAGTATAAACGTGATCTGAAATTCCTGAAAAAACTTAAAGAATATGAGAAAAGTCACCCAAACACCGATTCAAAACCGGATTCAGCTGGTCCACAACCCCCAGAATCACCTGATTTTCAACATCAAGTAGATGTCTCACAATCAGATTTTCAAGAATCGAATGCTGGAAATACAAACTCACAATCTAATCTTGATATCTTAGAATCTAAGCCTGATGTCTTAGAATCTAAGCCTGATGTCTCACAAGTAGATTTTAAAGAATCTAATCCTGGAACTAAAAACTCACAATCTAATCCTGGAAATAAAAACTCACAATCAGAATCAGAGGGCTCAACATCAGAATCCGAATCACAATCAGAATCAGAGGGCTCAACATCAGAATCCGAATCACAATCTGAATCACAATCTGAATCACAATCCGAATCACAATCCGATTCTGAACTAGTATCAGATGAATCTGACGTGGAGTTAGATTTTGACGAATCTTACTTACCTGAACAATCAGATGGTAAAAAATCAGATCACTCATATGATCATGCTAAGTATGAAGAAATTTTTAACTCTTTTCCTGAGGGGGAATATAGAGATCAATTTGACACCAAGAGAAAGCAGTGGGAAATTCAGAAGAAAACAGGGGTACCTAGTAGAAAGATAATAAAACTCCCTATACATCGGGATGATGAAAATCTTGACGCAGTGAAACCTTTTCTTGAACAGATACATTCTTTTCCATTTTATTTTGGTTGGGACGAACAACAAAGAAAACTAGTTGTTACACATCGATTAGCAGAACAAGCAATGGGATCAGAATTTGCAAGGTTTCCAAACCAGCCTTATGATTATACTAAAATTAGTAAATTTAAATTTGGTACTTTTGGTATTAATTTCACACTTTGGCCACGCAAGATTCTCCCGGTTGTTGATGCCGAAAAAATTATCGAACGGGAAAAGCAAGAATCAGTGGAAAGACAACAGACAGCAGAAATGAAAGAAAAGAGAAGAAGAGAGAAAGAGTTGATAAACGAGCAACGTCGAATAGTTGGACTACCACCAGAAACAGATTCGGAATCAGATTTATCAGACTCAGAATTAGACACATCCGAATCCGATTCTGAGTCTGAAAAATTAAACGCAGAATCGAAATCAGAAAATTCTGAAAAATCCGATGATTCGAAATCTGAATCCGATATCTCAGATTCTGAATCCGATAGCTCAGAATCAGATGGCTCAGATTCTTCTAATTCTGGAGAGAAGGAAAAAAAAAAAAAAAAACGTCGATCTGGTTCTGGTGGCTCTGATTCTGGTTACAATAAATCAGATTCGGAACAATCTTCTAATTCTGAAGAAGAAGAACAATCAGCTTTTTCTTCCTCTTCTTCAGAATTAGAACAAGAAGAATTTTCTAATTCTGAACAAGAAGAAGAAGAATCTTCTAATTCTGAACAAGAAGAAGAAGAATCTTCTAATTCTGAAGAACAACAAGAATTAAAAAAAAAAAAAGATAAAGTAGATGTCTCACAATCTGATTTTAAACAATCAGCTTTTTCTTCCTCTTCTTCAGAATTAGAACAAGAAGAATTTTCTAATTCTGAACAAGAAGAAGAAGAATCTTCTAATTCTGAAGAAGAATCTTCTAATTCTGAAGAACAACAAGAATTAAAAAAAAAAAAAGATAAAGTAGATGTCTCACAATCTGATTTTAAACAATCAGCTTTTACTTCCTCTCAAGGAAATAAAAACTCACAATCTCAACTAGCTAATTCTCAAGATAAAGTAGATGTCTCACAATCTGATTTTAAACAATCAGCTTTTACTTCCTCTCAACATCAAGATTCCGATTTTAAAGATCAAGATTCCGATTTTAAAGAATTTCAGGATTCTAAAGATGATTCCAAAGATGTCTCACAAAAAAAAAAAGATAAAGTAGATGTCTCACAATCCGATTTCAAACCTGAGTCAAATTTTTTTGAACAATCAGATCGAGTCGAGGCAATTAACCAAGACTCAGATGAATCAGAACCAGAGGACTCAGAGGAAGAGCAAGCCGAAATCGAGAAAGCAAAAGAACAGTTAGCAGTAGAAACGGAAAAGAGTATAAAATCAAAAAAGAAACCACGCCTAAACGTGGACACCGGCTTCCAAATACTCCAAATAATGGCAGAAAAAACTCAAGCAAAACAACAAGAGAAAGAACTTCGCGCATTACTACGACGTGCCAAACAGGATCCATACGCACAACAAGGTCTACGAGAGATTAAAGAGTGCCGAAAAACCCATTTTGCTAAAGCCAACAAAGAGTTTGACCGGGGTAGTAACGATTTGCTACAGGCTTTCCTATACTACTCAAAATATCCACCAAATTTTTATTTTACACGAGTAAAAACTGGAATTTCAAAGATGGTGTTGCGTGACTATATGATAGATGACGCCAGATTTACGGACCTCGAAGAGGAACGTGGATACATATTTTCCACCCCAATGTGTAACATTGGAAATGCAGGAAAACTAGAGGAGAAATTTGAGTTAACACCTACACGTGGAGGTTCGTATTGGCCTGGTTTTACCAGTAATCTTTTCATTAACTTTTTTGATATTAATTTTCCAGACACCCTAGTGAGAAGAATGTACGACGAAGTAAAACGACGACCTCTAAAAAGGGACCTTAACAAAATGAAAGAAAAAAAACGAGAAGACAGACAAAAAAAAAAAGACGAAAGACAAAAAAAAAGAGAAGAAAGACAACAAAAAAAAGCCCAAAGACAACAACAATATGACGAAATCAAGTAAAAAACTATTATATTTTTTTAAAAAAATTAGCATATAGTAATTTTTTTACTTTAAAAAAAAAAAAAAAAACTATTATATTTTTTTTCTTTTTTTACTTTATTTTTTACTGAAGTTACATTATTAGTCAATCAATAAAAAAAAGAAAAAAAAATTATTTAATTAAAAATATTTATATTATTTAATTAAATAATTTACCAACTTGATTTAGTAATTCCAGGTAAAAATCCTTGATGGGCCATTTCTCGTAATACATGGCGTGATAACCCAAAATCTTTAAAGTAACCTCTTGCTCGACCTGTTATTAAACATCTATTACGAAGTCGGACCGGGCTACTATCTCGCGGAAATTGTTGTAATTTTCTGTTAAGATTTACTTTTTGTTGAGTAGAACGAGAATGTTTAATTTCGTTTTTTAATGCAATTCTTTTTACTAAATATTTAATTACCAATTTTTGTCGTTTTTTTTCTCGTTGAATTATACTTTTTTTTGGCATATATCATTCCTTATATAAAATTTTTTTATGTATATAGTATATATACATATATAGCAACTATACAAATTTATAAATCTTTTTTTTTTTTTTATTTAGGCCGAGCTGGATTTGAACCAGCGTAGGTCTTCACCAACGGATTTACAATCCGCCCCCATTAACCACTCGGGCATCGACCCTAAAATTTTAAATAATATATGTAGTTAGTATATATTTTTTGGTTTGTTAAAAAAAAAGATGGCATAAGAGAAAGGAAATTGCACCTAGTTGGATTTGAACCAACGGCTAAACGGATTATGAGTCCGGTGCAATGGACCACTCTGCCATAGGTGCAACATAATATTGAAAATAGTAAAAAACTACTTTTTTTTTTTTTTGTTTTTTCTTTCCTTTCTTTTGAAAAAACTACTTTGCAGTAAAATATTAATCTAAAGGACGCATAGATAGAACAGGTTCATTGTCTCTATCAATTCCTTTTTCAAAACCAGCAGCTGCAGCACGTGCTCGCCCAGCATGCCATAAATGGCCCACAAAAAAGAAAAAACCAAGACAAAAATGTGAACATGCTAACCAACTACGAGGTGAAACGAAATTAACAGCATTAATTTCAGTTGCTACACCACCAACGGAGTTTAATGATCCTAGTGGTGCATGCGTCATATACTCAGCAGCACGACGTTCTTCCCATGGTTGAATATCAGTTTTTAGTTTATTTAAATCTAAACCATTTGGGCCACGTAATGGTTCTAACCAAGGACCACGGAAATCCCAAAAACGCATAGTTTCACCACCAAAAATAATTTCACCAGTTGGTGATCTCATTAAATATTTTCCTAATCCAGTTGGACCTTGTGCTGAAGCAACATTTGCTCCAAGACGTTGATCTCGAACAAGAAAAGTAAAAGCTTGAGATTGTGAAGCTTCTGGTCCAGTAGGTCCATAGAATTCACTAGGATATGCAGTATTGTTAAACCATGACATACAACAAGCAATAAATCCCATTAAAGAAATTGCTCCCAGACTGTATGAAAGATAAGCTTCGCCTGACCAAACAAAGGCACGACGAGCCCAAGCCCACGGTTTTGTAAATATATGCCAAATACCACCAAAAATATTTATTGTTGCAATCCAAATATGACCACCAATAATATCTTCCATGTTATCTACGCTTACAATCCAACCATCTCCACCAAACGGAGATTTTAAGATGTAACCAAGGATAAGCGCGGGACTAATAGTAGGATTTGTAATTAAACGAACATCACCCATATATGTTTAAAACGAGTCGCTACTTCGTTCCCAAAAAAAACTAATTGAATCAGTTTTTTCTGCTGAATATTTCTATACAGATCAGACTATATCTTAACCTTTTACTTTATGTTTATAGTACGAAGGTTTCTGCCGTTTCGAGCACGCTTGTGCTCTACTCCCTTACGGGATAGTCGTTACACATTTATTTTTACAAAAATACTATATACAAATGACACTTTTTCTTTTTAATTTTATTAGACAAAAATCAGAAAAATACAAAGAGGAAGATGCACATTTTTTTTTGTATTTTTATAAAAAATTTAGTACGGGATTGTCTTTTTACTATCAGGAGAAAAAACCTGATAGTAAAGTCAGAGATTCCCCGTTTAGACAGATGAGTAGGAATTCATATTTCTATGAAAAGCAGCCATAAAGTGTATTTAAACCGCCTGGAGCCCAAGTATCGTAGACTCCACCAAAATATAATGCTTTCCATACTAATAACCATGCACCAATGCCAAGAATAATTAAATGAATACCAAGAATAGTAGTCATTTTGTTTTTATCTTTCCAGACATAACCAAAAAATGGAAAAGACTCTTCTAAAGTTTCCGGACCAATTATTGAATGATATAATCCACCAAAACCTAAAACAGCTGAAGAAATTAAATGAAGTACACCAGAAACAAAATATGGAAACGTATCAATAACTTCTCCACCAGGTCCAACCCCATAGCCAAGAGTAGCTAAATGAGGAAGTAAAATAAAACCTTGTTCATACATTGGCTTTTCAGCAACAAAATGAGCAACCTCAAATAAATTCATTGCTCCAGCCCAGAAAACAATTAAACCAGCATGAGCTACATGTGCTCCTAAAAGTTTACCAGAAAGATTAATTAAACGAGCATTTCCAGCCCACCAAGCAAAACCAGTTGATGCTTGATCTCTGCCACCAATAGTTAATGCACCATTAAAGAGCGTTTCCACGTGGTAGAACCTCCTCAGGGAATACAAGTTTTTCATGAGGCTGGTCTTGGGCAGCCATCCATGCTCGAATACCTTCATTTAAAAGAATATTTTTAGTGTAAAAAGTTTCAAATTCAGGATCTTCAGCAGCTCGAATTTCTTGTGAAACAAAATCATATGCTCTAAGATTTAAAGCTAAACCAACTACACCAATTGCACTCATCCATAATCCTGTTACCGGAACAAAAAGCATAAAAAAGTGTAACCAACGTTTGTTTGAAAAAGCAACACCAAAGATTTGCGACCAAAAACGATTCGCTGTTACCATTGAATATGTTTCTTCTGCTTGAGTTGGATTAAAAGCACGGAAAGTATTTGCACCATCTCCATCTTCAAATAATGTGTTTTCTACAGTTGCACCATGAATCGCACAAAGTAAAGCTGCACCTAGAACTCCAGCTACACCCATCATATGGAATGGGTTTAGGGTCCAGTTATGAAAACCTTGGAAAAATAAAATAAATCTAAAAATTGCAGCTACTCCAAAACTTGGAGCAAAAAACCAACCAGATTGACCTAGTGGATAAATTAAAAATACTGAAACAAATACAGCAATAGGAGCTGAAAAAGCTATTGCGTTATATGGACGAAGCTGTACTGAACGTGCAATTTCGAATTGACGTAGCATAAACCCAATTAGTGCGAAAGATCCATGTAAAGCAACAAATGCCCATAAACCCCCTAGCTGACACCAACGAGTAAAGTCACCTTGAGCCTCTGGTCCCCATATGAATAATAATGAATGACCTAAACTATTTGCGGGAGTTGAAACTGCTGCAGTTAAAAAATTACAACCTTCTAAATATGAACTTGCTAATCCATGAGTATACCATGATGTAACAAAAGTTGTTCCAGTTAACCAACCGCCTAATGCAAAATAAGCAGTTGGGAATAATAATACTCCGGACCACCCTACAAATACAAACCGATCACGCAATAACCAGTCATCTACTTTGTCAAATAATCCGCCTCTTTTTATATCAGCTTCGCTAGCTTTACGAATAACTATAGTCACATTAAAAATCTCCTTTATACTTTTTATTTATTTAATTTTTGTATAATTCTATCCTTTTATCCTTATGTGATTGTTATCATTCAATTAATTATCAATTGATTATTATTAATAACATAATAAGAGTGTTAGTATAACAATAGAAAAATTAAAATTTACTTTCTTTGTTATATAAGTATACTATATGTACTCGTTTCCCTTGGCAACTATTTTGATTAGATTATGTCAATAATGAAAAAGATACTTATATTTATTTATCAAAGTATTGAATGAACCTAAAAAAATTTTTTTAATATATAATAAATTTTTAAGCAAAATTTATATTATAATGTTTTAAAAAAAAAAAAAACTAGACGTAAAATTGGTAGTATTCTTTAGTGCAATTCTTCTTTCTTTGCTTTAAAGTATAATGTATACTTTAAAACAAGACTAAGATAGTAATCTATTAATTTAACATTCATTACGAAAACTATTTTTTTTTTTAAAGATAAGTACTTATTAAAAAACAAAAAGTACAAAAAGCAATTTAAAAAAAAATAGTAAAAATATTAAAACAAAGAACAGGAGAGTTGTAATGGTAGTCAGTCCACCAAAGGTCGATAACAATAAAATGAAAATCATAGTTGACAAAAATCCAATTGACACGAATTTTGAAAAATGGGCTAAACCTGGCCATTTTTCTCGTCAATTATCTAAAAACCCAACAACTACAACTTGGGTTTGGAATGTGCATGCCGAAGCACATGATTTTGATAATCATACAAAAGATCTCGAAGAAATTTCTCGAAAAATATTTAGTGCACATTTTGGCCAACTAGGTATCATTTTAATTTGGTTAAGTGGTATGTATTTTCATGGTGCCCGCTTTTCAAATTACGAAGCTTGGTTAAGTGATCCAACCCATATTAAACCTAGTGCCCAAGTGGTATGGCCAATTGTAGGGCAGGAAATTTTAAATGCAGATGTGGGTGGCGGATTCCAAGGGATTCAAATTACTTCCGGGTTTTTCCAACTTTGGCGAGCGAGCGGTATTACAAGCGAATTACAACTTTATAGTACTGCAATTGGTGGGTTATTATTAGCAAATGCAATGTTTTTTGCTGGTTGGTTCCACTACCATAAAGCTGCACCAAAGTTAGAATGGTTTCAAAATGTTGAGTCAATGTTAAATCATCATTTATCTGGCTTATTAGGTTTAGGAAGTTTAGGATGGGCAGGTCATCAAATTCATATTTCTTTACCTATTAACAAACTATTAGATGCTGGTGTTGATCCTAAAGAAATTCCATTACCTCATGAATTTTTATTAAATAAAGATTTAATGAGTCAACTTTATCCTAGCTTTGCTAAAGGGCTTAGTCCATTTTTTACTATTAATTGGAATAACTATAACGATTTTTTAACTTTTAGAGGTGGATTGAACCCAGTTACAGGTGGTTTATGGTTAACTGATACGGCACATCATCATTTAGCAATCGCGGTGATATTTTTAATTGCTGGTCACCAATATCGTACTAATTGGGGAATTGGTCATAGTATAAAAGCAATTTTACAAGCCCATAGAGGGCCAGTAACAGGGGAAGGTCATAAAGGATTATATGAAATTCTTACAACTTCATGGCATGCTCAATTAGCAATTAATTTAGCTTTATTTGGGTCTTTATCAATTATTGTGGCTTAACATGGGTCACGTTAAACTTCGCTATATGCTGGAACAATTCATTTTATGTGTAAAGTCCTAAATGAATTGTATTCAATTACGGAAAAATCTTATACACGGAATTAATCAGCAGGTAACTTAAAAGGTTCCTCAGAGACTATACGCGAAGCATTCTTTTTTTTTTAATTTTTTGTTTTTTTTAATAAGTACTTATTTTTAATAAAAAAAAATTAAAAAAAAAAAGTAAATGAAGATATAGTCCAGCTAAAAAATATTTTCTGATATAAATTTTTTTTGCGATCAGCATCATATGTATTCTATGCCTCCATATCCATATTTAGCAACAGATTACGCCACGCAACTTTCATTATTTACTCACCATACTTGGATTGGTGGTTTTTGTATTGTAGGGGCCGGTGCTCATGCAGCTATTTTTATGATACGTGATTATGATCCGACAAATAATTATAACAATGTATTAGATCGTGTTATTCGTCATAGAGATCCCATTATTTCTCATTTAAATTGGGTTTGTGTTTTCCTTGGTTTTCACAGTTTTGGCTTATATATTCATAATGATACTATGAGTGCATTAGGCCGACCTCAAGATATGTTTTCCGATACAGCGCTTCAGTTACGACCAATATTTGCTCAATGGTTACAACATACACATTTTGTAGCTCCAAAATTAACTGCACCAAATGCTTTTGACCCAACTTCTTTTACTTGGGGTGGTAATGGTCTCGCTATAGGTGGAAAAGTAGCAATGATGCCAATTTATTTAGGAACAGCAGATTTTTTAGTTCACCATATTCATGCTTTTACAATCCATGTAACTGTTTTAATTTTATTAAAAGGAGTTTTATTTGCCAGAAGTTCTCGTTTAATACCTGATAAAGCAAAATTAGGATTCCGTTTTCCTTGTGATGGACCTGGACGTGGTGGAACATGTCAAGTCTCAGGTTGGGACCATGTTTTTTTAGGATTATTTTGGATGTATAACTCATTATCTATTGTTATTTTTCATTTTAGTTGGAAAATGCAATCAGATGTCTGGGGAACGGTAAATGCAGCTGGAGTTTCTCATATTACAGGTGGAAATTTTGGTCAAAGTGCCAATACTATTAATGGTTGGTTACGAGATTTCTTATGGGCTCAATCTTCACAAGTTATTCAATCATATGGGTCTGCCTTATCGGCTTATGGATTAATTTTTTTAGGAGCCCACTTTATTTGGGCATTTAGTTTAATGTTCTTATTTAGTGGTCGTGGATACTGGCAAGAATTAATTGAATCTATTATTTGGGCACATAACAAATTACGAGTAGCTCCTGGGATTCAGCCACGCGCCTTAAGTATTACTCAAGGGCGTGCTGTTGGTGTAGCTCATTATTTAATAGGTGGTATTGCAACCACTTGGTCTTTCTTCTTAGCAAGAATTATTGCAGTAGGATAATGGTTTTATAAAAATACAGGAAAGAAAATAAAAAATATGGCACATAAATTTCCAAAATTTAGCCAGGGATTGGCGCAAGATACAACAACTCGTCGTATTTGGTATGCAATTGCAACTGCACATGATTTTGAAAGTCATGATCTTGTTACAGAACAAAGTCTTTATCAAAAAATTTTTGCATCGCATTTTGGCCAATTAGCAATTATTTTTTTATGGACTGCTGGATCCTTAACCCATGTTGCTTGGCAAGGGAATTTCGAGCCATGGGTTAAAGACCCTTTACATGTTCGTCCAATTGCACATGCTATTTGGGATCCACATTTTGGACAACCAGCGGTTGAAGCTTTTACACGTGGAGGAGCCCAAGGACCTGTCAATATCGCAACTTCAGGGGTATATCAATGGTGGTATACAATTGGACTTCGTACAAATCAAGATTTATATTTTGGTTCTTTATTTTTAATTGTTGGATCAGCAATGTTTTTATTTGCTGGTTGGCTTCATTTACAACCAAAATTTAAACCTTCTTTATCTTGGTTCAAAAATGCAGAATCAAGATTAAATCACCATTTAGCAGGATTATTTGGAGTAAGTTCGTTAGCCTGGACTGGTCATTTAGTTCATGTTGCAATTCCTGAATCTCGTGGACAACATGTTAGATGGAGTAATTTCCTATTAAAATTACCACATCCACAAGGATTGGCACCTTTTTTTACAGGAAATTGGGCTGTATATGCTGAAAATCCTGATTCTTCAAATCATCTTTTCAATAAAGCTGATGGTGCAGGAAATGCTATTTTAACGTTTTTAGGAGGATTCCATCCTGAAACTCAAAGTCTTTGGTTAACCGATATTGCACATCATCATTTAGCTATTGCTGTTGTTTTTATAGTTGCAGGACACATGTATAAAACAAATTTTGGAATTGGACATAGTATTCAAGAAATTCTTGATGCTCATCAACCACCGTCTGGTGGTCTTGGGTCTGGTCATAAAAATTTATTTGATACCCTAAACAATTCATTACATTTTCAACTAGGTTTAGCATTAGCTGCTGTTGGTACAATTTGTTCGCTTGTAGCTCAACATATGTATTCTTTATCACCATATGCTTTTTTAGCACAAGATTTTACAACTCAAGCTGCACTGTATACCCATCATCAATATATTGCTGGTTTTATATTATGTGGTGCCTTTGCTCATGGAGCCATTTTTTTGATTCGAGATTATGATCCTGAAGCAAATAAAGGAAATGTTTTAGCTCGCATTTTAGATCATAAAGAAGCTATTATTTCTCATTTAAGTTGGGCAAGTTTATTTTTAGGCTTTCATACCCTTGGAATATACGTTCATAATGATGTTGTTCAAGCCTTCGGAACACCAGAAAAACAAATTCTAATTGAACCTGTTTTCGCACAATGGATTCAAGCTGCTCATGGAAAAACTTTCTATGGATTTGATTTATTATTATCATCCTCAACTAGTCCGGCTTTTACTGCAAGTCAAAGTTTATGGCTACCTGGCTGGTTAGATGCAATTAATAATAATACCAATTCATTATTTTTAACTATTGGACCAGGTGATTTTCTTATCCACCATGCAATTGCATTAGGACTTCATACTACAACATTAATTTTAGTGAAAGGTGCTTTAGATGCACGTGGATCAAAACTTATGCCAGATAAAAAAGATTTTGGCTATAGCTTCCCATGTGATGGACCAGGGCGAGGCGGAACATGTGATATTTCTGCTTGGGATGCTTTTTATCTTGCTGTTTTTTGGATGCTAAATACAATAGGATGGACCACATTTTATTGGCATTGGAAACATCTTGGAATTTGGCAAGGAAATGTAAATCAATTTAATGAATCTTCTACTTACATTATGGGATGGCTTCGTGACTATTTATGGTTAAATTCTTCACAACTTATTAATGGATATAATCCATTTGGGATGAATAGTTTATCTGTTTGGGCTTGGACATTCTTATTTGGGCACCTTGTTTGGGCAACTGGATTTATGTTTTTAATTTCTTGGCGTGGATATTGGCAAGAACTTATTGAAACATTAGCCTGGGCACACGACCACACACCTCTTGCAAATATAATTTTTTGGCAAGATAAACCAGTTGCATTATCTATTGTTCAAGCACGTTTAGTAGGATTAGCACACTTCTCTGTTGGATATATTTTTACGTATGCAGCATTTTTAATTGCTTCTACATCAGGGAAATTTGGTTAAATTAAAAAAAAATTAAATTCGATTTTTTTTTGATTTTTTTTTTAAAGTATTAAAAAATAAATTAAATTCGATTTTTTTTGATTTTTTTTTAAAAGTATTAAAAAAGTAAATTTTTAAAAGTATTAAAAATTAAATTTTTAATTTATTTAAAAATTTAGGCTATAATAACGTTTTTTAAAAATTTAGGCTATAATACTGTTTTTTAAGTAAATTTTTAAAAGTATTAAAAAGTAAATTTTTAATTTATTTAAAAATTTAGGCTATAATAACGTTTTTTTTAAAACTTAGGCTATAATACTGTTTTTTAAATAAGAATTTTTTGTAATAATTAATAACAACATTAAAAAATATTAAAAAAATTATATATAGTAAGCAACTAGTAAAAAATTAGAAATAAGAAAATAAAATGTTTTTTTTCATCTAGTTGTTATTTTATACTTAAACTGTTAAAGTATTAAATTATTTCAAAAAATTTTATGATAATAAGAATTAATTTAAAAAATAAAAAAACTTATGTTGATTTTTTTTAATAAATAGAGAACTAAAGTATACTTTAGTTCTCTATTTATTAACAATATAAAAGGTAATATTTATTTTTTTTTTTTTTTTTTTTAAACTCGTCTTGAATAGTATTCAATAATTAATAATTCATTTAAAGGTAAAGCAATTGATTCTCGACTAACAATAGAATTAATTTTTCCGTCTAATGAACTTTCATTAAAGCTTAAGTGAGATGGAATAATACGCGATTCAGACTCGCTAAAAAATTTTGTAATTAATTGTCGTAAATTTGGTTTCTTTGATACCGAAATTTGATCTTTAACTTTACATTGATAACCGGGAATATTAACCCTTTCATTATTAATTAAAATATGACCATGACTTATTAATTGGCGTGCAGAAGCTATAGTTGGTGCAATTCCAAATTTAAAAATAATATTATCTAAGCGCATTTCTAATAGTTGAAGTAGAATTTCACCTGTTGCACCTTTTTTTTTTTTTGCTAATTTTATATATGTAACTAATTGAGATTCCGTTACACCATAATTGAAACGCAATTTTTGTTTTTCTTGTAATCTAACAGCATATTCGGATAATTTAGTTTTGCGTTTTTTCGATTCTAAATATTGTTTTTTTGTAAATCCTGGTAAATCTTGGCCAAGTCGTCGTACAATTTTTAATTTGGGACCTCTATATCGTGACATAATTCTATAAGTTTTTAAATTAAATTTTTATAATTTTTTTTCCATATGATATTTAAATTTTTTTTTTAAAAAGGAAATTTAAATATTATGTTTTTTTACAGTTTAACCCAACCATAACTATGAAGTCCACTACCTACTATATTAACTCCTAAATAACATATCCAAATTATAAAAAAACCACAACTTGCAAGAATAGCCGGTTTCCGACCTTTCCAACCTTTTGTAATTCTAATATGTAAATAAATCGCAAAAATTAACCAAGTAATGAATGCCCAAGTTTCTTTTGGGTCCCAGCTCCAATATGAACCCCAAGCTTCATTCGCCCAAACTGCACCTGATAAAATTCCAATTGTCAATAAAGGAAAACCTATTCCTAAAATGCGATAACTTAAATTATCTAAAGTATTTGCAATAGTAGAATTTTGTTTTTTCCACGTTACAATTAGAAAACTAATAGCTAATAATGATCCACATAATAAAGCTGTATAACTTAACATCATTACTGTAACATGCATCATTAACCAATTTGACTGTAATGCAGGGACTAAAACCTGTGCTTTTTGCATGGCTTTTGGTAAACTAAATGTTGCAAAACAATTTGTAAATAAAGCAATTGGAGAAATAATTGTACCAATTAAATTGCTACCAGTTTTATTGTTTTTATATAGGAATACTAATTCAATTAAAGTAAAACTCCATGATAAAAAAATTAGTGATTCATATAGATTACTTAAAGGAAAATGCTTGTAAGTAATCCATCGTGTGAGTAATAAACTAAGTAAACTTAAATTAGCACACCATGTAGTTATAAAAATTACTGATTGAAATTTAGGAATTATACAAAATACAGCTTGAAGCCAATAAAAAATCATAATTAAAAATAAAAGCACGAAACTTGTATTTGCTAATAAAATTTCTAAATTCATATTGACTAAATTTTTCTAAAATAATGCATTTTTTTTTATTTTTTTTTTTTTTATACTGTTTATAGTATATAGTATAATTTAATTTTTTGCTTATAGAAATAAAGGATAAAAAACAATAAAAAATTTTGTATTTATGGGATTACCGTGGTATCGTGTTCACACAGTTGTATTAAATGATCCGGGTCGATTAATTTCTGTCCACTTAATGCATACAGGTCTTGTAGCTGGTTGGGCTGGTTCAATGGCTTTTTATGAACTTGCTGTTTTTGATCCATCTGATCCAGTTTTAAATCCAATGTGGCGCCAAGGTATGTTTGTATTACCTTTCATGACGCGTTTAGGAGTTACACAATCGTGGGCTGGTTGGACAATTAGTGGGGAAAGTTTAGGGAATGCAGGTCTTTGGACTTATGAAAGTGTTGCCACTTGTCACCTTATATTATCTGGTGCATTATTTTTTGCCTCAATTTGGCATTGGGTAAATTGGGATTTAGAACTTTTTCGTGATCCATTAACTGATAATCCAGCATTAGATTTACCTAAAATTTTTGGTATTCATTTGTTTTTATCTGGATTACTATGCTTTAGTTTTGGAGCATTCCATATAACAGGTTTATTTGGTCCAGGAATTTGGGTTTCGGATCCGTATGGAATTACTGGAAGTGTCCAACCGGTTGCGCCTTCATGGGGTGCAGATGGATTTGATGTGCGAGTTAGCAGTTAAATGTAGATGCCGTTGGTAACGGCCCTTGTAGACACAAAGCAAGGTAAAAGCGCCGGCTTACCCTGATAGAGAAATCCTAGGGGGACAATAGCATGCCGGAGAATGTGATGATGTATCGGTTACTTTTTTTTTGCCCGAAGTCATTGCTAGCTTATTTTGGCATGGTGAAACCCGTGATGAGCGGGCTGACTGTGACGATAATGGATCTATGCAGATTCCTATGCTGAAAAAAAAGGCATTGAATAAATTGTTGTCATGGAGATAATTGAATTCGCTGTATCCCATCGCAGGGTATGTAAAAAAAAAAAATATAAACATATTCAGCTGATTAATCGTCTAGGGTCAAAGGACGTTTATGTGTTATTAGCTGCGATAAAAGATTTCAAGTCTTGATAAATTCAATCCACCTAAACCATAACCAGGAAGGGGGGCATCCTTTTCCTCTAAATCTGCATTTAGTGAACTAGCTATACTGTCTAAGGTCTGTAAAGACTATTTTGGGATAAAAACCCATGATCTTTTTTTTTTTTAATCAGATCTTTTTTTTTTTTTAAAAAAATTTAAAAATTTAAAAGATGAGATCTGATTAAAAAAAAAAAGATCGACAGAAGAGTCTCAAACTTTGTGCCTGTATAGGTAGGAAGGTAGGAGATAGCCTATATTTAATTTATTGAAAAAGTCGTCATGGATATGAAAAATAGTACTTTTATCAATAGATTGAAGTGTTTGCGGGAACTTAACAACAGGAATTTAAACTTTATTAATATTGATTTATACAAGTTAATAATTAGAGAGGACTCTTTGGTAGCGGGATATGAGAAAATAAACAGTAATAAAGGTGCTACTACTTTTAAAAAAAAAGAAAAAAAAGATGAGTTTTTAGAAATAAAAAACAAGAAACGTCTGAAAAAGCTTAGTCTCAGTCTCGGTAATGAGTCTTGGAGACCCAACCCAGCTAGAAGAATCTATAGTGGGAAATCAGGGAAACCGAAAAAACCCTTGAAAAAAAAAGAAAAAGAAAAAGAAAAAAAGCATCCATTTTTTTTTGAGAAGGTAGTTCAGTCTTCGATGCTTATGATATTAGAGGCCATATATGAACCTATCTTTTCTAAAAACTCCTTTGGGTTTAGGCCTGGAAAAGGGCCTCATGACGCTCTGAAGTGTATAGAACAAACGTTTCATGGTATGGTTTATGCTATAGAAGGAAACATTAAGGGTATTAACCACAATGGTAACCATGATATTCTAATTAGTCTGCTTGAAAAGCGGATTAGTGATGATCGTTTTATAAGGTTAGTTCGGAAAATGCTTAATGCAGGCTATTTAGAATTGGGTTTTACTGTGATAAAAAAAAACCCTGATATGAGAACCTCTCAGAGGTCTATTGTTTCTCCTATTTTGGCTAATATCTATCTTCATGAATTGGATGGCTTTATGTGGGATTTAATGGAAGATTTGACAGTTCGGAATAATAAAATTAGGACTCCAGTATACAAAAAATTAGATAACGAAATGCTTTTTTTTTTTTTTAATACAAATAGGCTTAAAAAGCTTGAGCTGAAAAGCATTCAGGTTGCTATGAAAAAAAAAGAAAAAAAAAAAAAAAGCATTCGTGTATTTTATACTCGTTATGCTGATGACTTTATTGTTGGAATAGCTGGTTCTTTGGAATTTTCTACCGATTTAAAATCTAAGATTGGAGAATTTCTTTGTTGTTTACAACTCACTTTAAATCCAGAAAAAACTAAAGTAACCAACATTCGCAAACATTATGCTTTTTTTTTAAGGCACAGGATTAAAATTGATACGGCAGTTAACAAAGCTTATGTAACACCTTTCTTTTCAGAAAAAAAAACGACTCCTGAAAAAAAAAAAAAAAGAGTGACTGGTCATCTTGTGAGTATTGAACCCCCTATTAATTCTATAGTTCTGCACTTATTTTCGAAAGGATTTTGTGACCACAGTGGCTTTCCGACGCCTAATAAGCTATGGACATCTCAGGAGGATAATCAAATTATTAATAATTTCAATGTCACAATCCGGAGTTTGTTTGAATTTTATTCCGGCGCTAAGAAACGCCATTATTTGAATAGGATATTTTATATCCTTAAATTTTCTTGTGCCTATACTCTCGCTGCTAAACATCGGTGTTCTCTCAATAAAGTGTTTATTAAACATGGTAAAATGTTAACAGTTAATTACGGTCCACAAGGTGAATTTTCAACATTCTTGTTCCAGCCATCACTAAAGAGGTCGGACCGAAAGTGGCAAGTTGGGCGTAAGCTTGATGACCCATATCAATTACTTTTTTTTTAGCTGTAAAAAAAAAAAAAAAAGTAAAATAAAGGTTTTCGATAATTGTTGTATCAAAAAAAAGGTGCTGTAAAAAAAAAAAAAAGGGTACAAAAAAAAAAGACCTTTTTTTTTGCACCTTTTTTTTTATACGCAAGATTCAAGGGTCCCGAAGCGGTGGAGTGTTCCACATAATGGGATTATTGAACAGGAAACAAATTCCTGTCTGTTTTTTTTTTAAAAAGAAAAAATGCCACAATTCTATCTATAGTGGTAGGTAGGGTGGCATAAATTTTCGAGATCTTTATGATCTTAGGAGAGCTTCTCGTTAACTTAATTAGGGGGAAAGCCGAGTGCAGTGAAAATTGCACGCTCGGTTTGGTGAGGGGGTTGCTGTCATCCGGTAAAAAAATACCGGGTATGGCTTCCTACTCTCTTCCTTATAATCCTGGAGGAATTGCGGCTTAATATGATGGGTCGAATACATCGTAAGATGGAATTAAGAACTTTGCTATATGCTGGAACATTTTATTATTCTTTTAGTCCAAGTTAATTGGGAGAATCTATGTTTTTTATTTTAAAAACACTTGAAAGAAAAAATAATCAGCAGGAAACTAATTATGAAAAATAGCATCCTCAGAGACTACAAGCAAAGCACCGAATATTACCAAATAAATTGTTTTAATTTTGATGATTTTATTTTACCAGATCATAAAAAAGAAATTAGTCATTCGTTTTTAGAATGGTTTGTTGGTTTTGTTGAAGTTAAGTTTGAATTTCAAACTAGAGGATTTGAAATCCTGGATAATGACATTCAGTTATTGCATAAAATTCGTACAACTTTAGGTTTTGGCAAAATTACTGTTTATAACCAACAATGTTGGAAATATTCTGTACGAAAACAGAAATGGGTTGATCAATTGATACATTTATTTAATGGTAATTTTGTATTAAAAAATACATTAAACAAATTTAATCGCTGGGTAAATAAGCAAAAAAAAACAGAAAAAAAAAAAAAACAACAGTGTGTAAAATTTTCTTTAAAAAATGCCTGGTTTTCTGGTTTTATACAAGCTAAAGCAAAATTTAATGCAAGTTTTTCAATAAACAGTAAAAATATTTCTAGTAGTGTGTATTTTTCAATTTCAGGAAATCAAACACTATGTCATGAAATCGAAAAATTGTTTATGATAACTGGAATTTTTTATCACTATAAAAAAAAACCTAAACAATATAAAATTATTTTTATTAATTTACCCGCACAAAAACAATTGATTGACTACCTTTTTAATTTTCCTGTTTTAGGACAGCAATATAAAACATTTTATTGTTGGTGGCGTATTTACTTATACCGGCAGGAACGAGCCCTTGCCAAAGAGTGCCAGCGATCTTATGTATCTTCATTAAAGCAGCAAAAAAAATTAAAACGACTTTGTTCACAAATTAATTATGGTAATATCGGTTGAAGATATAGTCCTTTTGTTTTAATGCATCACATTGCTGCAGGGATTTTAGGTGTATTAGCAGGTATTTTCCACCTTTGCGTTCGTCCTCCTATAAGATTATATTATGCGGTTCGTATGGGAAATGTTGAATCTGTTCTTTCAAGTAGTATTGCTGCTGTTTTTTGGGCAGCTTTTGTCGTTGCTGGAACAATGTGGTATGGATCAGCAGCAACTCCAATTGAATTATACGGACCAACTCGTTATCAATGGGATTTAGGCTTTTTTCAACAACAAATTGAAAAACGAGTTCAATCTAGTTTAGCTCAAGGAAAATCTCTTGCTGAAACATGGTCAGAAATTCCAGAAAAACTAGCGTTTTATGATTATATTGGAAATAACCCAGGAAAAGGTGGACTATTCCGTGCAGGGGCTATGAATAGTGGAGATGGTATTGCAGTCGGTTGGCTAGGACATGCTGTTTTTAAAGATAAAGACAATAATGAATTATATGTTCGACGTATGCCTACTTTTTTTGAAACGTTTCCAGTTTTATTAATTGATAAAAACGGTATTGTTCGAGCAGATGTTCCTTTTCGACGTGCAGAATCTAAATATAGTATTGAACAAGTTGGTGTATCTGTTACATTTTATGGTGGTGAACTAGATAATGTAAAATTTACTGATCCAGCAACTGTTAAAAAATACGCTCGACGTGCTCAATTAGGTGAAATTTTCGAATTTGACCGTGGAGCTTTACAATCAGATGGAGTATTTAGAACAAGTCCACGAGGTTGGTTTACTTTTGGACATTTATGCTTTGCTTTATTATTCTTTTTTGGACATATTTGGCATGGTGCACGAACTATTTTCCGAGATGTTTTTGCTGGAATTAGCTTAGGTATTGATGATCAAATTGAATTTGGAGCTTTTTATAAGCTTGGTGATCCAACTACTCGACGCCAACCACTATAAAAAAAAAAGGAAATGCCAAGCCGATGTATTGAAATACATCGTTAAATACATATATTATATAAAAAAAATTATGGAAGCTTTAGTTTATACTTTTTTATTAATAGGAACATTAGGCATTATCTTTTTTGCAATTTTTTTCCGAGAACCACCACGTATTGTTAAATAAAAAAAATTACAATTTTTTTTTCTTTTTGATAAGTACTTATCAAAAATAAAATAAAACCTAAATTTTAGGTATTCTCTAATATTATCAGCTGTTCAGCTATCAGCTGTTCAGCTATCAGCTGTTCAGCTATCAGCTGTTCAGCTATCAGCTGTTCAGCTATCAGCTGTTCAGCTATCAGCTGTTCAGCTATCAGCTGTTCAGCTATCAGCTGTTCAGCTATCAGCTGTTCAGCGGTTCAGATTGAGAAATACTATTTTTTTGTAACTACTTATCAAAAATAAAAAAAAAAAAAATTCTAATTTTTTTTAATCTTCATGTTCCTCAAAAGGATCCCGAAGTTGTTTTGATGGTGCCCCAAACGAAATATAGATTGAATATAGAGTAATACTTACAACAAGAAACAATAAAAAAAGTGAGAAAAAATAAGCACTGCTTTCCATAATATTTTATTTATAAATTTTTTTTTTATACGATACTATATTATACTGATTTTAATGTAAATTTGCCATATTTAAAAAAACAAGCATTACAGAAAGGAAATACAAAAAAAAATTCATAGTTATGGCAACAGCAACTTCTACAGAAGAAAATCAAGAAAACGGCAAAAAAAAACGTGAACCTGGCGAGCCTACTACTGTAGGAACTTTATTACGACCTTTAAACTCAGAATATGGAAAAGTCCTTCCTGGTTGGGGAACTACAGTCCTTATGGGTGTATTTATGGCTCTTTTTGCAGTTTTTTTAGTAATTATTTTAGAAATTTATAATAGCTCAGTTCTTTTAGATGATGTTGCTGTAAGTTGGGAAACTTTAGCAAAATAATTCTTAACAAATACTAATCACCTTTTTTTTTAAAGAAAAAAAAAAAAATAAAAAAAAAAAAATCAGCAAATAATGCTTTTTTTACTTTACACATTCCAGATTACAGAAAAACAAAAATAGTAAGATGATACCCAGATTCGAACTGGGGATAAAGGGTTTGCAACCCTCTGCCTTTACCACTTGGCGATATCACCAAAATATATTATTTTTATATATATTAAATTTATCATTTTTTTCTTAAATATACTAATAATTAATTTTGTTTATTAGGTGATTAAATTTTTTTAAAGAAAAAGAAAAAGAAAAAAAGAAAATTATGGTACCACTTTCATTACTTTCATTGTATCGGATTCCTTCTTTAATTCCGTATTTTATCGAAACACAACGTACAAGCTTTTTAAATTTTTTACAAATCGGACTTCCGTTTCAGCTAAAAACTCGTTTTGTTAGTGAAGACCAAAACATATTTATATATCAACCCGATACCTCAAAATCACATTCAGAAATAGATTGGTATAAAATAAAAATCCAGTTCTATCCCGAATATTATTTATTAAGTCGACCAAAGTATACTCCAAAATCAGCACTTGTAAAATTTAAAGATTATAATTCAAAACTTTATATACCAATACTCTATAAAAAAGGTTTAAAACTTCCACAATATCAATGGGTTATTTTAAATGAATTACCATTAATGACATCAAATGGTCATTTTATTCTTAGAGGGGTATCTCGAGTAGTTGTTAATCAAATTATTCGATCTCCTGGAATATATTATACCTCTGAGACTGACAAAAAACAGAGAACTAAATACTCTGCTCAGTTAATTTCTCGCCGAGGAACTTGGTTAGAATTCGAGGTAGATAAACAAAAACGTTTATGGGTTAAAATGATGAAAAAGCCAAAAATTCCTGCTGCAATTCTCCTTCAAGCACTAGGATTTGATTGTTCCAGAGGCTGTTGTAAGTTGCTACAATATATCCGATATGCGGTAGAGATAGGTGCAGGACACCAGGAAATCATGCGACGAGCTATGACCAGCAAAAAGTTCGTAGATTATCGTATACCTTCTACAACTGATGAAAGTCTACGATGGATTTATTATTTTCTCAGTACTCGTGAGACAAAATTTAATTGGAAACCAAACATGAAGGGTTACTTTCAGGAAATCATGAAATGCCAACGATTTTTGGTTCGAAAATTTTTTAGCTCTCGAACATATGATTTAGGCAGTTTTGGACGAACACAATTAAATAAAAAATTTGGTTTGTCTATTTCCAATACTTTTCGTGTTTTAACTCCAAAAGATATTTTAGCAGCTCTTAACTATTTATTCGGATTCCGATATGGAAACATGCGTCAAGATGATATTGATCATTTAAAAAATCGAAGAGTGCGAACATCTGGTGAATTAGTTGAAGATCAATTTAGAACAGGTTTTTCACAGGCAATAAGTAAATTTTTTACTCAAACAAATGAAGAATGGGTCCAAAATCAAAAAGGGTCGGGTTGGCCGAAAAAAAAATCAAAACAACCTATCAATCCTAAACCTCCAGCTACACGAGGTCGACCACGAAAAACTGAAGTTCAACCTGTAAACGCTAAACCTCCAGCTAAACGCGGTCGACCACGAAAAGTTGAAATTCAACCTATACACGCTAAACCTCCAGTTAAACGCGGTCGACCACGAAAAAATGAACCTACACCGGTACAGCCGAAACGTAAACCAGGTCGACCGCCAAAACTAAAAACTGAGTCAGAACTGGTACAGCCGAAACGTAAACCAGGTCGACCGCCAAAACTAAAAACTGAGTCAGAACTGGTACAGCCGAAACGTAAGCCAGGTCGACCACCAAAACCAAAAGATGAGTCAGAACTGGTACAGCCGAAACGTAAGCCAGGTCGACCACCAAAACCAAAAGATGAGTCAGAACTGGTACAGCCGAAACGTAAGCCAGGTCGACCACCAAAACCAAAAGATGAGTCAGAACCTAGAAAAGAGAAACGTAAACGAGGTCGACCACCAAAAAATCAAGCTAAACCAGAACAAGACAAATAGGAACTAGAGAAATCTAAACCAGGTTTTTTTCTTTTTTTTGGTAGGTACAAAGTACTTACCAAAAATAAAAAAAAACAAAAAAAAAAAAAACTAAAAAAGAGCCAGAAGATAAATCTGAACTAGAGAAACCTAAACCAGAACAACAAGAAAAAAAAAAAAAAGCAAGACGCTATTTTTTTTTTTTCTTTTTTTTTTTTACAACAAGAAAAATATTACTATGATGATTTCTAATAACATACAAGCTAAATTAGTTTTTTTTTTCCCGAAACCAGGTAAATCTTTAAAACCTAAACCAACTGAGTTGATAAAACTTAAATCAAGTCAACCAACAGTAGAAGGTAAGTCCATAAAACCGAAATTAGGCAGATTTTTAAAAAAAAAAAAAACAAAAAAAAAAAAAGGGGACAGCTTTTTTTTTTTTTCGATAAAACCTTCTTTTTTTTTAAAAAAAGCAAAACCTTTACAAAATAAAGCTAAACCATCAAAAAATATATTGAAAAACGTAAGTAAAGGGAAATTTGACCAAGAAAATGTATATTCTTCTTCTTCTTCTTCTTTTTCAAGAGAAAAAGAAAAAGAAAAAAGAAAACAAGAAAAAACCATAGGTTTTTTTTTTCAAAATGAACCGACAAAACTTGAATCAGAACAAGACAAATCTGAATTAGAGAAACCTAAAAAAACAAAAAAACAAGAAGAAAAAAAAAAAACAAAAAAAAAACCCGAAGACAAACCTGAACTAGAGCAACCTAAACCATGTGCTTCTCCTTTTAAAAAAAAAAAACAAAAAAAAAAAAAAAAAACAAGGGTACAAAGTACTGATCAAAAAAAGAAACTAAAACAACTAGAAAAACCTAAACGCGATCGATCACGAAAAAATAAACCAGAAGAATTAGAAAAACATAAACGTGGTCGACCACACAAAAATAAACCAGAACCACGTAAACCAGGTCGACCACGAAAAAAACAACCAGAACAACTAGAGAACCGTGAACCAGGCCGACCACGAAAAAAGAAACCAGAACAACTAGAAAAACGTAAACCAGATCGAGGATTTCACCTGGAAAAACATAAACGAAGTCACCCACAAGAATTACAGAAAGGTAAGCAAGGTGTTCTTGCTTCTTCTTCAAGAGAAGAAGAAAATTCTTTTTTAAAAGAAAAAAAAAAAGAAAAAACAAAAAAAAAGGTACAAAGTACTTACCAAAAAAAAAAAACAAAAAAAAAAAGAAAAAACAAGGATACAAAGTACTTATCAAAAACTGAAGCATCTGAACTAAAGAAATTGAAACGCCGTCTTTTTTTTAAAAGCCTGGCAAGACGTAAACAAAAGCGATCTTTACAAAAGAAACTTAAACAAAATACCAGGCTTTTAAGAAAATCTGAAAAAAAGCGCAGGAGAAGCCAAAAAAATCGATTCTTTTCTTTTAAACCAAGCATTTATTTTAAAGGAAAGAAAATAAAAATTTTAATTCGAACAAAACAATTGTTTTCAATCGAAAAATTTTTTAGCAGTTTAAATGTTATAAATGGGGCACTGAAAGAATTTTTCAATTCTAGCGAACTTTCGCAGTATATGCAGCAAATAAACCCATTATCAGAAGTGACTCATAAGCGTCGTGTTAGTTCATTAGGTCCGGGGGGTGTTAAAAAAGAAACAGCCGGAATGAAAATACGTGGTATTCATCCAAGCCATTATGGGAGAATTTGTCCAATTGAAACTCCTGAGGGTAAAACTGCAGGTATCGTCAATGTGCTAACAACAATGTCACGAAGGAATTTTTTAGGCTTACTCGAAACACCTCTTTACAATGTTTACAAAGGTCAAATACAAAAATTTAGTGGTGCTACATATTTGTCTGCTAGCCACGAGCAATATAGTAGTATTGCTTCGAGTGATTTGCCGACAAACTCTATTTATTTTTTACCAGATTCTAATATTCCTGTTCGCGTAGGAGAAAATGTTGAAAAATTCCAAACAAGCAAAGTTGACTACATAGGAGTTTCAGATAGGCAAATGATTTCAGTAGCAACATGTTTGATTCCATTTTTAGAGCATAATGATGCGAATCGAGCTCTTATGGGTTCAAATATGCAACGTCAAGCTATTCCAGTGATTTTACCAGAAAAACCAATTGTTGGAACTGGATTAGAAAGTCGTATTATTTCTGATTCTGGGTATACTAAACAGACAAAATTTAGTGGGTTTGTGTATTATGTAAGTAGTCGAAATATTTTGGTTACAAGTTTTTTTTATAAAAATTTTAAAACTAAATCAAGAGTTATAAAACACAAATCAGGTTTTTTTTCTTCTTCTTCTTCTTCTTCTTCTTTTTACTTTAAAAACAAAAATAAAAACAAACATTTTTTTTCATATATTTGTGATTTAGTAGATAAAAGAGAGCCTTGTCTATTAAATAAAAATTTTAAAACTTCTGATTGGTCAGGCTTTCATAATGAAAAACTTAGTTGTAATTTTCTTCAAAAAGGTAGTTCTGAAAAAAATTATAATTCTAAAAAAATAGGTTTAAAAAAAAAACAGTTAGAAAACTATTACCACAACATTTTCTATAAAAAAAAAACAGAAAATTCTATATTTTTTAGTAATAATAAATTTCGTGAAATTTACAGTTCAAAAACTCATGTTTTCAATTTACCAGTCAATAAATATTTAGATATACAATATTTCGGATTTTTAGTTTTTTCTTCTTCTTCTTCTTCTTCTTCTTCTTTTTCTTCTTCTTTTTCAAAAGAAAAAGAAAAAGAAAAAACTAAAAATATTTTAAAAAACGACAAAAAAACAGCAATATTAAATTTAAACAAATCACTTTTTATAACAAAGTCCATATTAAAAATAAAAACGAAAACGTTTGCAATTCTATTACAAAATAGTAAAAATTTTGTAATTCCATTTATCAATACAATAAAAAAAGTGACTTTTTTGCAAATTTTTGTTAAAAAACAAAAGTTAAAGCAAATATTTTTTTTTCGCGCATTTAAAAATCAAAGTTTTGACTTTAACTTTGAAAAATTTTATCAAGTACAAATTTCTTCTTTTTTTTTTGGAAAGTACGGTAACGCTATACTAGCAAATTATTGTTTTAAATATACAGGTGAAAAAAAGAAAAAAGAGAAACATGACGATAAACCTAGGCTGCTAAATTACCGCAACGCAATTTGGCATATCCAAAACAAAAAAATAAAAACAAAAAAACCAAAAAAATTAATTGGTTTTTCTTTTTCTTCTTTTCAAAGTAATTTTCTTTTGAAGAAAAATAAAAAAAAGTTAATAAGCTTAAAAAGAATACAACCAAACATTTTTTTTTTTAATCTGATACCACCTACTAAGTCTAAGTCTGTCTCTAAAAAAAAAAAATTGGAAATTCGACTAGGTATTCAGACAACATACTTATATACGGTACCCAAGGTGTTTTTATTAAAAAAAAAAAAATATTCTTTCTCAGCTTTTTCCAGTTTTTTAAGACGATTTTTTATCAGGCAGTTCAACATTAGCTGTTTGCGCAAACATTATTATGGAAAACAACTTGAACGTCGAGTTCCCTTTAATTTAACTAAGAACTTAAGTTTTGACTTGCCGGTTTCTCTAAAATTCGTAAACTTTACACAAAACCATGTGTTAGTTAGAAGTAACCGTGTTACACAAGCATATATGTTCCGAATTCCGAAAGTTGAAACAGGCAAGAACAAGAAAGAAGAAACGGTAGGTATAAAGATTGTGCCAACAGCCCCATATGATATTTTAGTGTATCAAGGCTCAAATCAACACACATCAATATATCAAACACCATTAGTATATGAAGACGAGTGGGTTGCAAAAGGAGATGTATTGACTGATACATCAGCAAGTGTTGCAGGTGAATTAGCTGTCGGCAAATCAATTTTAGTTGCCTACATGCCATGGGAAGGGTATAATTTTGAAGATGCCATTTTAATTAATGAAAGACTGATTTATAATGATGTTTATACATCAATTCATATTGAAAACTATAAAACCTATTTTGGTGATACATTGATAGGACCGCACGTATTGACATCGGACCCTGTTGACTCTACTGCCAAGCAACGCAAACTGTTAGCTAAAAATGGAATTGTAAAAATTGGAAGCTGGGTGACTCCCAATGATATTCTTGTTGGCAGACTTGTAGTAGACGAGTATCGTGTGCCTAATAATTATGAAGTATTCGTAATGCAAGTTCTGTCTACCAAGCTTTTCCCCCCAATAGGAAGAAAAAAAAAAATAGACCGGAAAAAAAAAATACGTATTTATAAGGACGCTTGCTTACGAATTCCAAGATATGTTTTCGGTCGAGTTGTTCATACAGAAGTCGTTTTTAGTGACCAACCAATTATCAATTTTATTCCGTATCCAATTGAGTTTCATGTTCATGTTTACGTTGCTGCAAAAAAAACAATTGAAATTGGTGATAAAATGTCTGGACGGCATGGAAATAAAGGTATTATTTCTAATATTTTACCACGCCAAGATATGCCTTATCTTCCAGATGGAACACCAGTGGATATGGTGCTTAATCCTTTAGGTGTTCCATCACGGATGAATGTAGGACAAATTTTTGAATCTTTATTAGGTTTAGCAGCAAAAGAATTAAATCAACATTTTCGAATTAATTGTTTTGATGAAATTGCTGGACCTGAAGCTTCACGAACTTTAACTTATTCTAAATTATTTGAAGCAAGATTAAAAACTGGGAAACAATGGCTATTTAATGGAAATTTTCCAGGTAAAATGAATTTATTTGATGGGCGAACTGGAGAATCGTTTCATCAAACTATTACTGTTGGACAATCTTATATGTTAAAACTAAACCATATGGTGCAGGATAAAATTCATGCTCGCGGAGTAGGTCCATATGCAACGGTTACTCAACAACCACTTAAAGGTCGAAAAAACCAAGGAGGTCAACGTGTTGGTGAAATGGAAGTGTGGGCACTTGAAGGTTTTGGTGCAGCATATACACTTCAAGAAATTTTAACTGCTAAATCGGATGATATGAACGCTCGTAACACAGTAGAACAGACCGCTTTGACAAAAACAGAAATTGCATTAGGAACACCTGAATCATTTAAAGTTTTAATTTCTGAATTACAATGTTTATGTGTAAATGTTGGAATTTATTCGATCAATGCATTTGGATTCCGAGATCGGGTTGATATCATGCGAATTTCTGACCAAATTTTTCAAAAGCGGGAAACGGGTAGTCCTAAGGCTGTCGAGGATCAAAAATCTCAGTCATATCAAGATAATCTTAAGGCTGTCGAGGATCGAAAGTCTCAGTCATATCAAAATAAACGGGTAAAAATTCTATCGCTAAAATAAAAAAATAAAAAAATAAAAAAATAAAAAGATAAAAAATAGAGTTATTTTAACAACTTATGAAGCAAATTATTTCTGTTCCATTAAAATCAAGCGTAAACAAAGCTAAAAGTTTTATTTCTGATCAACCTAGAGAAAAAATCCACTCGCTTGATATTGGACTCTTTGCCCCATTCCGTATTAAAAAGTGGGCTGAACGAAAAGTCAAGGTGCCCAGATCTTTAGTGCAGGAATACAAAAACACAAGTCTGCTAAACGGGGGGCGCGTGCATTTTCGAGAGCGCAAGCTGGAGCAATATGTTTATATAATCCCAGAAAAAAGAAAAAAACCAGTACTCGCGGTAAACGAAAACTTAATGGTTTACAAATTTGGAAAAATTATAAATTCTAAAACCCTACATTATAAAACGTTACAACCAGAATTGGGTGGATTATTCTGTCAAAGAATTTTTGGTCCTTTACAAGATTTTACATGTCTGTGTGAGCAAAAAAAAAAAAATAATTTTTATTACGACCAGACAATATGCTCCGTGTGTTATGTAGAATTTTTACCAAGTCGAATTAGACGATACAGATTAGGATACATTGCGTTAGCTGTACCAATACCTCATATTTGGTATTTAAAATCACGACCAAGTTATCTGAATATACTATTTGATCAAGTAAAACATCTAGATCCGCCAAAACTTTTTGATATATCAAATATTGTGTACGGAATTGATGCTATGTTTATATGGTTTATTGCTTGGTCTAAAAAAAAAAAACGTAAAAAAAAAATTAGTAATTCTATACGATATTTGAAACAGACAAGCAACTTTTTTTTTTTTCCTTTTCCAAAAGAAAAAGAAAAAGAAAAAGAAAAAGAAAAAAAGAATTTTTTTTTTTTAAAGAATTTTCATGTTTTAACAAAGTATTTTACTGAAAAATTCAAAAATAATGAACTAGAATTAGCATCTTGCTATTTTCTGCATTTATCCAATGACAATTGTTGGCAAACCGTGGACTATGTTTGTAACATGGAAACAACTTTTTTTTATTATTTTCAGCACGACTTGCATGAACAGATCGATAAACATCAAACTGTCTTTTTAATCCGAGATTATATGTTTAGAAATCAACTTACAAAAACAATTAACAATTCATATTGTTTAAGTTATTCTAATAATTGTTTGTATTTTTTAAAAAGAGTGGAAAATTTTTTCAACACGAAATTCAAGATAAAAAATCGAGTTTTCAAAATACTAAAAGGTTTTACAGAAAATTTAATTTTAAATAAATTAAAAAGAAAATTTTTTTTTAATTCTGTTTTTCAAAAAAAAAAAGTAAAAAAAAAAAAAATTCTGTCTTTTGATTCTGCTTTTGAAAAATTTGAAAAAACTGTTTTTACAGAATTAAAAAAAAAAAAAAATTATAAAGGTTTTCAAATTCCTTTAAATTTTACTCACTCAAAAATAAGTTTAGCAAAAAGTTGTAATGAGAATTTCTCAACTAATAGTGTATCATTTTATGGTAAAAAAGCTAAAAACAAAAAAAGCCAAAATAAAATAAAAGAAACAACTAATATATTAAAAAAATTAAAATATCCAATGTCTGTATCACAAATTGGTGGACCATATCCACTTTATACCGGTTTTACTCTGACATATGAAATTGCATATAAAAAGTATAAACTGACTTTGGATTTTCTTGATTTTTGGAACGGCATTACAAAATATTTTCGTTTTGATCGAGATTTCAAAAAAAAAGATCAAGATCCTAAAGTATTAACTGATGAATTGGCATTTGAGACATTAACTAACAAGTATTGGAGTAAACGAGCACGATTAATATCTAATAATGAAGCAATGTTTTTTTGGTTAAAAAATTTAAATTTAGTTGCTTTAGAAACTATTTCACAAACTAAAGTAATTCAGTGTGATAATAAGGTTACCAATTTTTTTAGAAAAAATCGGAAAAAACTATCAACTGTAACTTTACAACCTTTCTTTAAATATCGTAAATTAAAACCTGAGCAAAAAAAACTAAACAAATTAGCAAAAATTAGAAAAAAATATGTACAACATCTAAGATTAATTCAGCATTTTCGGCGCAATAACTTACGCCCTAATTGGATGATGATTTCATACCTTCCGGTGCTTCCTCCAAATTTACGACCGCTTCTTCAACTCGAACAGGGTCAGATGGTAAGTTCTGATTTAAATCAATTATATCAACGAATAATAAATCGAAATTTCCGACTTGAAACCCAATTAAGAACCGATCCACTATTAAGTGGTGGACGACGCTTTTGGATTGATTATAATCAAAGATTAGTCCACGAAGCTGTCGATACTTTAATAAATAATGGAAGAGCTAGTTCATATGTGGCTCGGGATCTAAAAGGTAGAAATTTAAAATCTTTATCAGAGCTCCTAAAAGGGAAGCAAGGACGGTTTAGAATGAATTTACTTGGAAAGCGAGCTAATTATTCAGGCCGATCAGTAATTATTGTTGGACCTGAATTAAAATTTCATGAATGTGGATTACCAAAAGACATGGCAATTGAATTATTTTACCCGTTTCTACTTGCTTGGCTTCAAACATTACATGTACCAAACTTAGACCCACCCGAACTAGTGTTGACTGGAAAAGTAATAAAAAAATCGAAAAAAAAAAAAATTATAAGAATTAAAGCACAACAAATAGATAAAGAACTAGAAAAACAAAAACAACTAGAAAAACAAAAAAACAAAAAAAAAAAAAAAAAAAATAAAAAAGGAATTGATACAATTTCTTCTTCTTCTTTTTCAAGAGAAAAAGAAAAAGAAAAAAAAGAAAAAAAAAAAAAAAAAAAACAAAAAAATCAGGAAATCGATGAATTTTTTGAAAAAAACAAATTGCCAATTCACAGGGCTAGACAGGTTATTGACGAAAATCATCCTATTATTTTTAAAATTTTAAAAGAAATTTTAAAAAATCATCCAGTTTTGTTAAATCGTGCTCCTACACTCCATCGTCTTGGTATTCAAGCTTTCCAGGCTAAATTAGTTGAAGGAAAAGCTATTCTTTTACATCCATTAGTTTGTACAGCGTTTAATGCTGATTTTGATGGTGATCAAATGGCTGTTCATGTTCCTTTATCTTTTCAAACAAAAATAGAAGCATTCAAATTACTGTGGGCACCAAATAATCTAATATCAGCAGCTACTGGTGACCCTATTGTGGTGCCAAGCCAAGATATGGTTTTAGGATGTTATTATTTAACCACGCTGAACAATCCAGGAATATCTCGCGACTATTTTAATGATGTCAATCAAGTTTTACTGTATTTTTCACAAATTACAAAAGTTTCATTGCATTCATTGATTTGGCTGAAATGGTTAAATTTGGTTGAAATTGAAAATTTTAATGAAAAGCCAATAGAATTCCAGGTTGATTATTATGGAAATGTAACAAAAATATATTCAAAATTTTTTCAAAATAGTGATAATACAAATACTAAAATTAGTCAATTTATATTAACTACGATTGGTCGGGTACTTTTAAATAATGTTATATTAGAAAATATTACACTATATAATTGGTATTCAAAAATTCTCAAAAAGCGAAAGCAAAGTAATAGTAAAGAAAAAAAACGATATATAAGCAAAATGATCTCAAAATAAAATAAAAAAAAATAAATAGTATTATCTTTAGTGAATTTCATAAAATATCATTTATATTTACATACCACCAACTTTTTTTTTTTTTGTAAAAAAAAAAAAAGGGTACAAAAAAAAAAAAAAGTAAAAACAGAAAAACTAAAAAATTATCAGGGGAAATTATTAAAGAAATTATGAAGACACATACACTTGTTTCTCATACTTCACAAATCGAAAATATCAATTCACAACTTGGATTTTCTTCAAATCAAATTGTTATAAATCCTAGACCAAGGGCAGCACCAAATCGACGTTCACAACCAATCTTTTTTAACGACTGTTTTGATAAAAATAAACTTAAACTTTTGATAGCCTGGAGTTGGCAAAATTGTGGTTCTGAATTAACTATTTACTTACTTGAAAATCTTAAAAATTTAGGATTTCGGTATGCAACACAAGCTGGTATATCGTTAGGTATAGATGATTTAAAAATTCCAGCAACTAAGAAAAAAATAATAGCAGTAACTGAGCATAATATTGAACAGACAGATATTTTTGCAAAATCAGAATATGTAAGCGGAATTGAAAAATTTCAATATTTTATTGATACATGGCAGCGCACAAGTGAAAATTTAAAACACACTGTTATGACCCATTTTAAACAAACTGATATTTTAAACCCAGTTTATATGATGGCATATTCTGGTGCTCGGGGAAGCGTGGCGCAAGTTCGTCAATTAGTAGGTATGAGAGGACTCATGGCGGATCCCCAAGGTCAAATTGTTGGTTTTCCAATTAAAAGTAATTTTCGAGAAGGAATTACATTGACAGAATATCTAATATCATGTTATGGAGCTCGTAAAGGTCTTGTCGATACAGCATTAAAAACCGCAAATTCAGGATATTTAACACGAAGATTAATTGATGTTTGCCAGCATATGATTGTTTCCGAACTGGATTGTGTTCCAAAACGTGCAGTTTTTCTAGCAGATATTATAGAAGGTGGAAAAATTGCTGTATCATTACAAAATCGGCTGTTTGGGAGAGTTTTAGCTGAAAATATTTACACCACTATTCCACTTTTAAAAAAAAAAAAAGAAAAAAAAAAAAGTGAAAAAATAAGTACAAATACCTATTTAAAAAAAGCAAGTTTATATCAACTTGTTTTATTTTTTACAACTGTTCCAGAAATTAACAGAATTCAAGCCGAAACCGTACAGCAATCTTGGATTTTAAATTTTTTTCTTTTATGGATAACTCAAAAGTACGTAGTTGGTGCAAAAAATCAACAAATTTCACGTGATCTTGCAGAAAAAATAGTGAATGTAAAAAAACGCGTTTTAGTCCGTTCCCCATTAACATGTAAGCTTACAACATCTATATGCCAATTATGCTATGGTTGGGATCTTTCATGTTCACAATTAATATCTATAGGTGAAGCGGTTGGAATTCTTGCAGCTCAATCTATTGGTGAGCCTGGAACGCAACTTACTATGCGAACTTTTCATACAGGTGGAGTTTTTTCTGGAGATATTATGAATGAAATAATAGCTCCTTTTGCTGGACAAATTACATTTCCAACTGTTATATTAGGAAAATTAATTAGAACACTTCATGGAAAAATAGCATTTTTAGCAAAATCTAACGGGAATTTTATTTTATCTGCTGTCCATATATCACTTTTAGGAAAAAAAAAAAAAAAAAAGCTCCAAAAAAAACAAATTTTTAATTTTCCCGTATTAACAGTTTTAATTGTCCGAAATTACCAATTTGTAACCAAACATCAAGTATTGGGTGAATTTTCTTTTTCATCGAGTTATGGTAGTGAGCGTATTCAGGAAAGTAACGATTTAAATGCTAACATTGATGGCCAAGTTGTATTGCATAATGCGCTATTACATATGTACACATACACAAAAAAACACTACCCGTCAATAACCACATTTACAGTCGGAAGTATATGGGTTTATTGCGGAACAATTTTTAATCCATCTATTGATACTGAGGACTTTTTTTGTCAGCCTGGTGATTTAGTTGATAAAAATTCTATTTTATCTCACTATGCAATTTATTCCCACGATAGTGGTCTTCTTTTTGAAAATTCTAACCTTGAAAAGTATTTTGTGAATCTTTTAGGATTCTCTTTTTCTGCTCATTCACTTCAATATAAACAAAAATCTTATTATTTTTCTCTTGGTAAAGAATTACCGTTGAATAGTGGATATTTAAAAACACAAATTTTTTCAAAGCATCGGTTCTGTTTTTCATCTATTTTAAAAACACAATTTAACGATCATTACGATTTTTATAAATCTCAACTTTCAACACCAATATTTATAAGCTCACCTCCAGAATATCACACTGAACTTGGTGGCATACTAATTAATGATTATCGATATTTTAGATTTAGCAAAAAACAATTTTTTTTATTTTTTGGTGAAATTTTTTTAGTAAAAAAATCTAGTAATTTAGATGATACCAAATGGTATATTTCAAATAAAATTTCTAAAAAAGAAAAAACAAAACGTAGACCAAAAAAGCTTACGAAAAAAAAAAAAAAACTACCTGTTGTTTCTTTTCAAAAAAAAAAAAAAGAAAAAACAAAACCTAAACCAGAAAAACCTGAAAAGCTTGAACCAAAGAAACCAAAACCACCCCTTGTTTTTCCAAAAAAAAAAAAATCTAGACCAGAAAAACCTGGAAAGCTTGAACCAAAGAAACCGAAATTACCTGTTTTAAAAAAAAAAAAACAAAAAACAAAACTTAGATTAGAAAAATCTGAAACGCTTGAACCAAAGAAACCGAAATTACAACAAAAAAAATATCAACGAGGTCGACGAAGTCTTGTTTATTTTCAAAAAAAAAAAAAGAAGATGCATCTAAGCCTAAAGCACAACAACTACTAACACGAATATTAGAACAAATACTCGAAAAACAGAAACCAGATCAACTTAAGCCTAACCCAAAACAACTACTAAAACTAGTAATAGACTCAATAATACGGGACGATAAACAAGGTCTTTTTCCTTCAAAAGAAAAATCTTTTTACCAAAAAAAAAAAGAAGAAAATCCAAAAGAAAATTCTTTTTTAAAAGAAAAAGAAAAAGAAAATTACCAAAAAAAAAAAAAAAATGGATCTGAGCCTGAGCCAGGACAACTACTAAAACTAATAATAGTACGAGCAGTAGAACGAGAAACAGAACAAAAAGCACAACGACTAGTAAGATCAGCTTTTAAAAATACACCTTTATCAAAACAATTACTAAAACAAATTTTTAAAAAAAGAAACAAACATACAAAAAGAATCGAGCAACGTAAACATAAGCCAGGTCTTACAGTAATCCCAAATCTAAAAAAAAGAAAAAAACGGGAACTAGTTTTAAAACAAAAAAAACCAAAGCAAGCTCCCAAAGATAAGCTTAAGCCAAAGCAACTTGGCAAACCAGGTGGAGCACCAAAAAATAGATGGAAGCTTGAACCAGCAGAAATAGTAGAACGAGTAGCAAAACTAATAACACAAAAACCACCAGCAGTAGGAGAAGCAGAACGCGAAACAAAAAAAAGAATAGTAAAATCACTCATTTTCGTAGAAGGAGTCCTAGAACAATTTGTAAAATCCAACCGTAAGCGAAAGCAACTTCGCAAAGGAGGTCGACCAATACGTGACTCTGAACTCGCACAAATAATGCAACAATATTTGCAACTGGACTTTCAATTCCAACAAGAGGTAGAAAAATTTTTCCAAGAGTCCCCTGAAATAGAACAAACGTTGAAACTCTATTTGCAAAACGAATGTAAGCGTAAACGTAAGCCAGGTCGGCCTAAAAAAAAAAAACGGAAACTAGTTTTAAAAAAAAAAAAAACTAAAAAAAAAACAAAAAAGGGAAAAAGGCCACCAACAAAAAAAAAAATATCAGAATAACTTTTTTTAAAAAAAAAAAAAAGAACAGCCTTTTTTTTTTTTATTTTTTTTTACTGCTGCAGTTTTTTTTTAATAAAGTTTTAGATAAAAACAAATTTATGATTACCATAAAAAATCTCCAAAAATATAATAAAAAAGAAAAAGTTACCCGTTTCAATATGGTATTTCAGCAAAATCAAGTTTCCAAAAAAAAAAAATTTAATAATGTTGATTTATATAAAAACATAAAACTGGAAAGTTGGGTTTATTTTCCAGTAATGGAAGCTGGGAACTTTCGTTTTGATCAATATCGAATTTGTTATAAATGTGAAAATACGAATCAGATTGCTATTAAAAAAAAATTCTATCTAGCAAAAAAAATTAATTTACAAACATGTCATTTCCCTTTATTTTCTAGAGCTTGTACTAAGTTAACTATAAAAAATAAAGGATGGTATTCATTGTTTGCTTTATTTTTTAAAAATACTCGTTATAGAAACAAAACCATAAAAAAAAAAATACTTGAAAAAATATTTTTATTAAACCAATATATAAAACAAACAAAAAGAATAAATCAAGTTTATATTTTAATAAACCAAAATTATAAAAATAGATGTGAGCAAATAATAAGAAATCAATTAATCAATAAATTAACAAGAGTAGATTTTAAAAAAAAAAAAATAAGGGTACAAACTACTTATCAAAAAAAAAAAAGTTTTTATTCTTCTTTTTTTGGTAAAAAATTTCTTCAATTTTTTTCTTCTTTTTTGAAAAAATTTTTTTATTCTTTTCTTAAAGAATATTATGTTAAAAAAGCACCATATATTTTTTTTCTTTGTAAGAAAAAAAAAAAAAGAATTGCTTTTTTAAACAACCAAATTGCTTTTTTAAAGAAAAAAATTCCTTTCAAAAAAGTAAAAACAAAATTTTGTGTAATAATAGATAAAATTCAATGTTATGCATTTAATAATATAAAGCAATATAAAAAAACTCTTTCTGATTTTTTAAAAAATAAAATTTTATTATCGCAACCTGTTGCAACTCGACTTTTCATTGCATCGCCAATTTGGCAACAACTAGACTCTAAATATATGCATGAAAAAAAAAAAGACTGGGCTAAATTTTTATTACGTTTTTCTACCTGTCTTCCTACTTTTATAGAATCTCCTTGGTATAATAAACAAAATAGTATAAATTACGATAGAGATCGAAAGTGGCCAGCTTTAGATTTTGCAGTTAATTTTAAATTTCGAAATAAAAAACTTATTTTTGCAGCTAGTAATTTTATTTGTTATTCTTTAAACTTTAACTGTAGAATGATACGCAACTATAATAATAAAATTTTAAATTTTTCTTTTATTCGAAAATCTTTTGATTTTGGATTTATTTTAAATTTATCAATTAGTAAGCAACTAAAAAAGCATGTTTATAATACTTTTTTAAAAGAAAAAAAACAAAACAAAGTAAATTTTTTTTCTTTAAAAAAAAAAAACCAAGCTAATCATTTAAATTACGATAATCATTTAAATTACGATAATCATTTAAATTACGATAATCATTTAAATTACGACAATCATTTAAATTATGATAATCATTTAAATTACGATAATCATTTGAAAAATTATATTGTTGCGGGAACTCAACTAAAAGATATAAATTTTTTTTCGCCAGAATCTGGCGAAATCTTAAAAAGTGGACGATGGAACACACCGCGAATGCCTGTGTACAGGCCAAGAATACCGGAAATTGTATATACACCTAATGATACTAGTCGACGGGCTAATTTTTTAATTTTAACCAATACTCAGTATATAACTTTTTGTTTACACGACTTTTTTTTTCAAAAAAAAAAAGTAAAACCGGACTTTTCAGGTTTTCAAAAAATGTTTAAAACAAGGCAACATTTTGAAAACCAAAATTTTAAAATTTTTTCGAAATCAAAACGATTGGAAATAACTGGTATTCCGGACCCAAAATTTTTGAACACCGGCGAGACGCATAACATGGAAGTATATGTGTCTCGTTATGAATACTTGCTTTCGCAGATAAGTTTTACAGAGCGAAATCAAAAATCTAAAACAAAATTCAATTTAGGAACAACTATTAGCTATGGAACTCAAATAACTAAGGATTTTTTTTTACCTATCAGTGGGGTAATTATGCAAATTGAAAAATCTAATATTATTCTAAGGAAAGCAGACCCTATTTTATTTTCGGCAAACGGATTTATTTCGGTTTATAACGGGGAAATAATTAGTAAAAATAGTGTGGTTGTCCGATTATTTTTTGAAAGATTGAAAACCGGTGATATTGTTCAAGGTATACCGCGAATTGAACAACTTGTTGAAGCCCCGAAATCAAATATTAGTTTACAAAAGCAATTAGAAACTACTTTTTATTTTTACCAAAATTTCTCTAATTTTACGGATGCTCCCCGGTTCACTATAGCAAAAATACAACAAGTTGTTTTACATAGTATTCAACAAGTTTATAGATCGCAAGGAGTTATAATTTCAGATAAACATTTAGAACTTATTATTCGGCAAATCACATCAAAAGTTGAAATTTTGCTACCTGGGTCAACTAGTCTAGTTTCTGGAGAAATAGTAAATTTGGAGTTTATAGAATTTGTCAATAAATATGCAACAAGCCAAGCAATATATATTCCAATTCTATATGGTATTACGAAAAAAGCTTTATCAACACCAAGTTTTATTTCAGAAGCTAGTTTTCAAGACACAATAAGAGTTTTGACTCGATCTGCAATTGAACGAAGAACTGATTTTGTAAAAGGTTTAAAAGAAAAAGTAATTGTCGGAGATGCAATTGACGCCGGAACTGCATTGGCTCGCCGTCTGTTCGTTCCTAACCCGGATGACACCCTACCCGTTACAGAAGCTATGGCTTATGAAACGTATTTATTTTGTTACAAGCGATTTTCCAAAATTATGGTACTTAAAGATTGGTCTTTTTATAAAAAAAAAAAAAAAAACCCTGAACAATTAAAGTTTATGCAAGTTACCCAAACACCTTTTTACGTAAATTTTCTTTTGCCCGGATCCAGGGGAATGTCAAAATCTAAACAGCGTGAAGTACAGTTTAAAGTACAAATTTTCAAGAAATTACTAGTAAGACAATTTAACCGGGGAAATTCCAAAACTCTACCCTTACTAACCTGGGTTAAACAATATCAAACTTATAGTTTTCCTATTTCTAAATCGTAAAGGGAAATATAAAAATTATATATAACAAAATAGAGTTATACTAGATATATACTTAGTATACGATAGCCTAGTTAGCTCAGTTGGTAGAGCGCTCGTCTCATACGCGAGTGGTCACTAGTTCGAACCTAGTACTAGGCAAATTTTTTTTTTTTCCCGTAGTATGTAAATCCGGAGACCGTTAAGGTATGCTAAACTTAAAAATCTTTGTTTATACAGTCGTTAGTTTATTTGTTTTTTTATTTATTTTTGGATTTCTATCAAATGACCCTGGTCGAAGTCCTGGTCAAAAAGATCTTAATTAAAACATAGCTACTTCTTTTTTTTTTTTCTTAAATTTTTTTATTTTTTTAAAAAATTAAAAAAAAAAAAAAACAAAAGTGTTTAGCTAATAAACCACCAGGATTTCGACTCGGGTCAAAAGAAAAACAAAAAATATATTTTTTCATTTATGTTTACAATTATCAGCTATATAGGTCTATTTATCGTAGTATTAATGTTTACATTAGTAATATATACAAATTTATTAAAAATTAAATTAATTTAATATGGTTGAACCACTTTTATCAGGAATTGTATTAGGGTTAGTTCCTGTAACGTTAACAGGGTTATTTGTTACAGCATATTTACAATATTTGCGTGGAGACGTATTAAATATATAAACCAAAAAATGTTTTTCTTTCTTCTTTTTTCTAAAAAAAAAAAAGTTAATTGACTAAGTTTTTATTTTATATTTATAAAAAAACAGGGAAAAAACAAAAATATGTCCCATCTAGTTAAAATTTATGATTCATGTATTGGTTGTACACAATGTGTGCGAGCATGCCCAACAGATGTATTAGAAATGGTAAATTGGGACGGTTGTAAAGCCAATATAATTGCATCGGCACCTCGTACAGAAGATTGTGTAGGATGCAAACGCTGTGAATCAGCATGTCCTACTGACTTTTTAAGTATTCGAGTTTATTTAGGGACAGAAACAAAACTAAGTATGGGGTTAGCATATTAAAAAAAATATTATTTATTTGGGCCCAAGCGGGTTCGAACCGATGACCTTAACTTTGTAAGAGTTACACTCTACCAACTGAGTTATAGGCCCTAAAGAAAATCTAAGTGTTTTTAAAAATTCTATTTTTTATATTTATAGTATATAGTATTTATTCTCTATTAGTAATTTTTAACCAATTTACTGCTTCAATATAATTAGTCGGGGCTAGTCTGATAGCTTCCTTCCAGTAGTCAGCTGCTTTATCAAAAAGCAATTTCGAAATTGCCATTTCATCATTTTCAATAGCTTGCTCCCCTCGATAATGATAAATAACTGCAATATTATTTAAGGCTTGCGATAGTAACGGATTTCGGTCTAAAGCCTGATAATAATATTCAAGAGCACGACCATGTTCCCCATTACTTGTATGAATTAGACCAATATTATAAAGAATATAACTTCGATCATAAGCATCAGTTTCTAATCGCATAGCTTGATAATAATTTTGCAGAGCCTCCGCATACTCACCCTCGGATTGTGCTGACATCCCATCTCTGTAATAACTAAATGCTTGTTTTTCTCTATTTGAAGTAGGCAGAATCTTTAATAAAATATCAGCAATAACAGTAAAGGTTTTATCAATGAAATTATCATTTCGCTGTGATCTGGGCATATTTTTTTTTTTTTTTTAAAAATTCATTTCGGCTAGTTGAACTTTTTCGAATTGTTTTTTCTTTAAAACTAAAAAAATTTGTGCAATTACAACAAACCCAAAAAATAAAATTAATCCTTGAATACGTACCGGATTTTGTAGTACGATTTCTGTGTCCATTTGGCCAAATCCACCGACATTTGGATTGATTGTTAATGCTTGATCGGCCTGAATTATATCTCCTTTTTTGACAATTAGTTCTGGTCCAGCTAAAATTACATCGGTTACTTGCTGACCGGTTGGTTTTTCGATAATAATGTCGAACCCTCCTGCTTCCTTCGGGTTAATTTCAATAATTTTTCCAGAAGCTGAAGCGTTAGAAACCGTGTTATTACTTTTAGAACCATTCGGATACACTTGACCTCTTCCTCTATTTGCACCTAAATAAATCGGGTATTTTAAAAATGATGCTACTTTTGTTGTTTTTGGATCTGGAGAAAGAATTGGAAAAACCATTTCGCTATACTTTTTTCCTGGAACAGGACCAACAACTAAAATGTTTTTTTTATCATCGCTATAAGGAATAAACGATAATTTACCAATTTTTGCTTTCATCTCCTCAGGAATTCTTTCTTTAGGTGCCAGCTCAAAGCCTTCAGGAAGAATTAAAACTGCTCCAACATTTAAAGGGCCTTTTTTTCCATTCCCTAAAACTTGTTTAACTTGTTGATCATATGGTATTTTCACTACAGCTTCAAACACACTATTCGGCAATACCGATTGAGGAACGTTAATTTCAACAGGTTTTTGTGCTAAATGGCAATTCGCACACACAATTCGACCATTAGCTTCTCGTGGATTTTGATAGTTTTGTTGAGCATAAATTGGATATGCGTGGCCTAATAAAGGAAACACTAAATTAAAAATTCCAGTAAAAACAAATAAAAACAATTTGTTTTGCATACTTACTCCTTATCTATATAATTATATTGTATTTAAAAAATAATAAAAAATGTCTAAAAAAAAAAAACAAAATAAAAGTAATCAATGTGTAATTTTCTCCTCTGCATTTTAATTTTAGAGCCCGAAATTTTCGGTTTGTCTTGGCCCACGGGCCCAGTAAGAATTGAACTTACATCAACGACTTAGAAGGTCATTGTCTTATCCATTAAACGATGGGCCCAAAAAAAAAAAAGATATTTTATTTGTATAGGAGTAAAGGGACTTGAACCCTCACGGCTTTTCAACCAACGGATTTTAAGTCCGCAGCGTCTACCACTTCCGCCATACTCCTATTTTTGTGCTTTACATTTATTATGTGTATATATTATATACAAAAAAAAAACGGAATTTCTTTTTTTTTTTAGATCTAACTAAAAAAAAGATATAGAAAAAAAAAAAAAAATTCTTATTTAAAAAGAAAAAGAAAAAGAAAAAGAAAACTAATTTTTTTTATTTTAATAATAAAAAAAACTAACTAAAAAAAAAAAAAATTACCTTTTTAAGAATAAAAAAAAAATATACTATAATATAAAAAAAAGGTAATAATAAAAAAAAAGGACAGTTTTATTTATGATGAAAACTCAGCACGTATTCCCCTGGGAGCACCCTCCATAGCAAAAAGTAAAACCTGATTTTTTGTTATGATTTAGTTAAAAGAAGCGATATTAATTTTTTATTAGTAGTTAAAAAAACAGAAAAAAGAAAAAATACCGAAAAAAATTGTAATTTTAAAATTAATTAGCAAATATGAATAATAGAGATAAACAGGAATCAAAACTTTCTTTAGAAAATGCTCTTAAAGAGTTAGACGAATTAGAGGTTAACGAAACAAAAAAACTGGAAGAAGTGTATGTCGAAATAAATAAGCAAGTAGATTTTATAAAAAAAAATTTAACAATAGAATTGCAAGACATCGAAAAAAATTTACAGAAAAAGTTATTACAACTTGAAAATTATCCACCTAGAATAGATGAAGTTCGTAAAGTAGGTGACAGAGAACGAAAGCTGCATGCGATTAGAAACATTGTAACATACGAATTTGGAAAACGATTAAAGAAGGCGATAAAAGAATTTTACCGAGAATTAAATTCGTCGAGTGGTTGGATAACACGTATAGTTAACAGTGTAATAAAAAGAATTCAAGTATGGTTTCAAAAAATTAGTAACCAACCCGAAATTAAACCATATGTAATGTTATTAAACGATAAAGTAAACACGGTAATAAAAACTATTGAAAAAACGTGCCAAGACTTTATCAGTCACCCAAAACTGCATGACTCCGTAAATTTAGCAAAAAACCGAATAAACAATTTAATCGAAAAAATTAAACACAATAGTATTCTAGCAGAAGTGCAACACCCTTTAACAGAAAAAATTTTACGAAAAAAAGACCTGTGGGATCAGTTTACGAATAAACCGATGTTTAACGTGCCAGATCCGGGTTTTTCCTCTCTAAACGTGAATCCACTGGGAATGATATCTTTTGTCATGGTCCTATTTAAATTTTGTGGTATTAACTATATCGGAACAATTAAACCAAAAGGTTTATTAAGTCCGGATCTTGCAGTCAATAAAAAAAAAATTGAAATTTCTTTTCCTTTTTTAAGCGAAAAAAAACGCGAAAACCAAAATCAAACAACAAATTTTGACAAAGTCGATTTAAAAATGGACTATCAAGGCGTAAATACTAGTAACTTGCCTATTTCTGAAAATAATGAAGAAAAAAAAGAAAAATGGCAACAGCCAACAAATGGGATCAGCGAGGAAAGCAAAAAAAAAAGTGATAATGAAAACGCGTCATCATCAGATAGTGAATCGGAAACTGAATTTCAAGAACCAACAAATGGGATAAGCGAGGAAACGGAAAGTGGTAATGAGAACGGATGGTCATCCAATAGTGAATTAGAAAGTATACATATAAAAGCAGATAAAACTATAGAAAATAAATTTGTTAGCATTAAATCAGATTTTACAAAGCATACCATTCAATATGATGATTCAGCTAAAAAATTAAATAAAAGTATTGTACATTTTGCTAACAAAACGTTGCCCATGAGCTTGGTTCCAACAAATCTGAAAGGTAAAACCGCGGAGTACATATTTAGTGAAGATTTAAAATTCGAAAGTTCTAATATTCCTGTAAAAAAATTTTTTGATTATTCAGTAAAATCAAATAAAAACTTTTTACAGTCATCGCTTAAAAAAATAGATGTTTTTTCCGATATTTTTAAACTTAATCTGACTTCAAAAGGGATAAAAAAAAACCAAAGATTATACACAGGTATTATAAATTTTTTGCCAAATAATAATACAATAGGTCCTAATTGGATAAATTTAACGGCCAAACAAATTCCATCAAAGTCTAAATTCAAACACGTAAAACGCTATTTCAATAATTTTAGTGTTGATGAATTGCCAATGTATCTAAATACAGCTTATTTTACCAAAGATAAGACTGCAATTGTAAACGGCAAACTAACGGAAAAAAAACAACAAATTGAAAAAAAAGAAAACGAATTACAGGTTTCTGCACAAAAAAATGTAGAATGGCAGTTTCTTTTAAATTCGGCAAATCAATTAAATCAAATAAAACTCGTTACTACAGTAAAAACTGAAAAAAAAGAAAAAAAATTTCAGTCATTAAAAAAAAACTTTTCTTTTTTTTCAGACTTTTCAAAAAACAAAGAAGCCAACGATTCTTTACAAAAAATACACGAAAAATATTTTTTAAAAGGAGTCAAATCTTTGGCTCAAAAAAAAATCTCTTTTGAAAAAAAAAAGAAACCATATAACGTAAATTTTAGCAAAAATAAACAGGAAAAAAATAATCTCGATAATATATCTAGTTTTATTCAAAGTAGTTTACAGTTTTATAATCTGCCTATGGTATTGGCAAATTTTTTTGATTTAAATGTAAAAATTGTACAAATTGATAATATAAACCTTACTAATTTCGAAAAAATTACAAAATTTAGCCAAAAAAAAATTGATAACTTTGCAAAAGCAGCAAAATTAACAAAATTAAAGAAAACAAAACTGGAACATCAACCAGATAACCTTACACAAACGTTTTCGAATTTAAAGTCTTGTTCGCCAGAAGAAAAGTCTGAAAAAAAAGAAAAAAATACACAACAGGATGCACAACAAAAAGCAAATACAATAGCTAAGCTTGGTAAACAGAGATTAGCAGCACAAATTTTTCAGGATCATCAGCAAATAAAGGCTTTCAAACAGCTTTCGCCGCTGGACCAAGTAATGGAATTTCTAAAACTAGAGGCGAAAATTGCAGCCTGCAAAACTCGAATACTTGCCCGACATGTTTTCGTCATGGGAATAGCAGACCCAAAATTGGTCGACAGCAGGACCCAGCAGCGGATTTCAAAAATGAACACCGACTTAATGCAAAACTTTACCGAAAGCTACAAAACAAGGGTACCATGTAGGGTGATTCCTAGAAGTTCATTAGATTTCCCAGATGTTGCCAATGACTTAGAGTTACTAGAACTACAGAAGACAGTACGCCTTTATACGAGGATATTACTGGACGAGAAAATTGAAAAAAGAATACTAGATCCAATCATGCAATCTATAGCGTCTGGAATTATTCGATTTAGTGAAATTCAAAATACTCGACTTCATTTAACGGTAAAAAAAAAATGTCTTGCGTTTCAAATACAAACAAATATAGAAAACGGGCTTGACCAATTTGATTTCATTGACAGAGCTAATTTAGATGCTGATCAAAAACAACAACTGCTAATTTTACAAATAAACAAAAATATCGAAAATGGAATTCAACAAACTAGTGACATTCTAGAAAATAAGTTAGATTCGGTAAGTAAAAAACTTTTAAAGAAACAAAAGAAAAGAGGAAATCTTTCTGAAATAGAAAATCTTTCTTTTCTTGATTTCATGGAACAGTATTTTCACCTGGATGATGTACACGAATATCTAGAAAACCAAACTACCAAACAACAAAAACAGGAAATACAACATCAACCTGAATACAAAGGTTACGAAATTTTTGATAATACTACACTTCAGGAAGTTATGCCAAGCGATACTTCAATGTTAGAGTATCTTCCTACACTTGCTTCGATATATGACCCAGTTTTCTATATTAATCTGACTAAGGGAATTTATAAAGTTCCTGAATTGTTTTCGGACTATCAAAGTGACCCCGACCCAATTCATGCTAAAAATCGGGGCTTGAATGAGCAATATATCAAAGAGCGTATGGTGCCTATAGCAGAAACACTACTTAATAAGTTGCTATTGGATGTGGGGACTGATAGAATAGTTGACCTCACCGTAAATGGAACTCTGCTGCAAGCTGCACTTGACCAGCTTGAAAATAATCCGGTAAAAACAACTTTTAAACAAAAAGAAAAAGAAGAAGAATTAGAAGAATCTTCTAATTCTGAAGAAGAAGAACAAGAAAAAGAAGAAAAAGAAAAAGAAGAAGAAGAACCTACTTCTGGTTTAGAGAGTATTTTAATTAAACTATTTCACAGTCAAAAATCATTAATTAATAAAAAAAAAAATATTCCAATTCTTGACAATCCACTTTTGCAGGAATATATAAAAGAATTTCAAAGAAAAAGTAAAAAATTGAAGCAAAAACAGCAGAGTATTGAGAAAAAACTAGAAAAATATGTGAAACAGGAGCACCTCTTTTTTTTAAAAAATTCTTCGGAAAATTCTTGGGAAGATTTTGTTGTTGAGCTTCTAGAACAACCAGACTTGAAAACACTTTTACAGGAAAAAGATAGAGTAGAATATCAAATACAGCACTTAGATACTTATTTTTTTTACGAACTAACAAGCATTTTTGATACCCAACAGTTAGTAACAAAAAAAATTAACCAAGTAACACAAGCTATAGAAAGTTTACGTAACTATCAAAAACAGAAATTAGCGTTTCCTGGCGACATAAATAATTTCGACGAAAAATTTTTACAGCAACCCTGGGAAACCGGGGAGACCGCTCTGAATTTAGTTATTGGTCAACAATTATCTTTATACACAAAATTATTAAATAAATTTCAAGTTGAAAACCGTTTACGGAATCAATTTTTTCAACAAAATGAAAATAACCCAGCCATGCAACTAACTGTGGCAAACGCTGATGTTGCAAAAATGCACGCTAAATTGCAAACTGATATGCTAACAATGCAACATGAATTAAAGATTTTACAAGAAAACTTGAAAAATGAAAATACAGCAAAGGATTTAATATTTGCTCCTGAATGTGGAGTACCTGCTATTTTCAATGCCAACCAAATTGCATATCAACATAACTCTGATCACCAAAAAGCACGTTTAGAAATTGACGCGATTCTATCTTACCTGGCTCAGCAATTAAAACTTGATGAGCCACCTTGCCCAATAACAACAACTAGCATTTCTCTTTGCAACGCTTTAAAATACTGTCTACCAAAAAATACAGAAAAGACAGTACAATCACCTCGAATTATGTCTGGTTATAGCATTCCTGATGTTAATAACAAAAATACTATAACTTCTTTAATACCATTAAATTCAACTCCACTAAAATTTGAAATTTTGAAAAACGAATTAACTTGCTTAAACGTTAATAATTTTGATGCAACATTAAAATCAAGTTTTCCTTCATTTGTTTTTGATATAAAAAACCTTGCTTATATAGATGAAATGAAAACCGCAAAAGGAATTGATTTCGCTCATAAGAAATATTCTAATTTACAGCAAATAAAACCTGAATTAGTTGATGCTGCATATTCAGACATGCCATTAACTGGTTTTCAAGCACATTATTTATTTAATTCTATCTCAAACCATATAGAATTAAAGAAAGACAAGGAACTATGGATAACAGAGACTGTAAAGGAACCGTTAGACAATGAATTTGAAGACGAGGAACCCGGGAGCTACCTGAACCCGATAATGGATCCACGATTGTCGAAAATTGATATAGATACACTTGTAGATACAAAACATGGCCCCGTTCGTCATAAATTTTTTAAAAACCACGAAATAACTGACATTTGGGATTTAGAGAATAACGACGAGTACTTCCAGCTTTCTAACGAGGACGAGTTTTTGGACGATGAAGTTCTAGAGCTTTATGAAGAAGAGGGTTCTTTAGTAGCAAACACAGATATTTTTCATGAGAACCCGACAAGAGCACTTGTATATATGGACTGGGCAAGTTGGGCAATGCAAGAATCAAGGTTCAAAAAGTCTCAAAAGAAAAGTGAAAATCGACTGAAAAGCACGATTAAACGCATGGAAAAACAACAAAAAAAAAAAATAAAACTAGAACACCAAATACAAAAACAAACAGTTGATTTTTTAGACCAAGCACTAGAACTAGATATAGAGCAAATACACGAAATAGTACTATTTCTCGCTAAAGAAAAAGAAAAAGAAGAACAAGAAAAAAAAAACGCCCAACAGAAAGATTTTGATCAGCAAGATTCGGATCAACAAGATTCTGACCAGCAAAATTCTGAACAGAAAGAGTCTGATCAGCAAGATTCTGAACAGCAACCTTCGGAACAGGAAAAGTCTGAACAGGAAGAGTCTGGACAGGAAGATTCTGAACAACAAGATTCTGAACAGGAAGAGTCTGAACCGAAAGAGTCTGAACAGGAAGATTCTGAACAGGAAGATTCTGAACAGGAAGAGTCTGAACAGGAAGAGTCTGAACAGGAAGATGCTGAACAGGAAGATTCTGAACAGGAAGAGTCTGAACAGCAACCTTCTGAACAGGAAAAGTCTGAACAGGAAAAGTCTGAACAGGAAAAGTCTGAACAGGAAGATTCTGAACAGGAAGATTCTGAACAGGAAGATTCTGAACAGGAAGATTCTGAACAGGAAGAATCTGAACCGGAAGAGTCTGAACAGAAAGAGTCTAAACAGGAAGATTCTGAACAGGAAGATTCTGAACAGGAAGATTCTGAACAGGAAGATTCTGAACAGGAAGATTCTTTAGAAAAGAAAAAAGAAAAAAAAAAAGATTTTAAACAACACCAAAAAAAAAACAAACACAAACAAAAAAAAAACAAACACAAAAATGGTATAGAAAAAGAAAAAAAAAGCAAGAAATTAATACCTCTAGACTCATTCTGGGGGTGGCGACAAATTTTTGTTGAAGAATTTATAAAAGTGAAGGGAGGCAAACAAGGTGAATGGCCACCTAACCACAAGACCAAAGAACTAGCAGAAGATAACTTAGCAGAGTACGCCGGTCTACTAAAGACAGCAAGTGTAGAGCCAACGTTTTTTGACCTAACAAAACCACAACCGAGACTACTACGTTATAACCATTATGTTCCAACTACAGTAATAAATATGCCAACTGATCAGCCTTTAACGGCATCATTTGATTTATTAAATTATATGCCAGACCTATCGAACCTACCAATTTTACGTGACATCAATGGTGATTGTTTTGGATACAATATCGGTGTGTATAATTATAAAACGTTACATAGTGGGTTGGAGGTTCCTAAAAATAAAACTTTATGGTTAATGGAACAAAATGATACATTGGCGGAAACAGGTTGTAAACCTTCCGACATGTATTTAGTTAGGGCAGTTTTCTTATCAGAACTCTATCTACATGTTGTTTGCTTGCAGATTATACCTGCAACGATCTCGAGGGACGCGGAAGACACGGTCATAGCCACGTTCTTGGATTGGGTAGAAGCGTCGGCAGTTTTTGTTTTAAATTACCCACAACACCAAAATATATTAGAACTTTTTTCTTTTTTCTCGACAAAAAAAAAAGAAAGAAAAAGAAAAAAAGCAATACGCACAGTAAACGCCGCACTAGACTTTGCTAAGCAACTTAAGCATTCTAAACCTCTACAGGATAAAGTACGGGATAACGTAGTGGATTCTGTAGTAAACTTTCCTAAGCAGCTTAACCGTCTTAAACCTCTAGAAGATAAAGTAGTGGATTCTGTAGTAAACTTTCCTAACAAGCTTAAAAATCTTAAACCTCTAGAAGATAAAGTCGTGGATTCCGTAGTAAACTTTCCTGAGCAGCTTAAACGTCTTAAACCTCTAGAAGATAAAGTCGTGGATTCCGTAGTAAACTTTCCTGAGCAGCTTAAACGTCTTAAACCTCTAGAAGATAAAGTAGTGGATTCTGTAGTAAACTTTCCTGAGCAGCTTAAACGTCTTAAACCTCTAGAAGATAAAGTAGTGGATTCTGTAGTAAACTTTCCTGAGCAGCTTAAACGTCTTAAACCTCTAGAAGATAAAGTAGTGGATTCCGTAGTAAACTTTCCTAAGCAGCTTAAACGTCTTGAATTTAAAGAAGGTCAAATACTGGATTCCGTAGTAAACTTTGCTGAGCAGCTTATACTTAACTGCCCTGGACCTGTAGAAATACGGGATTTTGTAGTAAAGCAAGGAGATTTCGTAGTAAAACAAGGTGACCGTCTTAGTAACCGTGTTAGTAACCATCTTAGTAAACGTCTTAAACCTCTAGACGATAAAGTAGATAAAGTACTGGATTCCCTAGGAATTGTAGACGATAAAGTACTGGATTCCCTAAGAAACTTTGTTAAGCCGCGTACGCTTAACTGTCCTGAACCTGTAAAACAGAGAGTACTAGACATTCTTAATAATCCTGCATCTCTAAAACAGAAAGTACGCGCCATTCTTAATATTTCTATTTCTTTACCATCTTTCCCAAAGCCAAAGCAACGTTCTACTTCTGAAGTTGAAATAGTGCTATCACCAACCCCATCATGGTTTGGAGCAGAGGCTGTTAGGAAAATGGTGACGCAGACAGCTGGTGATCCTGATCTCGAGTTGATGCAAGAGTTAACCGAAGATGAAGAGATACAGCTGTTGATGACAAAAGCTAACGCGCCTTTTCATGACCTTACAGAATTTAGCGGAATTAGTGGAGTACTAGAACCATTTGGTAACCTGATCGAGTTTATGACAAGGGGGCACTGGCAACTAGATTCAGGTCAACTGGTTTCTCAAAAAACACTTGTTGTTGGTCCACGTGGAACTGGTAAAACTGTATTAATGTTTGCACTTGCCATAGAAGTAGATTTGCCTATATTTACCATACCAAAAGATGATCTTCTGACTTGGGGTGCGTCAGTACGCCTAAAAAGATTATTTGGTGCAGCAAAAAAATATCAACCTTGTATTATTTTTCTAGATAATATTGATTGTTTTGCACAAACACGAATTGAAGACACAACACCACGATATTACAGATGGACAAACCCCAGCGTGGAGGCTCTGACTCCAGAAGTATCGTATCCAGACTCTCCTAAGCGTGATTCTAGTAAAATGGGTATACCAGCACTCTATTTTAAAGACGGATTCAAGCGAGCTTCTTCCCGCGTTGTAAAGCCGGACTATATATTAACAGAATTCATTCTATTCTTAATCCAGAAAGAACATGAAAGAGTCACTTCCAACGTGCCGCGACGACGATGGCGAAACAAATTGGATCCATCCCGAACAATAGTTGCACGTCGAAGAGGCGCTTTCTTCCGCTGTTTGCTAGAATTAGATAGTATGAAAAGCACACAAGACAAAATTCTGCTATTTGCTGCTAGTAGTGAACCAGAGAAATTAGACGCTGCTTTAATTCGACCAGGCCGAATACACAATCTTTTATGGATTCGTCCTCCAAACCATCGCGACAGAGTCGAGATGATAAAACTGATTGGTACAGGAGCTGCATTTGAAAACCATGTTCATTTCCGCTACCTTGGAGATATGACTATCGGTTTAAGTCGAAAAGAGATAAAAAGAATAACTATTCTTGGCAACCTACTAGCATTGCAGCAAGAAACAAAAAATACAATTCAGACAATAGAATTTGGGGCTAACCGGATTACTAACTATAGTGAAGCGAAAAAGGAGATGTGTTACGTGATTGAGCGGACTGTTTTCAATGTAAACCGTAAAGCGAAACAAGAGACAGATCCAATAAAACGAGAAGAAATATTTTTCAAATTTAATTTCGATACGTTTTTGTTGTTCCAAAGATTAGCTCTCTATCAAGCTGGGAAGGCAGTAGTTCAGACATTGTTACAAAAACATCCACCAATTGTTTCAGCTCGTCTATGGCCTGAAAAATTGTCCACAAAAGCGCCATCTCGATTACGTCTTGAAGCAAGAATTAAGGAGCCAATTTCGGTTAGTTATTTAGAACACTACTTGATTGGTATTTTGGGAGGAAAAGCGGGTGAAGACCTAGGTTTAATGACCAGACCAAAACCAGTTGGCTTTAACCGTGAAAACCGGCAAAAATTGGTTTATCAAAAATCTTCTCAAGCTTACGATTCATCTAACCTTATACACCTGGATCTTGAAATCGCTACGTGGTTAGCTGATATTATGATTAATAAATGGTATTTATATTCGGATCAAATGGCAGTGTTTAAATTCCATGGTGTCAAGGAAAGTTATAATAAGATAAATTGGCTTCAGGTATCATGGGGAGATGAGCCTTATATTCTTAAAGATGAAAGCGTTTTATTCAGACAAAATCGAATGAAAGAGTTAATTTTACATTCAAGAAGTACTAATGGACCATATACTGCTGATTTTTGGGCTGAGTCTCTTCTTGATGAAGTCACATGGTCACAGAAATATTTTTTGCAAAGTATGGAAAGAGAGTGGGATCGCATATTTACGAAAAGACGTCGACGCTCTGAAGGGCGAGATCGTATTTTTCAAGATAAATATCGACATTTTCATGTAATGACAAAGAATTTTAATGGTTTTAAATTTAAGCCAACCAAAATACGTCATGTTACAACAGCAAATTCGGTTGCTATTAATTGGAATCAGTTTTATTCTTTGCATAGAGACTATCTTTTTATAAATCTTATGAAAAGTTGTTCTAATATAGCTTACATGATAGTAAATGAAAATAGAGAATTATTAGATATCTGTTCTTGGATTATCTTTGACAAACAAATTCTTAGAAATTTTGAACTTGAGAAAATTCTTGAAACGTTTTTTACAAAACCTTGTAAACCAAAAGGGCATTTCGAAAAAATAGTTTCAAAACATGAATTTACAAAATACAAAAAAAATATCATAATCAGATCATGGGGAAAGTACTCTGAAAAACCAAAAAATGCAACTTTTAGATTTATAAATTTAAAAAATTTATAAATTTAAAAAAAAAAAAAAGATTTATAAATTTGTATAGTTGCTATATATGTATATATACTATATACATAAAAAAATTTTATATAAGGAATGATATATGCCAAAAAAAAGTATAATTCAACGAGAAAAAAAACGACAAAAATTGGTAATTAAATATTTAGTAAAAAGAATTGCATTAAAAAACGAAATTAAACATTCTCGTTCTACTCAACAAAAAGTAAATCTTAACAGAAAATTACAACAATTTCCGCGAGATAGTAGCCCGGTCCGACTTCGTAATAGATGTTTAATAACAGGTCGAGCAAGAGGTTACTTTAAAGATTTTGGGTTATCACGCCATGTATTACGAGAAATGGCCCATCAAGGATTTTTACCTGGAATTACTAAATCAAGTTGGTAAATTATTTAATTAAATAATATAAATATTTTTAATTAAATAATTTTTTTTTCTTTTTTTTATTGATTGACTAATAATGTAACTTCAGTAAAAAATAAAGTAAAAAAAGAAAAAAAATATAATAGTTTTTTTTTTTTTTTTTAAAGTAAAAAAATTACTATATGCTAATTTTTTTAAAAAAATATAATAGTTTTTTACTTGATTTCGTCATATTGTTGTTGTCTTTGGGCTTTTTTTTGTTGTCTTTCTTCTCTTTTTTTTTGTCTTTCGTCTTTTTTTTTTTGTCTGTCTTCTCGTTTTTTTTCTTTCATTTTGTTAAGGTCCCTTTTTAGAGGTCGTCGTTTTACTTCGTCGTACATTCTTCTCACTAGGGTGTCTGGAAAATTAATATCAAAAAAGTTAATGAAAAGATTACTGGTAAAACCAGGCCAATACGAACCTCCACGTGTAGGTGTTAACTCAAATTTCTCCTCTAGTTTTCCTGCATTTCCAATGTTACACATTGGGGTGGAAAATATGTATCCACGTTCCTCTTCGAGGTCCGTAAATCTGGCGTCATCTATCATATAGTCACGCAACACCATCTTTGAAATTCCAGTTTTTACTCGTGTAAAATAAAAATTTGGTGGATATTTTGAGTAGTATAGGAAAGCCTGTAGCAAATCGTTACTACCCCGGTCAAACTCTTTGTTGGCTTTAGCAAAATGGGTTTTTCGGCACTCTTTAATCTCTCGTAGACCTTGTTGTGCGTATGGATCCTGTTTGGCACGTCGTAGTAATGCGCGAAGTTCTTTCTCTTGTTGTTTTGCTTGAGTTTTTTCTGCCATTATTTGGAGTATTTGGAAGCCGGTGTCCACGTTTAGGCGTGGTTTCTTTTTTGATTTTATACTCTTTTCCGTTTCTACTGCTAACTGTTCTTTTGCTTTCTCGATTTCGGCTTGCTCTTCCTCTGAGTCCTCTGGTTCTGATTCATCTGAGTCTTGGTTAATTGCCTCGACTCGATCTGATTGTTCAAAAAAATTTGACTCAGGTTTGAAATCGGATTGTGAGACATCTACTTTATCTTTTTTTTTTTGTGAGACATCTTTGGAATCATCTTTAGAATCCTGAAATTCTTTAAAATCGGAATCTTGATCTTTAAAATCGGAATCTTGATGTTGAGAGGAAGTAAAAGCTGATTGTTTAAAATCAGATTGTGAGACATCTACTTTATCTTGAGAATTAGCTAGTTGAGATTGTGAGTTTTTATTTCCTTGAGAGGAAGTAAAAGCTGATTGTTTAAAATCAGATTGTGAGACATCTACTTTATCTTTTTTTTTTTTTAATTCTTGTTGTTCTTCAGAATTAGAAGATTCTTCTTCAGAATTAGAAGATTCTTCTTCTTCTTGTTCAGAATTAGAAAATTCTTCTTGTTCTAATTCTGAAGAAGAGGAAGAAAAAGCTGATTGTTTAAAATCAGATTGTGAGACATCTACTTTATCTTTTTTTTTTTTTAATTCTTGTTGTTCTTCAGAATTAGAAGATTCTTCTTCTTCTTGTTCAGAATTAGAAGATTCTTCTTCTTCTTGTTCAGAATTAGAAAATTCTTCTTGTTCTAATTCTGAAGAAGAGGAAGAAAAAGCTGATTGTTCTTCTTCTTCAGAATTAGAAGATTGTTCCGAATCTGATTTATTGTAACCAGAATCAGAGCCACCAGAACCAGATCGACGTTTTTTTTTTTTTTTTTCCTTCTCTCCAGAATTAGAAGAATCTGAGCCATCTGATTCTGAGCTATCGGATTCAGAATCTGAGATATCGGATTCAGATTTCGAATCATCGGATTTTTCAGAATTTTCTGATTTCGATTCTGCGTTTAATTTTTCAGACTCAGAATCGGATTCGGATGTGTCTAATTCTGAGTCTGATAAATCTGATTCCGAATCTGTTTCTGGTGGTAGTCCAACTATTCGACGTTGCTCGTTTATCAACTCTTTCTCTCTTCTTCTCTTTTCTTTCATTTCTGCTGTCTGTTGTCTTTCCACTGATTCTTGCTTTTCCCGTTCGATAATTTTTTCGGCATCAACAACCGGGAGAATCTTGCGTGGCCAAAGTGTGAAATTAATACCAAAAGTACCAAATTTAAATTTACTAATTTTAGTATAATCATAAGGCTGGTTTGGAAACCTTGCAAATTCTGATCCCATTGCTTGTTCTGCTAATCGATGTGTAACAACTAGTTTTCTTTGTTGTTCGTCCCAACCAAAATAAAATGGAAAAGAATGTATCTGTTCAAGAAAAGGTTTCACTGCGTCAAGATTTTCATCATCCCGATGTATAGGGAGTTTTATTATCTTTCTACTAGGTACCCCTGTTTTCTTCTGAATTTCCCACTGCTTTCTCTTGGTGTCAAATTGATCTCTATATTCCCCCTCAGGAAAAGAGTTAAAAATTTCTTCATACTTAGCATGATCATATGAGTGATCTGATTTTTTACCATCTGATTGTTCAGGTAAGTAAGATTCGTCAAAATCTAACTCCACGTCAGATTCATCTGATACTAGTTCAGAATCGGATTGTGATTCGGATTGTGATTCAGATTGTGATTCAGATTGTGATTCGGATTCTGATGTTGAGCCCTCTGATTCTGATTGTGATTCGGATTCTGATGTTGAGCCCTCTGATTCTGATTGTGAGTTTTTATTTCCAGGATTAGATTGTGAGTTTTTAGTTCCAGGATTAGATTCTTTAAAATCTACTTGTGAGACATCAGGCTTAGATTCTAAGACATCAGGCTTAGATTCTAAGATATCAAGATTAGATTGTGAGTTTGTATTTCCAGCATTCGATTCTTGAAAATCTGATTGTGAGACATCTACTTGATGTTGAAAATCAGGTGATTCTGGGGGTTGTGGACCAGCTGAATCCGGTTTTGAATCGGTGTTTGGGTGACTTTTCTCATATTCTTTAAGTTTTTTCAGGAATTTCAGATCACGTTTATACTCCTTATCAGGATTCGAAAAAGAACGATCTTTTTCAGCCAATTCTTCATGAAGAAACCGATTGAATTTTGGCGGGTTTGCCCTGTTTTTAGCGTATAATGGTTGATCAAATTTTAAAATTAATTGCTCCGAGGTTTTTTCTCGATTTTCTGGGTCCGTAATTACTAATTTTGACACATTGTTTTTAGTAATTAAACTAGGAATTTCTTTGCCATCTTCATTGTAAGGTCTATTGATCCCGAATATATTGTTTGCGTCTTCGTGCGCTACGTTTGGCCTATATTTAGTAAAATCTGGAAGTTTTACATTTATCGAAAATAAACGCTTAACCATATTGAATGTGCCTTTAAATTGATGATTATACACCCGATCAGCAAAACTTCTCGACCCATCAACTGCACCATGGAATCGATATGCCGGTCTTTTCGTTTTATTTTTACGTTGTAGCCTGCTCCGCTGGAATTGGATCGGGTGATTGTCCAGTGGTTGGTTGCGCTGAGACCCAACCAGGTTGGGATTCGATCCCATTCTAAAACCCCTTGGAATTGGCTGCTCAGTTTCTTTTTCTTTTTCTTTTTCTCTTGAAGAAGAAGAAGAAGAAGAAGAAGAAGAAGAAGAAGGCAATTGGTTTCTTTTTTCTATTTTTTCGTCAGAAACAGAAGAAGAAGGCGCTTCGTTTTTTTCAGAGACAGGCACTACGCTACGTTTGTGTAGCGCTTGTCTCTTTTTCTCGTTTAATTGGCTAAAAAATTGGTTATTAAAAAGTGTTTGCTTAATATCATAATATCGAAGTGTATCATAATACTTGCCTAAAACACGACGTTTTGTAAACAGATCCACTTCTTGGGTTGGACTTAATCGAAAATCACGAGGCTGTCGTGCTAAAAAACTATCAATATCGATACTAAGCAGTGCTCGATAAATTGGATTATTGTAGTAACGACGTCGAAATGGTCTTATAACATCACTTTTTTTTTCTAACTCGTGCTCTAAAAATTTAAATGAACTCGAGTAATCTATAAACAATGGAGAAAAACGACGAAGAGAATAGTCAAAGTCAAAGTTTTCGGTTGGATACGTTCCTGTAACTCCCAGCACCTCTAACTCGTCAGCATGCTGTTCTTCATACAGTCTTCTTCTACTTTTAGTCTTAGGCCGTACTGCTTGCTTTGCGGTTGTATCTGGATCGATAGCTGTGTCTCTTAGCCTGACATAGGCATTTCTTATAGCCTGCACAAGCGGAAAACGTGCTGGTGGTTGAGACGCCGTAGGTATGCGTCGCATATACTGAAGCAATGCAGCTTCCGAACGATAGTTTAAAGTTTCAAATGCGTCATGCATTTCAAATAGTAAATACCGCGATTTGCTAAATCTGGATAAATCTAGATTTAATAAAAAACCTCTATCCCTATACTCGTATGGGTGGCTCAATAAATGTGCATGTGCTTTATTGTCATCTTTGGGATCAAATTCATATAAAGTAGTTGGATGAGAAAATACAGTGCTCACAACAGATTTTTCTGACTGGACAATGCCTAAATTGCTTAATACCAAATAATCAGCACTGTAAAATAAACAAGCCAGGCCAAACCAGGATATTAAAACGCCGTTAAAAAAAAACGAAAGGATTCCATAACCAGCATTCCCAACAATAAATCGATATCTCCAAACGACACGGCGAAAATATAGCAGTGGAAACATAAATAACGCCGAAAAAATAAACGAACCTAAAAATAACCCAAGCAGATATGTAAGTGTGCTGATCGTTGAACTCGATTGATTAACGGTTGCAAATGATTCAATGGCAGAAGGTTCAGCCCCTACCGTTAAATTACTAAAATACAGAAATAGCATAGCTTTTTCCGAAACAGCAATTAAAAAACTAGAGTAAATTACCGACTTTCTATGCTTTTTCATTGCTTTCTCAATTGGATAACCTTGAGTGTCGTATAATGTTTTTTGACGAATGATAGTGGTTATACCGACCCAAGCTAAAAATAATCCTAGCACGTATTGAGTAATATGGAAATGTGCCCAAGGTATAACAAAAAATCGATTCCCAAGAATAATTGCCGCAATAAATAAGAACTGGCCTATAATCGTAACTAAAGTTGACGAGATTCCTATCGCCATCCCTTCAAGAATGACTGCCCTAATAACCACCCAGCTTGATAAAGATACAGGTAAACACAAAAAAAAGCTGTTAATGATTCCTAATAAAAATTTACTATTTGTGTATTGTGGTAATTCTAAGAAGCTAAAGTACGATGAATCAATAGATTGTAGAAAAACATTTTCCGTGAAAATGTTATACGTCATTTGTGGTATGATTGTCGGTAAATAAATTAAATCTTTAAGCCATTGAAAGGAAATCGTATAAATACAGAAAAATTTTGCACTTTCAAATAAAAACAGTAAAGTCTGGATAAGAAAACCGGAACCCAATTCGACTGAGCTAGCAAAGTCCGAGAACATCGGATGGTTGTCTGCCAGCCGAATCACATTGTCTAATACATTCAGATAATCCCGGATCGCCGGTATATATAATGGAAATATGATCTGCAGATTAAAGAAAGTCATATGTTTATTTTTAAAATATATAAAAAAAAAAGCAAACTCAGTTTTTTTTTTTTTAAAGTTTTTTTTTTTTTAAAGTTTTTTTTTTTTTAAAGTTTTTTTTTTTTTAAAGTTTTTTTTTTTTTAAAGTGTTTTTTTTTTTAAAGTGTTTTTTTTTTAAAAGTTTTTTTTTTTGATAGGTACCAAGTACTTTTTTTTTTTTTTATGGATACAGACCTTTAAATAAGAAAAACTGGTTTTTTTTTTTTAAAGAATCGTACCAACCTATTTTACTAATATTGAAATCAGTTTGATTAATACTACACGCAACCCGGTCTCGTTCGTTCTCGAGCTTCAGCTCATCAAGGTCATCTTCGACCACATCACTTACTTGCCCGACCAGCATATATTGATTTTTCACTAACATCTCAACAACTTGGTCAATATATAAATTCAGTATGTTTAAATATTTAACCTGCTTATACGGTTCAGGTAAATCTTCCAAACTAAAATAACTGATTCCTTTTGTGATGGTAGGGTGCGTTTTTAAATCGCTTTTTTCGTTAAGTCTTACACCTTGCTCTTCAAAAAATACGGGTACCCGTATTTTTTGTTTAATTTGTTGCTGTTTTTGAGTTCTAAGACCTACATCTTTAATAAAGCAGCTAACATCATCCTTTGGTTTTTGAAAGAAACGCTGCTGTTGTTTACTCGCCTTCACTATGATATCAGCAATTATATCGGTGAAATTCCTTTTACTTTTTTTTTTTATTCCAATAGCCAACTGGCCGCTGCTCTCAAGTATATCCAAAATCATCTCATTCGCCAAATTCCGAACAATACGATTAGATACATGACAAACTTTTTTCCATGAGCGTCGAAGTTTTTCTTCAGTATTAAAATAGAAACTTTTTTGTGATCCATACCATACTTTTCCAACACGTTTGTATGCAGGAGACTTATGACGTGTTACCAGTTTGCATAACATTGGTTTTAAAAATTTTCGCTGAACAATCATGTCTAAAAAGCCCTGCTTGAAGGCAATTTCGGCAGTCTGAAACTCTTCGGGTATTTCTTCCATCATTACTGTTTCAATTACGCGTTTGCCAGCAAACCCAATTAACGCTTCTGGTTCTCCAATCATTATATCTGCGGAAGATGCAAAACTGGCTGTCACTCCTCCAGTTGTTGGTGAAGTCAATACTGAAATATACAATAAATGTGCACAATTCTGAAAAACATGTAATGCACCAGAAATTTTCGACATTTGCATCAAACTGAGAGCCCCTTCTTGCATTCGTGCACCTCCGGAAGCACACACAATTATCAGCGACAATCCTTTAGTAGTTGCATACTCAATCAATCGGGTAACCTTTTCACCAACTACTGATCCCATACTTCCACCAATAAAAGAAAAATTCATTATTCCTAGAGCAACTGGAATCCCGCCAATACGAGCTGTACCAGTTTCAATTGCGTCCTGACATTTAGTATAATCTTGAATTTCTTTTAAACGCTGAGAATAAGGCATTCGATCAACAAAATTGATCGGATTGCAGGCTGACACACGTTTTTCAAGTCGCCGCCATGTGCCTTGATCGACAATCTGACCAAACCTGTGCTTCAGCCCCATTTCAAGCTGAAACCCACATTTACAAACGAAGAAACTTTCTTCAAGCACCTTAATATAAGTGTTTTCTTTACACTGTTCACACCGAACCCACTGCCCGATCGCAATTTTCCAATTCGGCATTGGATCACCCCGTTCTTTTCGTTTACGGTGTACTGCTAACTTTTCTCTTGCTATTAGGATATCCCGATACCTTGGATGTTTTCTTCGGATTGGCTCGAGATATTCATCTAGTTTTTCCATAGGGATGTGATGGCCCCGGATATTTACATATTTTATCATATTTTATTAATTTTTTTTTAGAAAAAAAAAAGCCTGTTTTTTTTTTTTCTTTTTTTTTTTTTTTAGAAAAAACTATTATACTATATAGTGAACTATATAGTAGACAGTTTTTTTTAAAGTTTTTTTTATTTTATTTTTGATAAGTACTTATCAAAAATAAAAAAGTACCCTTTTTTTAAAGTTTTTTTTTAAAGTTTTTTTTAAAGAAAAAAAAAAAAATACAAAAAAATCCCTGAAATATTGGCAAAAAACTCATGGAATATTACCTCAAAAAGACGAATTAAATTTCTAGTATATACTTATTATTATACAACTTTTTTTTTTTTTTTTGAAATTTTTTTTTAAAAATTTTTAAAAAAAGAAAGAAGAAATTTTTTGTTTTTTTTTTCTAAAAATAAAACAAAGAAAATTTGATTTTTTTTTTCAAATAGGATA